ATCCAGAATATTAAAGATAGCAAAATTAATTATTTATATAAGCATTAATTTTATTAAAATAAAAAGATTGCCATATATATTCTGCTCACCTACAAAAACTAGAACAATTGTAATACAGAATAATCACTCTTGTCAAGTAAATTGATCTTTTTTCAATAATAATAATAAAATGAAAAACTTAAATGAAATAGTCTAAATAATAAATAGAAATTTAAACAAATAAAAAGTCTCAAAAAACAATATATTGAAGCTTATTTATTATTTTAATGAAAGATAAAAGAATACTAGTGTAACAAGAATAATAATATAATAATAAAAGTTAATAAGTAGCAAAAAAATTAATCATAAAACACTAAAAGCATATAGCTTCTATAATAAAGAGGAAATAAATTGGATAATCATAAAGAGAAAATATTAATAGTTGATGATGAAGTAAGTATAAGAAGAATACTAGAAACTAGATTATCTATGATTGGATATGAAGTTATTAGTGCTTCTGATGGAGAGGAAGCGTTGCATATTTTTAGAAAAGAATATCCTACATTAGTTGTATTAGATGTAATGATGCCTAAGTTAGATGGATATGGTGTATGTCAAGAATTAAGAAAAGAATCAGATGTACCAATTATAATGCTAACAGCTTTAGGTGATGTTTCTGATAGAATAACTGGATTAGAGCTGGGAGCTGATGATTATATAGTTAAGCCATTTTCTCCTAAAGAACTAGAAGCTAGAATTCGTTCTGTATTAAGAAGAATAGATAAAATAACAATTAATTCATCGATTCCTAGTTCAGGAATAATTAATGTAGGATTTTTAAAAATTGATACAAATAAAAGACAAGTTTACAAAAATCACGAAAGAATTCGACTTACAGGAATGGAATTTAGTTTACTAGAGTTATTAATTAGTAAAGCTGGTGAATCATTTTCTAGAGCATTAATATTACAAGAAGTTTGGGGATATACACCAGAAAGACATGTTGATACAAGAGTAGTTGATGTCCACATTTCGAGATTAAGAGCAAAACTAGAAGATGATCCAAGTAATCCTGATCTAATTCTTACGGCAAGAGGAACTGGTTATCTGTTTCAAAAAATTATAGTTAAAGAGTAAATTAATTAATAAAAATAAAACCAAAAAATATAAATTCATTTTTTTAATAATTAAGTATAATTTAAAAGATATCTTTTTATTTAATATGAACTTAGAGAACTAATAAAATAGTTAAAAATATAATATCATTTAAGTAGTATTAATCTTATAATAATATATAATTGGAATGAAAAGTAAAATAATGAATTTAGTAATTTTTTATAAATGAAGTATATATAATTACTAAAAATTAAATATTTACTTAATTAATTGGCGTTGGAGAGATTAAATATGACTGTCGCAATTGGACAAGAAAAAAGCCGTGGAAAATTTGACTTAATTGATGACTGGGTAAAACGAGATAGATTTGTTTTTGTAGGATGGTCTGGACTACTATTGTTTCCATGTTCATATTTAGCGTTAGGTGGATGGCTAACTGGAACAACATTTGTAACCTCTTGGTATACTCATGGATTAGCAAGTTCTTATCTAGAAGGATGTAATTTTCTAACAACGGCTGTATCGACACCAGCTAATAGCATGGGACATTCATTATTACTACTTTGGGGACCAGAAGCACAAGGTGATTTTACAAGATGGTGCCAAATAGGTGGATTATGGGCATTTATAGCATTACATGGATCTTTTGGATTAATCGGTTTTTGTTTAAGACAATTTGAAATTGCTAGACTAGTAGGCATTCGACCTTATAATGCAATAGCTTTTTCAGGCCCTATAGCCGTATTTGTTTCAGTATTTTTAATGTATCCTTTAGGACAAGCAAGCTGGTTCTTTGCACCTAGCTTTGGTGTTGCAGCTATTTTTCGCTTTCTATTATTCTTACAAGGATTCCATAACTGGACATTAAATCCCTTTCATATGATGGGAGTAGCAGGTATACTAGGAGGTGCTTTACTTTGTGCGATTCATGGAGCAACTGTACAGAATACTTTATTCGAAGACGGTGATGCAGCAGATACTTTCAGAGCATTCACACCCACACAATCAGAAGAAACTTATTCAATGGTAACAGCTAATCGATTCTGGTCTCAAATATTTGGTGTAGCTTTTTCAAACAAAAGATGGCTACACTTTTTTATGCTATTCGTACCAGTAACAGGTATGTGGACTAGTGCTTTTGGAATCGTAGGTTTAGCTCTAAATTTAAGAGCATATGACTTTGTTTCTCAAGAGTTAAGAGCTGCAGAAGATCCAGAATTTGAAACATTCTATACAAAAAATATTTTATTAAATGAAGGAATTCGTGCATGGATGGCAGCACAAGATCAGCCTCACGAAAACTTTATATTCCCAGAGGAGGTTTTACCACGTGGAAACGCCCTTTAATAATAACAACCTAGTTGGAGGTAGAGACCTAGAATCAACAGGATTTGCTTGGTGGTCAGGAAATGCTAGGCTGATAAATGTATCCGGTAAATTACTAGGTGCTCATGTAGCACATGCAGGCATCATGGTATTTTGGACAGGTGCTATGACATTATTCGAAGTTGCTCACTTTGTTCCAGAAAAACCATTATACGAACAAGGGTTTATTTTAATACCACACTTAGCAACTTTAGGATGGGGAGTAGGACCTAGTGGAGAAATCATAAATACTTACCCGTATTTTGTAGTTGGTGTAGTACATTTAATCTCATCAGCAGTACTTGGATTTGGAGGACTATACCATTCCATTATAGGACCTGATACGCTTGAAGAATCATTTCCTTTTTTTGGATATGATTGGAGAGATAAAAATAAAATGACAACTATACTAGGAATTCATTTAGTGTTACTAGGAATTGGCTCATTTTTACTTGTTATTAAAGCATTATTTTTCGGAGGAGTATACGATAGTTGGGCACCTGGAGGAGGGGATGTAAGAATAATTACAAATCCAACACTAAACCCTTCAGTCATTTTTAGCTATATTTTAAAATCACCATTTGGTGGAGATGGATGGATAGTTAGTGTAGATAATATGGAAGATTTGATAGGTGGCCATGTTTGGATGGGTGTTATATGCATAGCTGGTGGAATATGGCATATTTTAACAAAGCCATTTGCATGGGCAAGAAGAGCTTTCGTATGGTCTGGAGAAGCATACCTTTCTTATAGCCTAGGTGCTTTATCAATTATGGGATTAACTGCATCAAACTTCGTTTGGTATAACAATACAGCATATCCGAGCGAATTTTATGGACCAACTGGTCCAGAAGCATCACAAGCTCAAGCATTTACTTTCCTAGTTAGAGATCAAAGACTTGGAGCAAATGTTGCATCTGCTCAGGGACCTACTGGCTTAGGAAAATATTTAATGAGATCACCAAGTGGAGAAATTATATTCGGCGGAGAAACGATGAGATTTTGGGATCTTAGAGCACCTTGGGTTGAACCTTTAAGAGGTCCAAATGGACTAGATTTAAATAAAATAAAAAATGATATTCAGCCTTGGCAAGAAAGAAGAGCTGCTGAATATATGACTCATGCACCACTAGGATCTCTTAACTCTGTAGGAGGAGTAGCAACAGAAATTAATTCTGTTAATTATGTATCACCAAGAAGTTGGTTAACAACATCTCACTTTTTTCTAGGATTTTTTCTATTTATAGGACATTTATGGCACGCAGGAAGAGCAAGAGCTGCTGCGGCAGGATTTGAAAAAGGAATCAATAGAGAAAATGAAGCTGTACTATCAATGAGACCACTAGATTAATATTATATTAAAAACTACAAATAGTTAAGAAGTATTCTTTAGAACTTACTTAAAAGAATACTTTTTTTTATTTTTGGAATCAAAAAATATTACAATTGAATAAAATAAATAAAAAAAACAACAACCTAAAATATAAATAACATTGAATATTTACGAAATTTCTCATCCGATAATTAAAATACTACTAACTCGAATAAATAAGAACAGACAAGAAGAAAATTACAAATATATTGGATTTTTATTAATATATGAAATTTTTAGAAAATATATTGATATAAACAAAATATACATCAAACAAATAAGAAAAATAAAATATTATGATGTGATCAACAAAAATAAAAAATACTTTATATTAACTAATCTCTCAAATACCTATGATATCATTAATGAAATTAAAACAGTTTTGCCACAAATATCTATTATACATATAGACTATAGCAACACAGAACAAATAGAAAAATCAATTACAAATTTGAAAATAAATTTAGAAAAAGATAAAATTTTGATAATAGAGAAAGTTACAACAAATAATACAATAATTAATCTAATCAAATATTTAAAAAGGAAAAAAAATTTACATAGTAAAGATATTAATATTGGATGTATTATAAGTAGTGAAGAAACTTTAAATCAAATAGCGCATCATTATCCACAATTAAAAGTTTATACTACAAAAATTATATATCAAAATAAGTAATATAAAAATCGAATATTTCCATATGACTATTATCACACATTCTCTAAACTTAGTATTTACATCTGTAGCAAACTTCTCTGAAATATACTTAATATTAATACTATTAAAACTATCATTAGCATGGCTGCCAACAGTTAATTGGTATAACGAACCCTTTTGTTCACTTAATAGACTTACTGATCCATATTTGAGATTATTTAGAGGTACAATACCTATGATATTTGGAATGGATATGTCTCCTATGCTAGGTATTATTTTTTTACAATGCCTAACAGTAATTTTTAACAATATCAGAATTGAATCAATTACATAAATAACTAATAAAAAAATATATGATACAATAAAGTTAAAAAAATATATTTATCATAATCATATAATAATATAATCACAGAATGCTGAAAATTAGACTAAAAAGATTAGGCAGGAAACAACAACCATTCTATAGAATTATACTAATAGATAGTAGAAAAAAAAGAGATGGAAAAGCAATAAGAGAAATTGGTTTTTATAATCCTTTAAATAAGAGCCATCAAATAGATATTGTAACAATAAATCAAAAAATAACACAAGGCGCACAAATAACAAAAACGGTTAAAAATATCATAAATAAATATTATAAATAAATTAATAAGGAGTTAATATTGCAAAAATTTACATTTAAAATTTTATGGCTCGACAATAATGTAGCAATAGCAATTGATCATGTAATAGGCAAAAACATTAGTCCATTAACATCGTATTTTTTTTGGCCAAGAAATGATGCGTGGGAACAATTAAAAGCTGAATTAGATTCAAAACCATGGATATTAGAAAGTGAAAAAGTACATTTACTAAATAAAGCTACTGAAATTATTAACTTATGGCAAGAAAAGGGCAAAAATAAATCATTCAATGAAGCACAGGAAAAATTTCCAGAATTTATATTTGCAGGTACTAATTAATTAATATCTTAAACAATAAGTCTAAAAAATGTTATAGTATAAAAAATGAATGATGATTAATAAAAAAATAGACTTATTAATAATAAGTCTTGAAACTCTGAACATATACTTTATAAAAAATCAGAACATACTTGAATTAAATAGGCTACATCAAGATTTAGGCAAACATACGTTTAGTACAAATCATAAATTTATTAAACTAATAAAAAAAATATATATAATACAATTAATTATAGACAAATATTTACTAAATGAAATAGCTAATGAAGTATTGAAAAATTATACAAAATCTAAAAAATGCAATTTTATTAATAAATATCGTAAAAAATTTTATAAGACATATTGCGAAAAAAAAGAATACTATAAAAATTACAAACTATTACATAGTGAAAATCAAATTGATATACATAATATAGCCCTTATTAATTTGTATATAATATCTAAATCAGTAAAAAAAGACGGAACTTATTTTCTCATAAAATATTTATTAAATTCAGTGTAATTGTTTAATCACCATCAACAATAATACATTCAGTAGTTAAAATCATAGAAGCAATAGATGCAGCATTCTGTAAAGCAGAACGAGCAACTTTGGCAGGATCAATAATCCCAGAATTATACATATTAACTAATGTATTAGAATTAACATTATAACCTACAGGAAAATCGTGCTGTTTTACTTTCTCTACAATAACAGGACCATTAATACCAGCATTTGTAGATATTCTGTTCAACGGAAATGATAATGCTTTTTCAACGATTAAAGCTCCAACTAATTGTTCACCTACTAAATTACTATGAGCCCAAGATAAAAGTTCTTTAGATAAATGAACATAAGTAGAACCACCGCCTGGTACTATTCCTTCTTCAATAGCTGCACGAGTAGCATTAATAGCATCCTCTAAGCGTAATTTTTTATTTTTCATTTCAGTTTCAGTAGCAGCACCCACTTTAATCACAGCAACACCACTAGACAGCTTAGCTAATCTTTCTTGAAGTTTCTCTCTTTCATAATTATTATTACTAACTTGAATTTGTTTGCGAATTTCATTGCACCTAGTATTTACTAATTCTTGATTACTATCAGCAATAATCGTTGTACTATCTTTTGACACTTGTACTTTTTTAGCAATACCTAAATTAGATAAAGATATTTTATCAAAAGTTAATCCAGTATCTTCAGTAATTAATTGACTCGAAGTAAGAATGCCAATATCCTCTAATAATGCTTTTCTTCTATCACCAAAACCAGGAGCTCGAACAGCAACAATATTAACAATACCTCTTAGTTTATTTATAACCATAGTAGCCAAGGCCTCTTTTTCAACATCTTCTGCAATGATTAGTAAAGGTTTACCTGTTTTAGCTATTTGTTCTAAAATTGGTAATAATTCCTGCTGAATTAATCTTATCTTTTTATCTGTCAATAAAACATAAGAATTTTCTTGCACCACTTCCATTTTAGTAGCATCAGTAACAAAATATGGAGAAATGAATCCTTTGTCAAATTTCATCCCTTCTTTAATATCTAAAGAAATATCAGTAGATTGACCTTCTTCTAAAGAAATAATACCTTCATTCCCAACTTGTTGTATAGCCTTTGTAATCATCTCACCAATCTCTACATCATTACCAGCAGAAATAGTAGCAACCTGCATGATATCACGTGAACTAGTAATAGGTGTTGAGTAATCTCCTATCTTTTTAATAATAAATTTCACTGCTTTATCAATACCTTTCTTCAATATAATTGGATTAGAACCAGCAGCAACATTTTTTAAACCTTCTTTAACAATGGCATAAGCTAATACTGTAGCTGTAGTAGTGCCATCACCAGCAACATCATTAGTTTTTGAAGCTGCTTGTCTAATTAAAGCAACTCCTGTATTTTCAATAGAATTTTTTAACTCAATTTCTTTTGCAATAGTCACACCATCATTAATAATTTGAGGAGATCCATATTTTTTCTCTAAAACAACATTTCTACCTTTAGGACCTAAAGTAATTGACACCGCCTCAGATAAAATGTCCATACCTCTTTCTAATGCCTTTCTTGCATTATCTTGATAAAGTATAGTTTTACTCATAAGTAATTTACCTTAACTATTTATTAAAACAAAATTAGAAATATCAAATATATTTATAAAATATAAATATATTTTAAAAATATCAAGAACAAATAAAATAAATTTTTTATTTTACTAATATAATGCTATTATTTTATTAAGATGGGCTTGTAGCTCAGTGGATTAGAGCACGTGGCTACGAACCACGGTGTCGGGGGTTCGAATCCCTCCTTGCCCGATAGATACCTACAAAAGATATAATAAACAATAATCAAAATGCAACCGCTAAGAGGAACAAAAGATATATTACCTAAAGAAATACAAGAATGGCAAAGAATATATAATGTAGCTAATAATCTATTGAGTATTTACAACTATAAAGAAATTCGAACCCCAATTATTGAAAACACAGAATTATTTACAAGAAGCATCGGAAACTTTACTGATATCGTAAATAAAGAAATGTATAGCTTTAACGACCAGGGAAACAGAAATTTAACTTTAAGGCCAGAAGGTACTGCTAGCATCGCGAGATCATTTATTACAAACAAGCTTTACATAGATAAACCTATAAATAGACTATGGTATCTAGGTCCTATGTTTCGATATGAACGACCACAAAGAGGAAGACAGAGACAATTTCATCAACTCGGCATTGAATGTATTGGTAGCAATATGCCAATAGCAGATATTGAAGTAATAAAATTAGCTAACGACATATTAAAGGAAATAGAATGCAAAGAAAAATACGTACTAGAAATTAACTCAATCGGTAATTTAGAAGAAAGAGAAATATATAAATTGAAGTTAGTTGACTATTTAAGAAAGTATGAAAATGAATTAGATACAGACTCAAAAAATCGAATGAATAATAATGCATTAAGAGTATTAGATAGTAAACACTTAAAAACAAAAGAAATTTTACAAGAAGCACCAAAACTAAAAACATGTTTAAATAGAAATTCAATAGAACATTTTGAAACAATTTGTGAACATTTAACATATTTAAATATTAAATACGTAATAAATGATTATCTAGTTAGAGGATTAGATTATTATAACTACACAGCATTTGAAATAAAAACAAAAAAGTTCAATCAACAAAATGCAATTTGTGGAGGAGGAAGATATGATAATTTAATACAACAATTAGGAGGACCAAAGACACCAGCCGTTGGTTGGGCGATTGGCCTTGAAAGATTAATTATTTTAATACAAGATAACTTAAATCATAAAATTAAAAAACAAAAAATTTACATAACAGTACAAAATTTTAATAAATTTAATATAATATGGGACATTATTGAAATACTTCACGAATATAAATTAGAATTTGAACTTGATTTAAGTCATCAAAGTTTAACTAAACAAATAAAAAGAGCAAACCAACTAAAATCACAAATTTGTCTCATTGTAGGAGAAGATGAAATAAATAATAACTTGATAACAATTAAATGGTTACAGACAGGAACACAACAAACAATTAGATTATCATCCTTAAGAAAATATATACAGTATTTAAAAAAAATTTAATGACTTGACAAAATATTAAAAATTATTGTAAAAATAGGTTTATTACGGTGGGGTGTAGCCAAGTGGTAAGGCAGCGGACTTTGACTCCGCCATTCGCAGGTTCGAATCCTCCTACCCCAGATTATAAATTAGCAAAACACTTTGAAAAGCAAACTGTAAAAATATTAAGGAGACTATATGGCAGTTATCCAATTTATTAATGGAATAAATGAAACTGGTATACCCAATATAAAATTAACAAGATCACGTGATGGTAGTACAGGCACTGCAACATTTAGATTCAATCAACCAGATATTATCAAACCAGAGATGCAGGATAAAGGAGAAATCAAAGGAATGTATTTAAAAGACGAAGAAGGAGAATTAATTACTACTGATGTAAACGCAAAATTTATTAATGGTAAACCTGAAGGTATTGAATCTATTTATATAATAAAAAATCCATTAGAGTGGGACAGATTTATGAGATTTATGGAAAGATATGCTAATAACAATAATCTTTCATTTACAAAAGTATAAATAATGTAAATCAATTAAAATAGAAAAACAACAATGAAATTTTCGTGGCAACTAATTAATAACTTTACTGATTTAGATAATATAGATTTTAACCAATTCAAAACAAGCTTAACATTATCTGGTTTAGAAATTGAAAATGTAGAGAATATAGAAAAATATAAAGATAAGATTATAGACTTAAGCATAACTGCAAACAGAGAAGAAATATATTCTTCATTAAGCTTAGCAATAGAAGCTAGTACTATTTTAAATACTCCACTAAAAATAATACCCATACCAATAAAATATCAAAAGAGTATTACATATCATGACCAAGCATTAACCAATAGAACATATAAAGACATAGCTTACATAAGAATCATTACACTAAAAGGAATACTTACTAAAGCAACACCTGAATGGTTATTAGATCAACTAAAAATAAATCAGATAGATGAAAAAGATACATTAAATAACATAAGAGAATACATAAAAATAAAATGGGGACAATCATTTTATATAACCAATCATAACAAAATACAACAACAAGACAATATAATTCAAGACTTTACACCAATTAAATTATTTCATCCAAAAGAAATGAATCTAATAATTAAAAGTATTAGAAATACAGATGAGTCTGAAATTAATACACCGAAATTATTAATTTTTACAACCATAACTAAGCTAAAAAATGAACATTTTGTTAACTATGAATTTAGCGAATTTTATGAAAATATGTTCATTGACAGTATGAAATTAATTACAACAATAATTGGAGGAACTATAACAAAATATAATGACGCACATCAAAAAATTTTTACTAAAAATAATACAATAAAAATAAAAAAACAAAATATAGATCAATCTTTAGGATACATTCAAGGAAAACAACTAAAATTTATTAATACAAAAGAAATCACAAATATACTACAACAACTAAAACTTTACCCAGAATATCATAAAAAGGATAAATTATTTAAAATAACAGTACCCTCTTACAGAACACATGATTTAAAAAGAGAAATCGATATTATAGAAGAAATTGGAAGAATATATCAGTTTAAATATTTCTTTAATACAATAAAAAAGAGTAGTAAAAAAGGTTGGAAATCTAAAGCTTACACAAAAGTAAAACAAATTAAAAATACACTTCGTAAATTAGGATTACACGAAGTAATCAATTGCTGTATTAATAATAATATAAACAACAATTTCATAAATCCTAAAATATACAATCCGATTACAAATACACAGAGAGAATTAAGAACAAATATACTAGAGAATTTAATTAATAATTACCAATATAACATTAAACATTCAAAAAATAACATAGAAATATTTGAAATTGGCAAAATATTTGAAAAATATGATCACAACAATAAAACTTACATAGAAAAAAGACACCTAAGCGGATTAATACATAATAAAACATACACAAGAAGTAACTGGAATAATAGCAACAAAAGCATTACAATTTTTCACTTTAAAAATATTATAGAAACCTTCTTAGAAACAATAGATTCAAAAGCAATACTAAAAGACAAACTAAGAAACAATAAGACAATAAACTTCAATTATCCAGAATACTTATTAAAGAAAAATAGAACAATAAGGATTTATGATCCAAAAACGAAAACCGTTGTTGGCATCATAGGAGAATTAAATAACAAATGTATAAAGAAAACTCATGATAAGAATAACAAAATATATGTGTTTGAAATTAATTTAAATAAACTCATAGAAACTACTCAATCAGTAAATCACTTAGGATATACTGCACAAAAATACTCTAACTATCCAAGTGTCACTAGAGATATATCAATAAAACTAAAAAAATGCGTAAAAATTCAAAAAATAAAAGAAGCTATATTAGAAGGAAATAAAAAATTAATAGAATCTATTGATGTGTTTAACGAGTATTCAAACAATCATCAAATAAATAAAAATAAGATAAGATGTATAAGTTTAAGAATTACTTATAGATCAAAGACTAGAACATTAAATAGTAAAGATATCATAGGTATAGATACAAATTTAGAAAATAAACTTCAGGAATTACAAAAAACTTAAAAAAGCAATAGAGATAGGGCAAAACATAAGCCGGGTTTGGTTCTTTTCAAAAATTAAATTACATGATTTTAAAGTGAAAAGGGTAATTATTAATCTTCAGTAAAATTAATTACTTTATGCAGTATCAAAAATTAGTAAAATAAGGAATATACAAAACTTATAAAAAAATCACTGACATACATAGACTAATCTCTTTGCTCAAATATGGGGTTTACCTAGCAAATATTTTAACAATATATCTGGTACGCTCTTACCGAACCATTGCACCCTTACCTATATAGATTAGGCGGTATATTTCTGTGGCACGATCCTTATAGTCACCTATACTACATTTTATGAAACTATATATTTATAAATAGAGCCCGGACTTTCCTCAAGTTTGTAAAAAACTTGCAATTACCTATGCTTACACCTAATACATTAATAATATATAAAAAATAAAAAAAAAAGAAGTACTTTTATATGACTACGAGGCAAAATAAATTCGCAGAAATACTAAAACAATATAATTATAGACTACATAGTGGAGATATTGTAGCCGGTACAGTAATTCATAATGAAAAGATTGGATTTTTAGTTGATATAGGTACAAAAAAAATTGGATATTTACCAAAGGAAGAATTATTAATAAATTTGACAAATACAATGGATAATAATTTAATGCTAATCAATACAACAAGAGATTTTTTTTTAATAACAGAAAATATAAATACACAACAATATATTTTATCTATAAAAAGACTAGACTATATTAGAGCTTGGAAAAGAATAAAACAAATATACTTAGAAGATATTATATTTAGTCTCAAAATACGTTATATCAATAAAGGAGGAATCATTAGTTATCTGGAAGGAATTCAAGGATTTATTCCTAAATCACATATATCCTGTATAAAAAACCAATTAGATATTGAACTTATAAAATTAAATAATATAAAATGCAAAATACTCACAATCAATGAAAATAAAAATCAACTTATTTTAAGCAATAAAAGCGCACAATTAAAATTATCACTACATAAGTTTAAAATCGGGCAACTACTATATGGACAAATAATAATGCTAAAATCTTACGGACTCTTTGTAAACGTATGTGGAATCAAAGCACTACTACATATGTCTGAAATTGGAACAATAAATAATAATAATCATAATCCAATATTTATAAAAAATCATTTTATAAAAGTAAAAATAATACACCTTAATAATAAACACGGCCAGGTATCAGTTTCAATACGTAATATCAAGAATATTACTAACCACCACCTACAATACTAATAATTTCAATACAATCATTTGGCCTAAAAGATAAAGAATAAAATTGGGTTCTGTCAATAATCTCATGATTATATTCCACGACAACATTATTAATATCAATACCTAAATATGTTACAATGTCAAACAAAGACATAGAAGAATCACAGTTAAAAGGGTCTCCATTAATTAAAATAGTAAAATAATGTTTCATAAATATTATAAATAAAAAACTCTATATAAGTAGACCAAAATTATAAAAAAAGTATTATAATAGGTTTAATACATATCTATATCTGGCGGATGTAGCCAAGAGGTTACGGCAATGGATTGTGACTCCATCATGCGCGGGTTCGACTCCCGTCATTCGCCCTTAAATATAAGCAAGAAATAGCTTTATCAATTCTACCCTATTAAGAGTATTAGTTTTATTTAATAATTGACTTACATATTTTTCGATATTTCTTTGACTAAGATGTAAACTAATCGCTATTTCTTTATTCATATAACCATGAATCACTAACATTAATACATTTTTTTCACCCTGAGTTAAATCAAAAAGATTAAATAATTTAGAATTAATAAAAAATTTACAATGACTTACTAAAACACTTTTTCATAATAAATAAAGTTGATTAAAAATATTATTAATAATAGCAATTAATTCTTTAGGATCAAAAGGTTTCGTTAAATAAGCATGGCAACCTAAATTATATCCTATAGTTCTATCATTAGTCATACCCTTAACAGTTAGCAAGATAACAGGAATATCAAGATATAAAATATTAAGCTTTAAAAACTTAATCAAATCATAACTATTAAAACCTTGCATCATTATATCAGAAATTACTAAATCAGGACAATCTTCCCTTGTATGAGCTAAAGCATTAAAAATATTATTCACTGAATTAACGGAAAAATTAAAAGAAACTAAATAAGAAGATAAAAGAGCACATAAATTTTGATCATCATCCACTAATAAAAATTTTTTTCACTTTTTTAATTTAACAAGAAATTATACAATAGAAGAAAATAATAATTACAGTTAACAGCTTATAATGAAATGGATTAAGTTTTTGACAAGTAACAAAATACCTTATTACATATATAAACTCAAAAGAGAAGATTTTATTATATTAAATAATAACAATAACATTGTTATTATTTTATCTGGAACAATCTTTATTACCAAAGTTTTTGCTAATAAAGAATTATTACCCATAGCAATACTTAATAAAAACAACATCTTCATAAAAAATAATAAAGAATTAAAAATATACCACAAACTAGTTGCTTTAGAAAACACATATGTACTAACTCTAGACTTATTTATAGTACAACAAAATAAAGTAAATACTTTATTAAAAATAAATATATTAAATGCTTATAAAAAAACACTAGAACAATATGAAATCATAAACAATATTATGAGTCAAAAAAATATAAAAAATAGAATACTACAACTCATATTAAATGTATGTTTACAGTTTGGCAAAGTAAAAAATCAACAAATTTTTATACCATTTCAATTATCTAATAAAAACATAGCCATTTTAACTGGAACTAGTGAAAATACTGTAAGTAAAATTATGAAACAAATATATAACAAAAAGATTATAAAAAACTTAAATAAAAAAGTAATTTTTATCGATAATATTTTAAATTTAGATTCAAAATAAAAAATCTAAATGTTATAATATATTCAATAAAAAAAAAGCTTGAATATACTAGTTTAAACGCAAAAATTTAAAATATCAACAAAAATTCATATGGGCAAAGTATACGACTGGTTTGAAGAAAGATTAGAAATACAATCTATTGCAGATGATATTTCAAGCAAATATGTACCACCACATGTTAATATATTCTACTGTATTGGAGGAATTGTATTTACATCTTTTTTGATTCAAGTAGCAAGCGGATTTGCAATGACATTTTATTATAGACCAACTGTAGCAGAAGCTTTTTCATCTGTAGAATATATTATGACAGAAGTAAACTTTGGGTGGTTAATAAGATCAATACATAGATGGTCTGCAAGTATGATGGTCCTAATGCTAATACTACATGTATTTAGAGTATATTTAACTGGAGGATTCAAAAAACCACGAGAGTTAACTTGGATTACTGGAGTTATATTAGCTGTTTTAACAGTTTCTTTTGGAGTTACTGGATATTCATTACCATGGGACCAAATAGGTTATTGGGCAGTAAAAATAGTAACTGGGGTACCAGAAGCAATACCAGTTATAGGCAGTACAATTGTTGAGCTATTAAGAGGAAGTGTAAGTGTTGGACAGAGTACATTAACTAGATTTTATAGCTTACATACTTTTGTTTTACCTTTATTAACAGCCGTTTTTATGTTAATGCACTTTTTAATGATACGAAAACAAGGTATTTCAGGTCCACTATAAATAAATAAAAAAAGTAAGGTGATTTCAATATGTCAATTATAAAAAAACCAGATCTTACAGATCCAAAATTAAGAGCAAAATTAGCAAAAGGGATGGGACATAATTACTACGGAGAACCAGCGTGGCCTAACGACTTATTATATATTTTTCCAGTAGTAATTTTAGGAACAATAGCATGTAATGTAGGTCTTGCTATATTAGAACCTATGGGAATTGGAGAAGCAGCTGACCCATTTGCTACACCTTTAGAAATATTACCAGAGTGGTATTTTTTTCCTACTTTTAACCTATTAAGAGTTATACCAAATAAGCTAATAGGAGTTCTATCAATGGCATCTGTACCAGTAGGCTTAATTACTATACCTTTTATAGAAAGTATCAACAAATTTCAAAACCCTTTTAGAAGGCCAATAGCTACAATAGTATTTATAATAGGAACATTTATCACAATTTGGCTAGGAATAGGAGCAACAATGCCTTTGTCAAAAGCTGTAACACTAGGATTCTTTTAAAAAATAAAAAAATGCAATAGAGATAACACAAATGTGAAAAATCACTATTGCATTTTTTTTATTTAATTGAAACCTTAGCTCCTACTTCTTCTAATTTAGATCTAATTTCTTCTGCATCTTCTTTAGAAACACTTTCTTTAATTGGTTTAGGAGTAGATTCAACTAACTCTTTTGCTTCTTTTAAACCTAAAGCTGTTAAAGAGCGAACCACCTTTAAAATCGTAATTTTTTTAGGTGCAGGAACTTCTTCTAAGATAACATCAAATTCTGTTTGTTCTTGCATCTCTTCAGCAGCAACATTATTTGTATCGTTTGGCATCATGACCATTCCTGTATTAGGGATAGCAGAAGCATCTACACCAAAAGTTTCTTCTATTTGTTTAACCAGCTCAGCTGCTTCTAATAAAGTCAAAGACTTTAATTCTTCAATAATATTATCAATTTTATTACTCATACTAAATTTAAAAATAAATATAACTAATTATAAACTACCCTGTTTTTATATCTTTAAAATATTCAAATCAACAGGAACACCTGGTCCCATTGTACTAGATAAATATAAAGATTTCCAATATTTACCTTTAGAACCACTTGGTCGATTTTTATCAACTGATTCTTGTAAAGCTTTTAGATTCAAACTTAAATCATCAATAGGAAAATTGAGTTTACCTATAGGTACATGTACTATACCTGTACGATCAACCTTGTATTCTAACTTACCAGCTTTAAATTCACTAATAGAACTTCTTAATTCATTGGTTACAGTACCTGATTTAGGTGAAGGCATTAATCCTCTAGGTCCTAAAAAACGTCCCAATTTTGCAATAAGCAACATCATATCAGGCGTTGCAATTAATTTATCAAAATCTAAACGACCTTTAAAGATTTCTTCAATTAAATCCTCAGAACCAACCAAATCAGCTCCCGCAGCAATAGCTGTATTTATTTTATCTCCCTGAGTAATAACAGCAACTTTAACAAATTTACCAGAACCTTTGGGTAAAATAACCGTTGATCTTAACTGTTGATCTGCATATTTAGGATCTAAGCCTAATGCAATATGAGCTTCTAATGTCTCTATAAAATTCACAGAAGATAATTTTTTCAACAACAAAAATGCTTCATTAGGACTATATAATAGATTTTTATCTAATTCTTGCAAAATGCTTAAAAAACGACGTGAACGTTTAACCATAAAATAAATAAATGTCTCCTTGAATGAAGTATTTTGGCTATTCAATTGAAATTCCCATACTACGTGCTGTGCCACTAATTATTAACATTGCTTGATTAACATCCTGAGTATTTAAATCAGGTAATTTGGTAATAGCAATTTCATATAAATCAGATTTAAAAATAGATCCAACCTTTTTAGAATTAGGAGTACCAGAACCTTTATCAATACCCGCAGCTTTAGCTAATAAAACAGAAGCTGGAGGAGTCTTTAAAATAAAAGAAAAACTACGATCTTCATAGATCGATATTTCAACAGGAATAACTAACCCAACTTTATCGACTGTTTTAGCATTATACTCCTTACAAAACATAACTATATTTGCTCCATGTTGACCTAACGCAGGTCCAACAGGAGGAGCTGGTGTTGCTTTACCAGCTAACAATGCTAATTTAACAAAACCCACAACTTTTTTAGGCATAAAAATTCAAAAAATTTTTTTAAAAATATACTATATTTATCTAAATACAAATAAACCAAGAACTAAATAACTAACAAACTATACAACATTATATGATTAATAAATAATTTGTCCAACATAAAAGTTAAAAATCTATTAAACACGCCCTGAAGGACTTGAACCTTCGACATCAGGTTTTGGAAACCTACGTTCTACCAACTGAACTAAAGGCGTAATTAAATATTTGCGCGCTAAATTAATTATACTCTAAACTAAGAACAAAAAATAAATAATGCTAAACATTGAAAATAAAGCAGAAATAAAACTATCAAATCAAGAATATCAGAACTACTCTAAACAAATAGTTTTAGAAAATATAGGAATCCAAGGACAAAAAAGATTAAAAAGCGCAAAAGTACTGATAGTAGGAGCAGGTGGATTAGGTTGTCCAGTAATGATTTATTTAGCAGTATCTGGAATTGGTTATATTGGAATAATTGATGCAGATAAAATAGAAATTTCAAATTTAAATAGACAAATACTATACAACACAAATGATGTTAAAAACTTTAAAGTAGTTTCTGCACAAAAAAAGATGAAAATAATTAATAATAACTGTACAATTATCAAACATAAACATGAATTAAATACAAAAAATAGTATTGAAATAGTATCTTATTATGATATCGTGATAGATACGACAGATAACTTTAAAACCCGATACATTATAGATAAAATATGTTATCAACTACATAAAGTATATATATATGGAGCTGTTGATAAATTTAAAGGACAAATAGCTACATTTAATTACAAAAACGGTGTGAGATATAAAAATCTATATAAACGAGAACTCCTATTAGAAAATAATAATTGCAATCGTCATGGCATAATGGGAATTACTACTGGCTACACAGGAACATTACAAGCTATTGAAACAATAAAAATTATTTTAGGACTCAACAAAAAATGTAAGAACTTTTTACTTGTATGCAATATTATTAAAATAAAAAATGAAGAAAGAAAAATATATTTAAAAAGAAATAAAAATCATAAAATTAATAAATTTGACTCAAACAATATTATATTTAAAAATCAGTTAAAAATAATTACAAAAAATTTAATTATAATAGACTTAAGAAAAAGTTTCGATTTTAATACAAAGCATCTCAAAAAATCAATTAATATACCAATAAAACAATTTAAATTAAATGAAACAATTAAATTAATTAAATATTTCAAAAAAACCAATGATTTAATTATATATTGTAATACGCTAGAAAAATCTATCATAGCATCACACTTTTTAGCCAACACAAATATTTCACATTACATTTTACATCCAATTCAATAAATATTGAGACAAAAACTAAAAATCTGATAGTATTAATAAAAAATATTTATCACTTAATAAATTAAATATATGAAAAAAAAAGTTGATGTAATACTAATACAAAATAATTTAACAAAAGGAAAAAAAGGATCAGTCATAAATGTATCTCGTGGATACGCTTTTAATTATTTAATACCAAATAAAATAGCAGAAATAGCTACAAATAAAAAAATAAAACATATTCAAATGTTTGAAAACATAGCAATAAAGCAAAAAGAAACTAGTAACATTGAAATTAAATTACTGAGAAATAACATTCAAAAAATTGATAACATTTCTATATACAAAAAGAAAGGAGAAAATAATTTAATTTTTGGCAGTATAACAGAAAAGGATATAATAAAATGGATAAATAAATACACAAACTTATTAATAAATAAAATACAAATTCAAACTTTAGAAATAAAATTAATTGGAGTAACAAAGATTAAAATTCAAATTAATCCAAAAGTAAATATCAATATCCCATTAAAAATAATACCCACAAATATATAAAATTAAAATAAATTTATGAGTAAGTTATATAAATATAAATTTATTCCACATCACTATATAGCAGAAGAACTATTTTTGGGTATCATATTTATTTATCCAAATATTTTTGATGCCATTAAAAATATTATAAAAAAAGAATATTTTTTTCTAGAAATAAATCAAATAATATATTTAAATTTAAAAAGTATAGATAAAAAAAATAAAAATAACATATACCAAGTAATAGATAAACTACAAAGCAACAATTTATTACTTAAAATAGGTGGTATAGAAAAAATTAGTCAGATGATGAGACAAAGTCAAATGTTTATATCATCATCAAAAATTAATTATTACACAGAAAATTTAATTCAAACTTTAAAAGATTACTATATAAAAAGACTAATCGTTCAATTTGGATATAATATTATTAAAATAGGATACATAGAAAATTTAAATAATAATAGTTTATATACAAAGGTTTTATCATACATATACTTAATCGAACAACAAATAAACCAAGATACACCAAATAAAGTATTAAATATAAAAGAATTAGTTGCTCAAAAGCTATTAGAACTTAAATATCAAAACATAAGCTTACCTAATAAAATAGAAAACATCATTACTAAATCAGGATTTTTTGGAATAGATAATATTATTCCAAGTTTACCAAAAGGTAATTTAATTATTATAGCAGGTAGACCATCTATTGGCAAAACTTCATTTGCAATAAATATTGCTTATAATGTGTTTTTTTATCAGAAGATGAGTGTACTCATATTTAGCCTTGAAATGTCTAACTATGAAGTATTTAATAAGATTATATCTATAGGATCAGAAATTAATATTAATTCACAAGACATAACAGAACTAACTAAACAAGAATGGAAAAAAATAAGTAGTATATGCAATACATTATTAAATCATAACATATATATTAATGATAAAAACAATATAAGCATAAATTACATAACTCAAGTAGCAAAAAACTTAAAAAAAAAAACTCAGCACCTTAATTTAATTATTATAGACTATTTACAATTAATTGAATTTTCTAAAAATAAAGAAAAACAATACAGCAGAAGCCAAGAAGTTGGATATATAACAAGAAAGCTAAAATTATTAGCCCAATTTTTACAACTACCAATCATCATTATTTCACAACTTAACAGAAACATAGAAATTAGAAGCAATAAAGAACCATTATTATCTGACCTTAAAGAAAGCGGATGCATTAGATATAAAAATAATATAAATCTTAAATCAAAATATAGTAAAAATATTAATATATATAATATACAACAACCACTAGAGAGCAAAAAGATACTAATATTAAATAATAATAAAAAAGATAGAACTATAAATATAAAATACAATAAAAAACCAAATAATATGATTAGCTCTATTAAACTATCCACTCAATATCTTTTTAAATGCATAGATAATAAAAAAATTGTATTACTTACTCATAACCATCAATATTTATCACAGCATCTTTGGATAGAAACTAATCAAATACTATTATCAACAACAACAGCTATAATTAAAGAAAAAATAATTTATCAAAAATATGTTAATACAATATGTTTTAATATATACTCAAAATCATATGATTTAAATCAAAACCAATATTTCAATATTATATCTCAAAAAATAATAACACACAATTCAATAGAACAAGATGCAGATATGATACTCGCTTTATATGAAAGAAAAGAAATCACAAGTAACATAAATTTAGAAAATAAACAAATAATTAATTTAAAAATATGTAAAAATCGTAATGGTAATACTGGTTCCTGCAAACTATATTTTATACCAAGAATCAGTACTTTCAAGGATATAAAATAAAAACTTCTTTAATCAGTTATTATGAATTATAATATAAGAAAATTAACTAGCCGGGATAGCTCAGTTGGTAGAGCAGTGGACTGAAAATCCTCGTGTCACCAGTTCAAATCTGGTTCCTGGCATACAACATACATGCTGATAATACATAAATATAGATAGAAAAGGTTAATTTACTAACTATATCTATAAAATAAAATTAAAAACTATAATTTTTGTTACCTATACCTCTAATTTATCAGCAAGTAATACCTTAACTACCCCATCATCAGCAACATCAACAACAGCGCTATCTCCTGACTGAATCTTACCTGCTAATACCTCTTCTGCTAGGCTATCTTCTAATAAACGCATTACAGCACGACGTAATGGACGTGCACCATAACTAGGATTATATCCTTCATCAACTAATTTATTTTTAAACCTATCAGTAACACTCAAAATTATATCTTGTTGCTTAATTCTATCAAAAACTTCTTTTAACATTAAATCAGCAATTTCTCTCACTTCTTCTTTAGTTAATTGCCTAAATACAATTATTTCATCTAACCTATTTAAAAACTCTGGACGAAAATACTGTTTTAACTCTTCGTTAACAAGAGACTTAATACGATTATATTGCGACTCTACTTGTGATTCTCCAAGTTCAAAACCTAAGCTTCCTCCACCTTTTTCTATAACTTTTGAACCAATATTAGAAGTCATAATCAATAGAGTATTTTTAAAATCAATAGTACGTCCTTTAGCATCTGTTAAACGACCATCCTCTAAAATTTGTAAAAGTAGATTAAAGATATCAGGATGAGCTTTTTCAATTTCATCAAATAAAATGACGGTATAAGGTCTTTTCCTAACAGCTTCTGTTAAATATCCACCTTCACTATAACCTACATATCCAGGAGGCGAACCAATTAACTTAGAAACAGTATGTCTTTCCATATATTCTGACATATCTAATCTCACCATAGCTTCTTGGGCACCAAAAAAATATGATGCTAGAGCTTTAGTTAACTCAGTTTTTCCTACTCCAGTAGGACCAGAAAAAATAAAACTTGCAATAGGACGATTAGGATTTTTAAGTCCTACTCTAGCACGACGAATAGCTCGTGAAACCGCTACTACAGCTTCTTCTTGACCAATAATTCTACCGTGCAATGTTTCTTCCATATGCATTAATTTTTCTGACTCACTCTTCGTTAATTTAGTAACAGGAATACCCGTCCAAAATGCAACAATTTCAGCAATATCATCTTCAGTAACAACTGGATCTTCAAGTTGAAGGTCAGGTTCAGAATTTTTACTCTGAGCAATAGCAGCAATCTGAGCTTTAATTTCCATTTCTCTAGTTCTATATTGCTCCGCTTTTTCATATTTTTGTGCTCTGATAGCTTCATCTTTAGTTTTTAAAACAGATCTTAATTCCCTATCTAATTCACGTGCAGCAGGTGGTAATTGTGAATTTAATAAACGAACCCTAGAACCAGCTTCATCAATCAAATCAATAGCTTTATCTGGAAGAAACCTATCAGAAATATATTGATTAGCATATTTAGCAGCTGCTGCTAAAGCTTCATCAGACATTTTTAATTGATGATGTTTTTCATACCGATCTCTTAATCCAAATAAAATTTCAATTGTCTCTTCAACTGTTGGTTCTCCAACTAACACTGGTTGAAAACGACGCTCTAATGCAGCATCTTTTTCAATATGTTTACGATACTCTTCTAAAGTAGTTGCACCTATACATTGAAGTTCACCTCTAGCTAATGCAGGTTTTAATAAATTAGCTGCATCTATAGCTCCTTCAGCTGCACCAGCACCAATAAGAGTATGCACCTCATCTATCACTAAGATAACATTTGTTGCTGACTTAATTTCATCCATAATTCTTTTTAGTCTTTCTTCAAATTCACCTCTATATTTTGTTCCAGCAACTAATAAACCAACATCTAAGGTTATTACTAATTTGTCCTCAAGAATAGAAGGAATATCTCTATTTGCAATTCTTTGAGCGAGACCCTCAGCTATGGCTGTTTTACCTACACCAGGCTCTCCGATTAATACAGGATTATTCTTTGTACGACGCCCTAAAATTTGAATAACTCTTTCAATTTCTTTTTGCCTACCTACAACAGGATCTAAAACACCTTCAATAGCTAATTCTGTTAAATTAGAACCAAACTCTTCTAAAGTAGGTGTTTTGCTTCTAGCTTGCATATTATTACTACCATTAGTACTAACATCAGCATTATCTCCTAACATTTGAATTACTTCTGTTCTAATTGATGCAACGTTAACAGCTAAGTTTTCTAAAACTCTTGCAGCTACTCCTTCTCCTTCTCTTACTAAACCCATTAAAAGATGTTCCGTACCAATATAATTATGACCTAATTGTCTAGCTTCTTCTAAAGACAATTCTAAAACACGTTTAGCTCTTGGTGTAAAAGGAATTTCTACAGCTACAAAGCCAGAGCCTCTGCCTATAATTTTTTCTACTTCAATTCTAGCATCTTTTAAATTAACATTCATAGATTTTAGCACCTGAGCAGCTATCCCAGTACCTTCACCAATCAACCCTAATAATATCTGTTCAGTACCAACGAAATTATGTCCTAACCTTCTTGCTTCTTCTTGAGCTAGCATAATGACTTTTATGGCTTTTTCAGTAAAGCGTTCAAACATATAAATTTTAAATCAAAAAACGTTATTACCTTCGATAGTAATTTATTATAACATAAGTAAAAAAAAAATTATAACTATTAAATAAATAAACAAAAAAAGTAGTTGACTAATATTAAAAATATTAAATAAAATAAAAATAAAAATATTAAATTCAAATATAGATATGATTAAAAAATTAAAACAAGACACTAACTTAATCAACAAAATACAAGAAACATATATTAAAAAAAATATACCCCAAATAGATATAGGTGATAATATAAGAATAAAAAAAATGATACAAGAAGGTAATAAAGAAAGAATTCAAATATCAGAAGGAGTAGTTATTTCTCAAAAAAACTCACAAGTTAATAAAACTATTACAGTTAGAAAAACAGTACAAAATATAGGTGTCGAAAGAATATATTTATTACATTCTCCTCAAATTTTAGATATAGAAATAATAAAAAAATCCAAAGTTAGAAGATCTAAACTATACTATCTTCGCAATAGGTCAGGTAAAGCAACTAGATTAAAGCAAAAATTTAATTAATATGAATTAGGATACATAACTCAGATGGTTTAGAGTATTACGTTGACACCGTAAAAGTCACTGGTTCAAATCCAGTTGTATCCAAACAAACATTTTATAACTTAACATTGATTTTTATACAAAAATTTAATATAATTTATATTGATTAAATTCAAAATTTATTCGATAGTAAACAAGTAAATGGGTCGGTGCCCGAGTGGTTAATGGGGGCGGACTGTAAATCCGCTGGCTTAGCCTACGTTGGTTCAAATCCAACCCGGCCCAATAAAAATAAAATTAAAGAACAAATATCATCTTGAATTAACTGAAATGTTAACATTTTTTTCGAGACCTGATGTTGATGACTGTTTAATTAAGCCAATCATCTGAGAATTGCTTTTACCCGGAGCTACCATCGGATAACAATTTTCTTGCTCTTTAACATTACAATTTAAGATAACTGGTCCATTATAATCACAAAATAATTTTAAAATTTCTTTCATATCTTTTCTCGATTCAATTTCTAAACCCAATAAACCAAATGACTGAGCAAGCTTGATCAAATTAGGAGATCCTTTTTCCATATTAGAGTGAGAATACCTTTCACCATAAAAAGCCTCTTGCCACTGCCTAACCATACCTTGCCATTTATTATTAATCACAAGAATTTTAACAGGCAAATTATATTGAGCAATAGTACCTAATTCTTGTAAATTCATTTGAAAACTAGCATCACCACTAACACATATAACTTTTTGATCTGGATGAGCAATTTGAACACCAATAGCTGCTGGTAAACCATAACCCATTGTTCCAAGACCAGAACTAGACATCCAGTGTTTAGGCAAAACATTCAAGAACTGAGCTGCCCACATTTGATGTTGACCAACATCAGTAGTATAATAAGCTTTTGGTGCAAAAGTAGAAACTGTATATAATATTTCTTGTGCAGATAAGAAGTTTACATTCTTTGGAACTAAGAGAGGATATTGTTGTTTCCAAGCATAAATCCTCTGTTTCCATGAACTAGTTTGCTCATTATTGGTTATAAATTTTTTAGAATTATGTAAATAACTTAAAAATTTTGTAATCACATCATTAACATCGCCAACAATTGCTAACTGAGGAATTCTATTTTTACCCACTTCTGCTGGATCAATATCAATATGAATAACCTGAGCATTACACGCAAACTCATCTAACTTACCAGTAACCCTATCATCAAAACGTGCACCTAAAGCAATTAATAAATCACATTCACTAACAGCAAAATTTGCATAGGCAGTTCCATGCATTCCTAACATACCTAAAGACAACATGTTATTTTCATCAATAATACCTTTACCCATAAGTGTTGTAGTTACTGGTATTTGAAATAAATTAGCAAACTGTATTATAATATCAGATGCATTAGATGAAATAGCACCACCACCTACATACAAAAGTGGTTGACTAGATTGCTGAATTAGTTCTATTAATTTGCTAAAATGTTTTTCTTTAATAGGTTTTAAGACCGTACATCCCAATAAATTTAAATCAACTTTAGGAACAAAACTATAGTAAAACTGTTCAAGACCTACATCCTTAGGAATATCAATTAATACTGGACCTGGTCTACCGTCATTTGCAATATAAAAAGCTTCTGCAACAATTCTACTCATATCTCTAGGATCTCTAACAACATATGAGTGTTTCACTATAGGTAAAGTAATACCAAAAATATCAACCTCTTGAAATGCATCGGTACCTATAAAAGGACGAGCTACTTGACCAGTAATTAACACAAGAGGAATAGAATCCATCTGAGCTGTAGCTATCCCAGTAACTAAATTAGTAGCACCAGGTCCAGATGTAGCAAAACAAACACCGGTTTTTCCAGATGACCTTGAATAGCCATCAGCTGCATGAACAGCACCTTGTTCATGTCTACATAAAATATGATGAATTAATTGTTTTTCTTCCCAACGAAATAATTCATCATATATGGGTAAAATAGCCCCGCCTGGATAACCAAAGATATGAAATACGCCATTTCTAACAAGGCTATCCATTAAAGAAAAAGCACCAGAAACGAAATTAGAAATAGACACGAACAAACCTCCAAAGAATAAAATGTATTATATATATTATATATGTTCAATTTTTTATATACTGTCTGTAATTAATTGCATTATTCTATAGAATAAGACTATTGTTATTGTTATTGTTGTAGTAACTAATAACTTATCTTTTTTATTCTTTAATAGCTTAAAAATTGGTTGAAAAGTTGTCAAGAAAAATCCTATTAGTACATTGATTAAAAATCTTGGAAATTTATATAAATTTACCCAAAAATTTGACATAATATTTTATTATATTATTTATTAAGCATTGTTATTGTTTCTATTCTCATAAATTATTAATAATAAATAAGTATTTAAATGTCAAATTCTGTAGATTCTGACCGTTTCTATTTTTCTGCTGATACTCTACCTTTAATTCGTAAATATTCTGGTTCTACTTTTGTTATTAAGTATGGTGGATCTGCTATGAAAAATAAGTTGCTACAACTTAATATAATTCAAGATATATCTTTGCTTTATTTTTTAGGTATAAAGATTATTTTGGTTCATGGTGGAGGATATTTAATTGATAGTTGGCTACGTAAATTAAATATTGATCCTATATTTAAAGAAGGTTTGCGCGTAACAGATGCAAAGACTATGGAAGTAGTTGAAATGGTTTTAAGTGGTCATATTAATAAGCAATTAATATCTTTATTAAATCAAAATGAAATTCCTTCTGTGGGTTTATCAGGTAAGGATGCTAATTTAATTACAGCTGTTCCTTTGGTTAATAATTCTAATAATTTTACTGGGAATGTTCATTGTATTAATAATAAAATTTTGAGTACCCTTCTTGATAGTAAATTTTTTCCAGTTATATCGAGTGTTGCTTCTGATGTAAAAGGAGATACATATAATATTAATGCAGATACGTTAGCAAGTTCTATCGCTTCTTCTATGCAAGCAGATAAGTTAATTTTGCTTACTGATACTCCTGGAATTCTTTATAATATTGATGATAAGTCTAGTTTAATTAAGAACATTAGTTTAAATAAAATTGATACTTTAAAGTCTGCAGGAATTATCACGAACGGTATGATTCCTAAGATAGATTGTTGTATTGATGCATTAAAAAATAATGTACCTGCTGTTCATATTATTGATGGTAGAGTTCGTTATTCTTTATTATATGAAATTTTGACTAATGATAGATTCGGTTCAATGTTAGTTGCATAAGTATTAGTTTGTTTATTTTATATTTAAATGTTATAGTTTTATTGTATTATAATTGGCTCAGTAGCTCAGTTGGTTAGAGCAGGGGACTCATAAGCCCAAGGTCGCAGGTTCAAGTCCCGCCTGAGCCATTTATTATATTTTCTACATTAATGGAGAGGTGGCTGAGAGGTTGAAAGCGGCAGATTGCTAATCTGTTGTATAATAATTATTATACCGAGGGTTCGAATCCCTTCTTCTCCTATATTTTATTTAGTTGACAATGAGTAGTAGTTTAAATTAATATAGAATTCATTGGGACTGTAGTTCAATTGGTTAGAGCACCGCCCTGTCACGGCGGAAGTTGCGGGTTCGAATCCCGTCAGTCCCGTATTAGTTGATAAGGTTTACTAAATTTTGTGTTGTATTGTTGTGTATTGTTTAATAATATTTGCGAATTCATTACCATCAATTGTTTCTTTTTCAATTAGTATATCTACTAATTTATCTATTATAACTCTATTATTTTTTATAATATCTCTAGTTTTGTTATGACATTCATCTACTATTAATTTAATTTGAGAATCTACTTTGATTGCAATTTCATCTGAATATTCATTAGTGTTTCCCATTCCTCTACCTAAAAATGGATTAGAATCTTCATTTTCTAGTGACATTGGTCCAATTGTAGACATTCCAAATCTTGTCACCATTTGTCTTGCCATTGATGTTACTTGTTGTAAATCATTGCTTGCACCTGTTGTAATTTCTGATTCTCCAAAAACAATTTCTTCTGCTGCTCTACCTCCTAAAGCTCCCATAATTCGAGCTTTAATTTGGGATCTTGATATTAAGCTTTGATCTTCAGATGGAGTAAACCAAGTTAACCCTCTAGCTTGTCCTCTTGGTATTAGTGTTACTTTTTGTACATTTTCATGGTTCCTTAGTAATGTTCCTACAATTGCATGACCAATTTCATGATAAGCTATTAGTCTTTTGCTTTTACTATCAATTAATGCAGTTCCTTCCATGCCTGCTATTATTCGATCTATTGCTTTATCAATCTCTTTTAGTGTTATTTGATTTTTTCTTTCTCTAGCTGTTAATATAGCAGCCTCGTTTAGTAAATTAGCTAAATCTGCTCCTGAAAAACCAGGTGTGCGTCTTGCAATTATAGATAAAGAAACATTATTATCAATTTTTTTATTTTTTGCATGTACATTTAAAATATCTAATCTTCCTTTGAAATCTGGTATATCTACGTTTACTTGTCTGTCAAATCTTCCTGGTCTTAATAAAGCAGCGTCTAGTATATCAGCTCTATTAGTTGCTGCTATAACAATTATTCCTGTGTTACCTTCAAATCCATCCATTTCTGTTAGTAATTGATTTAAAGTTTGCTCTCTTTCATCGTTGCCTCCACCTATACCTGTACCTCTTTGTCTCCCTACTGCATCAATTTCATCAATAAATATTATGCATGGTGCGTTTTCTTTTGCTTTTTTAAATAAATCTCTTACTCTTGATGCACCTACTCCTACGAACATTTCTACAAATTCAGACCCAGATATACTAAAAAAAGGTACATTTGCTTCTCCTGCTATAGCTTTTGCTAGCAGTGTTTTGCCTGTACCTGGAGGTCCTACTAGTAATACTCCTTTTGGTATTTTTGCTCCAACTGCTGTAAAGTATTCTGGTTTTTTTAAAAATGTTACAATTTCCTCAAACTCTTCTTTTGCTTCATCTATACCTGCTACATCATCAAAAATAATACCTGTTTTAGCTTCTACTTGGAATAAAGCTTTTGATTTTCCAAATGACATTGCTTGTCCAGGTCCACCTGTTGCATTATTTGATCTCCTGAATAATAATGCTAAGCTAGTAACTAAAAGTAGCGGAAAAAATAAATTTCCTAGCAGACTCCATAGTGCCGTATTGTTTTTAGTTGGATAAGCATTTAAGTCTATATGATTTTTTTTAAGTTTTGTTATTAGTTCTGGCGCACTTGCTGGTAATTCTACTCTGATTTTTTGCATTCTATTACCAATTTCTGGTCCAATAGCTTCTATAACTGCAGTATGTCCATTGTCATATATGTCTACTTTTTTTACCCATCCCATTTCAATATATTCTAAAAATCTTCCATATGTCATTCTTGAATTAGTTAAATTTGTATTGTTTTCATTTACTGTTGGTGCAAATATTCCTTGCCAAAGAAAAAAAGATATAACAATTATTGGTAAAGACCATAATAATAGATTTTTCCATGAAAATTTCATAATTATTTACTTCTGTATTTTAGTTATATTTATTATTTATATGAATGTAACATCTTTGTGATTGTATAGGCAACTCTATAATGAACTCTATTTTGAGTTCGTAAAAGTTAATATTTATTTTTTATGTTTAATTCTTGTTATAAAATTAATCTATATTTGTGTTAATATTTTTTTATTATATTTAAGGTAAATTTGTTTTATGTTTCAAAAAGGTGGAAAAGTTAAAATATTAAGGAAAGAGTCTTATTGGTATCAAGATATAGGTATTATTGTAAAAGTAGATAAAGGAATTAAGTATCCTATTTTAGTTCGTTTCATTAAATCAACTTACAGCGGTGTGAATACTAATAATTTTTCTCACAATGAACTTTTATTAGTAGATTAGTTCAAAATTTAATTATTTTGACAAGTATTGTTTGGTAATACTTGTCTTTGTTCTTTAATTTCCTAAGCTTGCCCAATCAACGTCTACATTCTCTAAAATTAATGATGAATTGTAGATTTGTAAAATAATGAGTAAAAATAAAAAAAATAATAACATAAATATTGCCATAATAGGAGTTGTTCCCCATCCTGGTGCTACTTTACCATATTCTGAATTTAATGGTCTTAGTATTTCTCCGAGTCTAGTTCTTAAAGCCATAGTTAGTTTTGTTAATTTGTTTAATTAATAGTTCTTATAATAATATTATAAAAATAACTTAGTTTTATTTGTTATTAAAGTATGGAAACTGCAACAGTTCTTAGTATTTTTATTCTTAGTTTATTATTTGGTGTTACTGGTTATTCTATATACATTTCTTTTGGTCCTATTTCTAAAGACTTGCGTGACCCCTTTGAAGAACATGAAGAGTAGTGTTTAAATGTATTGTTGGATTTTATTTATAAAAAATGTAAATATAGGTATTTACATTTTTTATTATGATTATTTATTTAGCTATTCTAGGTGGGTCTCTAAAAAAAACTGCAAAAAATATTACCATTAGTGTTCCTACTAATAAAAATACATATACTAGTGCTTCCATTTTTTATTCCTTAATAAACATGTTGAATATTTTATTACTATTTTGAGTTTTTTATTTATATTATTTTTGAGTTAATATTATAATAATATTATACTGCTCCTTGTTTTTTACTACTACGATCACCAAGTTTTTGGAAGGCTCCAAATTCTACTTGTTCTGTTACTTCGGCTCCTATACCTGCGAATACATCTCTAAAGATTGTTCTTGATCCATGCCATAAATGTCCAAAAAAGAATAGTAATGCAAAATTTGCGTGCCCGAAAGTAAACCATCCTCTTGGACTACTACGAAATACTCCATCTGATTCCAAGGTTGTTCTATCAAATTCGAAAACTTCTCCAAGTTGTGCTTTACGTGCATATTTTTTTACACTTGGTGCATCATTAAATGTTTTGCCATTTAATTTTCCACCATAAAAGTTGACTGTTACACCAACTTGTTCAATACTATATTTCGATTCAGCTCTTCTAAATGGGATATCTGCTCTTATAATTCCATCTTTATCTACTAAAATTACAGGAAACGTTTCGAAGAAAGCAGGCATTCTTCTCACTGTGAGTTCTCTACTTTCTTTGTCCTGAAATATTGGATGTCCTAGCCATGCTTCTGCAATTCCGTCACCTTTATCCATTGGTCCAGCTCTGAATAACCCTCCTTTAGCTGGGTTATTTCCTATATAATCATAGAATGCTAATTTATCTGGAATTTTAGACCACGCTTCTTCTGGAGTAGCTCCTTCATTTAGTGCATTTTCAACTCTTCTTTCTATTTCTTGCTGAAAATATCCACTGTCCCATTGATATCTAGTTGGTCCAAAAAGTTCAATTGGTGTTGTTGCTGAACCGTACCACATTGTGCCACATGTTACAAATGCGCTAAAAAAAACAGCAGAAATACTGCTTGATAAGACTGTTTCTATATTTCCCATGCGTAGTGCTCGATAAAGCCTTTGAGGTGGTCTTACAGCTAAGTGAAATAATCCAGCTAATATTCCAACAGTTCCTGCAGCTATATGATGTGATGCTATACCGCTTGGATTAAATGGATTAAATCCATCTGGTCCCCATGCTGGTGCTATTGGTTGAACTTTTCCTGTAACTCCGTATCCATCAGAAATCCATATTCCTGGTCCAAATAAACCTGTTGTATGAAAAGCTCCAAATCCAAAACATAGTAGGCTAGATAGCAGTAAATGAATACCGAATATTTTTGGTAAATCTAATGCAGGTTCTCCAGTTCTTGGGTCTCTAAATAGTTCTAAATCCCAATATACCCAATGCCATATCGAAGCTAAAAATAGCATTCCAGAAAGTACTATATGTGTTATTGCAACACCTTCGAAGCTCCATAATCCTGGATTTGGTACACTTTCTCCAGTAATACTCCAGCCTCCCCATGAATCAGTTATTCCAATTCTTGTCATAAATGGCATTACAAACATGCCTTGTCTCCACATGGGATTTAATACTGGATCTGAAGGATCAAAAATAGCTAGTTCGTATAATGCCATTGATCCGGCCCATCCTGAGACTAACGCTGTATGCATTAAGTGAACAGAAATTAGTCTACCTGGATCATTTAAAACGACTGTATGTACGCGATACCATGGTAATGCCATATAAGGATATTACCCCTTGTTAACTTTGTTATTATGTACGTTGCTTTTCTTACTATTTGTACTCATTTATATACATTATAACATTTCTTTTATATAGCTGATTAATTTTAATCATATTTGTATTTAATAATATTTTTTACCATTATGATGCTCATGATATTAATTAGTATTAATATTAATATTGCTTGTTGAATATTAATTGTTAACCAAGTTGTATTGATGATCTCAGTATTTACTGAAATTGATTCATGTAAGCTGTGGCTTCGTATGATTTCTATAGCGTATGTTAATGGATTTGTACAACATATTATTTGCAGCCATGTTGGCATAAAAGATAAAGGAGCTAAAGCTGTACTTGCGAATAGAGTTGGTAGATTTATTAATAATGTTGTTAGTGCTATGAATTCTATGTGTCCTGGAAGAATTAGTGCATTACATATGCTAATAGTTGATATATTGGTAATTATTATTGTGCTGATACTTATGTTTATAACTAATTGGTTAATATTGAAGCTTATGTGATTATTTGTTTGATAGATTGTAAGGAGTATTATTGCTATAATTTGAGTAGTAGCTATTAACCATGTATGTATAACGCATGAGTATATTATTGAATTTTTATTAGTAATAGGTGAAATTAAAATTCTATTAAGAAATCCGAATTCTCTGTCAAACATCAATGGTAATCCTGAATTAATAGCGCTATTAAAACCAGTAAATATGATAATACCCGGATTTAAAAATTCCCTATATTGAATTTTGTATTGTTCAAACAAATATATAGGCGCATTTTGAAATAGTGCTCCAAATAGTAGTAGCCAAAGTAATGGTTGTATCATGTTTATAATTAAACTACTTGGTCTTCTAAGGCTTTGTAAGTATAATCTATGAATTATTTCTTTTGTTTCTTTATATGTTTTTTGCTTATTTAAATTTAGTTTCATCTTTTTTTTAGGAACAAAATTAGTCTGACTTGTTCTTTTAGAGATTTTGTGTAATTTCATTCTATTTTTTTAGTATATTAATTGTATAAAATTATCTATGAATTTATTGATTATTTATATTAATTTGATTGTGCGCTATGTGTTATTATTGGTATAAAATATTTATATTATTTTTTTTATTATTTATGATTTTATGTTTAAATAGAAGTAACTTGAAATTTTATTAATAACAATATGTTTAATTAATATATATTTTAAGCTTATTTATAGGGTTTATATTTTGATCTGTTATATTATTACTTAATTATTTAAGTAAGGAGAATTTTTTATGCCTAGCTATAATGTTAAACTAAATTTAAATGATGGTTCATCACATGAATTTATGTGTGATGAGAGTACCTATATATTAGATGCGGCTGAAGAATCTGGAGTTGAACTACCTTATTCTTGTCGCGCTGGTGCTTGTTCTAGTTGTGCAGGTGTTGTCTTAGAAGGACAAGTTGATCAAGCTGATCAAACATTTTTAGATGATGATCAAATGGTATCAGGGTATGTTCTAACATGTGTTACTTATCCTAAAAGTGATTGTGTTATTGATACTCATAAAGAATCTGATTTATATGAATAAAGAAGATTCTTTAGTTTCTTAGTTTACAAGTTTGACAAACGTAATATTTTGTTGTGTTTGTCAAACTTATTGATTTATATCTTTACTTCAATATCTACACCTGATGGTATGTTTAGTTTCATTAGTGCATCAACTGTTTTACTTGATGGTTTATAAACATCAATTATTTTAGTATAAATTCTTATTTCAAAGTGTTCTCTAGAATCTTTATCAACGTGTGGTGAACGTAAAACACAATAAATTTTACGCCTTGTAGGCATTGATATAGGTCCAAAAACTTTTGCTTCTGTTTTATTAATTGTATTTATAATATTATTGCATGAGTTCGTAATTAGTTTATTTTCGTATGTTTTTAATTTTATTCGTACTTTATTGTGTATTATCTGATCCATTTTATCTGGTATTAGTTATAATTATTTTAATATTTTAGAAACTACGCCAGCGCCAACTGTTCTTCCTCCTTCTCTGATAGCAAATCTCATACCTTGTTCAATTGCTATAGGATGTATTAATTTTGCACTCATTTTAATTCTGTCTCCTGGCATAACCATTTCTGCAGTAGATCCATCGTCTGCTGTAAATTTATTGATTGTTCCTGTGACATCAGTTGTTCTAACGTAAAATTGTGGTCTATATCCTGAAAAAAAAGGAGTATGTCTACCTCCTTCTTCTTTTGTCAAGATATATACTTCTGCTTCAAATTCTGTATGTGGAGTAATTGTCCCTGGTTGTGCTAACACCATTCCTCGTTGAATTTGCAATTTTTGTATACCTCTTAAAAGTATACCAATATTATCTCCAGCCATTCCTTCGTCCAAGGTTTTTTGGAACATTTCTAGCCCTGTAATTGTTGTTGTTTTAGTTTCTTGTAGTCCAACTATTTCAATCGTATCTCCTACTTTTATTATACCTCTCTCAATTCTTCCTGTTGCAACTGTTCCTCTACCAGTGATTGAAAATACATCTTCGACCGCCATTAAAAATGTTTTTTCTGTATCTCGTTGTGGAGTAGGTATATATGAGTCTACAGCATCCATTAATGCATGTATCTTGTCTACCCATTCATCATCTCCTCTTTTTGTGTTAACGTTTTCTGTAACTTTTTCTAAGGCTAATAGAGCTGATCCTGCAACAAAAGGTATAGTATCCCCAGGGAAATCATATTTTTCTAGTAATTCTCTAACTTCTAGCTCTACTAATTCTCGTAGTTCGTCATCTTCTACTTGATCTTGTTTGTTTAAAAAAACTACGATATTTGGCACTCCTACTTGTTTTGCTAGTAATATATGTTCTCTTGTTTGTGGCATAGCACCATCTACTGCTGAGACTACTAATATTGCTCCATCCATTTGTGCTGCACCAGTGATCATGTTTTTTACATAATCAGCATGACCCGGACAATCTACATGAGCATAATGCCTACTTTCTGTTTCATATTCAATGTGTGCTGTATTAATTGTGATTCCCCTAGCTTTTTCTTCTGGAGCTGCGTCAATTTCATCAAATTTTTTAGCTTGTCCCTGATTTGCAGCAGCTAAAGTAGCAGAAATTGCTGCAGTTAATGTCGTTTTTCCATGATCAACATGACCAATTGTACCAATGTTGACATGTGGTTTTTTTCTCTCAAATTTTTCGCGTGCCATCTTGTTTGTCCTTAATTTTTAGTTGGATAATTTTATTTAATATCTATAATGTGCAAAAGCTTTATTAGCTTCGGCCATTTTATGTGTTTCTTCTCTTTTTCTAATAGCATTACCATTTTCATTTGCTGCATCAATTATTTCATTTGCTAACTTTATAGTCATGCTTTTGCCTGTTCTTTGTAACGCAAATTTTGTAATCCATCTAATTGCTAAATTAGTTCCTCTATATGCTCTAACTTCCATTGGGACTTGGTAAGTAGATCCACCTATTCTTCTTGCTTTAACCTCAACTAATGGAGTTGTATTTCTTACAGCTTGTTCTAGCATTTCTAATGGCTCATTTTGTGTTTTGCTCTTAATAATTTCTAGAGATTCATATATAATTTTTTGTGCTAAGCCTTTTTTTCCATTCTTAAGGATTCTCACAGTTAACATGCTTATTAATTTACTGTTATATATAGGATCTGGATGTATATTTCTTTTTTTTGCTGTGTTACGTCTTGACATTAGTAGTTATGATTGTTTTTTCTGTTTTTTAGTGCCGTATTTTGATCTACTATTATTCCTATCTTTAACTCCCGCAGAGTCTAATGTTCCTCTTACTACATGATATCTAACACCAGGTAAGTCTTTGACGCGACCTCCTCTTATTAATACAACAGAGTGTTCTTGAATATTATGTCCAATACCTGGTATGTATGCAGTTACTTCAAAGCCCGAAGTAAGTCTGACCCTTGCTACTTTACGCAATGCAGAATTAGGTTTTTTAGGTGTTGTAGTATATACCCTCGTACATACTCCTCGTCTTTGTGGGCAAGCTTTTAGTGCTGGAGATTTTGTCTTTTTCTCATATTTTTTTCTTTCTGATCTTACTAATTGTTGAATAGTTGGCATTTTTTATTTCTGTAATATTCATGCAATGATGAATTTTCTATAAGATTATAATTATTGTATTATCTAGTGTCAAACTTAATAAAATAAAAATATATTCTTTGTTCAATATATATATTGTTTTATTGAAGATTGTATTTCTTAATAAATTTTTCTACTCTACCTTCAGTATCGATGATTCGTTGTGAACCAGTAAAAAAAGGGTGATTACCAGACCAAATATCTATTTTTAAATTTTCCTTAGTAGATCCTACAGTCATAATATGTTGTCCATCGCAGTATACTTTAGATTCATTATACCATTTTGGATGAATATTTTTTTTTGCCATAAATATTAATTATTCTTAGTTATATAAATATGAAGTGCTTGATGTATCAGAATATAGTTATCATGATTATCTTTTTGAATATTGTGGTGCTTTTCTTGCTTTGCGTAGACCATATTTTTTTCTTTCTTTACTTCTAGCATCTCTTCTGAGTAATCCTTCTGATTTTAACATAATACGATTTTCTGGATTTATGTGACATAGAGCCCTTGCTAAACCTAATCTAATTGCATCCGCTTGGCCAGTTAGTCCACCGCCTTTTGCTTTAACATATATGTCATATTCTTTATTGAGACCTAATATGCTTAGTGGTAAACATGAAATTCTTAAATAATTTGGACTGAATTGTAAATAAGATTCTCCAGGTAATCCATTGATTATTAGTTTACCTGAACCTGGTATTAAATTTACCCTCGCAACAGATGTCTTTCTTCTTCCTGTTCCTGAATATATAATTTTTTGATGATATGAAGTTAACATATTTATTTAGTTAATATTAAGCTTAATTAGTGTATCCTTTTTATAAGGATGTATATTATCTGGATAAATTTTAACGTTTTTCATTAACTGTCTCCCTAAAGAATTCTTAGGTAGCATTCCTTTTATTGCATGTTCTAAAATTCTATTAGGAATCCTTTCTTGAAGTTGTTCAAATACTTCTATTTTAAGTCCTCCTGGTCTGCCTGAGTGTCTCTTATATTGTTTTTGTTTTTTTTTGTTTCCAGTAACTTGTACTTTTTTTGAATTAATAATTATAATTTTTAAGTTTTCTTTTTGATATGGTAAATAATTTGCACTATTTTTATTTATTAATATATAAGCTATTTTACTACTGAGTCTACCTAATTTGTATTGTTGTGCATCAATTATATACCAACTAATTTTTTTTTCTGATTTTGTTACTATTGTTTTGTTTTTATTTATATTCATTTTTGCTAGTTTTAGAGGTATTTATAAATACAGTATACAATATATTGATTTCTTCTAAAGAATTTAAATATTCTCTTTTTGTAGATTTATATTCAACTTGTCATTTAAAGCTTCAATTACTTCTTCGGCTGACTTTTGGCCAAAATTTTTAATTTCTAAAAGTTCTTCTTGTGAGTAGTCAAGTAAGTCAGCAATTGAATGAATTTGAGCTCTCTTTAAGCAATTATATGCACGAACTGATAGCTGCAATTCTTCTATTAAAATTTGGTGAATTTGTTTTTCTTTAGTTTCATCTACTTCAGTTTTAGATGTAAAGCTAATATTAGTTAATGGATGGAATAAGCTTGTTAATGTATGTGCTCCTTGGCTTATTGCTTCTTGTGGTGATATACTACCATTAGTCCAAACTTCTAAAAACAGTTTTTCATTGATTGTTATATTATTAACTTTTTTTTCCTCTATTCTGTAATTAAATTTCTTTGCTGGCATGAATATTGCGTCAATTTGTAAAAAATCAATAGATCTATCATCAATACCTTTGTCTACAAGTTTGTATCCGTGTCCTTTTTCTATTTTAAATTCCATTTCGAATATTGTATTACTGCATATTGTTGCAATGTATTGTTTTGGATCAATAAGCTCAATTTCTGGAGGTATATCAAATAATCCAGTAGTTATAACAGCAGGACCTTGTATTCTTAAACGACCTATTTGTGGTTCCGGACTATGACTTTTTAATATTACTTCTTTGAGATTTAAAATTATTTCTAGAACATCTTCTCTAACACCTGTAATTGTTGAAAATTCATGATTGATACCTGCTATTCGGACAGCTACGATAGCTGTTCCTTGAAGATCAGAAAGGATAGTTCGGCGTAAAGAATTTCCGACAGTGATTCCTTGCCCTTTCTGTAGTGGTTCTAAAACAAAATGTCCATATTGCTCTCTGGCGCCTTTTGTTTTTGACTCTATGCATTCTATTTGAAAATGAGTCATTTGTTTATTTTTTTTAGTGTAGTTCGTTAATATTTATATATTTTTTGTTTAAACTCTCCGTTTTTTTGGAGGTCTACAGCCATTATGTGGTACAGGGGTAATATCTTTAATTAAGGTAATCTCTATGCCAGTAGCTTGTATTGCTCTAATTGCAGTTTCTCTTCCTGCACCAGGTCCGTTGACCATAATTTCTGTTTGTTTCATTCCATAATCAATTGCAATTTTTGCTGCTTTTTCTGCTGTTGTTTGTGCTGCAAAAGGAGTGCTTTTTTTTGCCCCTTTAAATCCGCTAGCTCCTGAAGAACACCACGTAATTGTCTCGCCTTGGAGGTCAGTTATTGTAATGATTGTATTATTAAATGTTGATCTAATGTGTGTAATTCCATTGACTATGTTTTTCTTCTTTTTGTTTTGATTCTTTTTTATTTGTTTGGCCATCTTATCATTGAATTAAAGTATAATTTAGTTATTTTCTTGGAGCTTTTTTCTTTCCTGCAATTGTTTTTTTTGTTCCTCTACCTGTTCTCGCATTTGTTCTAGTTCTTTGTCCTCTAAGGGGTAAGTTTAGTCTGTGTCTTCTTCCTCTATAGCATCCTATTTCCATTAGTCTTTTAATATTCATTGTTTCTGATCGACGTAGGTTACCTTCCAGTTGATAATTGTTGTTAATTATATTTCGTATTGATATTATTTGTTCATCATTTAGATCTTTAACTTTTGTATTTTCATTAATATTAGTTGTATATAAAATTTTTGCTGATTTAGATAATCCTATTCCATATATATACGTTAAACCAATTTTTATTCTTTTATCTTTAGGTAAATCAACCCCTTCAATTCTAGCCATAATTATTTATTTGATATTATTTGTTTATTTTATTAGTTATCCTTGTTTTTGTTTATGTTTTGGATTATCACATATGATCATTATCTTTCTATGTCTTCTGATTATGCGGCATTTTTCACACATTTTTTTTACAGATGGTCTAACTTTCATATTAATTGTTTATTGATTTATTTATGTTATGTTTACCCCATAATATTATCATATTGTTCTGAAATTATATATGTTTGTATTTGTTTTGCAGTTTCTATTGCTACTCCTACTAGTATTAATAGTGATGTTGTACCAAAACCTTGCAATATATTTATTTGAGTTATTTTTGACGTTATTAATGGAAATTGTGCTATGATAAATAAGAATAATGCACCAATAAAAGTTAATTTGTTAATAATTTTGTTTAAATATCGAATTGTTTCTTCTCCTGGTCTAATATTTGGTATACTTGCACCCATTTTTTGTAAATTTTCTGCTATATCTTTTGTATTCAATATAATTGATGAATAAAAGTAACTAAATGTTAATATTAAAATTGAGTAAAATATTAAGTACAGTATATTATTTGAAAAAATTATGTTTAATGTTGTTTTTAATATTGAATTATTGGTATTCATTAAAACATATTGAGGTAATGTAATTACTGCAGATGCGAAAACTATTGGCATAACACCTCCTTGGTTTAATTTAAGTGGAATATAGTTTTGTGTATTTAGCTTATCTTTTTCTCCTAAGTGTTTTGATGCAATAATATTAATTTTTCTTTTACTATCTTGGATAATTATATTTATAATTAATATTACTAGAGATGATGTTAACAATAATAAAAGTACTGTTAAGTTACTTTTATTATTTGTATTATAGTTTTGTAAATTTTTGGGTATATTTGATACTATATTTTGAAATATTAATAGTGATGCTCCATTTCCTATTCCGTATTCAGTAATTACTTCTGAAAACCACATAATAATGACTGATCCAGTAGTTAAAGTAATTATTAAATCAAGAAAAAAATTGAAACTCCAATTAAATGTATAGGGTTTTATCCATAAGCCTATAGAAATACTTTGTATAACTGCCCATAATGTAGTTAAATACCTAGTAATTTTATTGATTTTATGTTTACCTATCTCTCCTTCATTTTTTTGTATTTCTTCTAAACTTGGTACTATTTTTATTAATAGTTGTGTAATAATAGATGAATTAATATAAGGAATAATGCCTAAGCTAAATATACCTATTGTTGAAAAACCTCCTCCAGAAAAAACATTTAAAAAGTTTATAATTGTATTTTGACCTATACTTGTATTGAATTCTCTTTGATTTATTCCTGGTATTGGTATAAATATTCCAATTCTTGATATAAATAGGATAATTAAAGTTATCGTAATTTTGTTTACGAGTTTTTTTTGTTTTTCCATGTAGCTTTATTAATATAGTTTTTCTAATTCAATATCTCTAATATTAGCTGTCTCTTGAAATGTACGTAGTTTGTTTAAGGCATTTAATACCGCTCTTGCATTATTTAATGTATTATTAGATCCTAGTTGTTTAGCTAAAATGTTTTTGATACCTGCAAGCTCTAGTACAGTTCTTGCAGATCCCCCTGCAATTACACCGGAACCTGTTGCTGACGGTCTTAACATAATTTTTGCTGCTCCTGAAGCTCCATTAATAGGATGTGGAATAGAGTAGTATTTAGTTAATGGTATATTTATTATATGTTTTTTAGCATCTGCTACGCCTTTTTTTACTGCCCCTATAACGTCACTAGCTTTTCCGACTCCTACACCTATTTGTCCATTTTCATTACCAATTATTAAAACAGCTCTAAAGCTTAATTTTTTGCCTCCTTTAACTACTTTTGTTACTCTTTTGACTTGTACGACTTTTTCTTCCCAATTATTTTCTTCCTTGTTTTTGTTGTTCTTTTTCTTCATGTTTAATAAAAATTTGTTAATGTTTTGATTTTAAAAGATTATTCCTTCTTTTCTTGTAGCTTCTGCTATAGCTTTTACTTGTCCGTGATATAAATTTTTGCCTCTATCAAAAATAATCTCTTTAACTCCAAGTGCCTTGATTTTTAAACTAATATCTTTTCCCACTATTTGTGCGTTAGCACAATTTTTAAAAGATTTAATTTTTTTTGATATTGTTGAACTGCTTGTTATGACTTGCTCTTTTTCATCATCTATTAGATTTGCATATATATGTTTATTTGACTTAAAAATGTATAGTCTAAGTTTTTTTGTATTATTTGATTTCATTTGTTTATTCAATGTTAATAATAAATTCTATTTACCTGCTTTACCTACTTTTCTTTTCACTACTTCATTTTCGTATCTAATCCCTTTACCTTTATATGGCTCTGGTGGTTTAACTGATCTAATTTTTGCTGCAATTTGACCAACTGTTTCTTTGTTAATACCTGATATAAAAATATTCGTGTTGTTTTCAACCTTAATGTTTATATCTTTGGGAGGTTCTATCTGTACTGGATGGCTGTATCCCATGTTCAAGATCAATTTTTTACCTTCCATTTGTGATCTATATCCAACTCCTTGGATAATTAGTTTTTTTTCAAATCCTTTAGATACTCCTATTATCATATTATTAATTATACTTCTTGAAAGCCCGTGTATAGCTTGTGCTTTTTGTGTCTGATGTTTTTTTGTTAATTTTATTATGCTTGTTGTTGCTTCTATTTCTATTAATTCAGAAATATTATAAGATAATTCTCCCTTAATACCTTTAACTAATATTTGGCAGTTATTAAGAGTAACTTGAATATTATTTGGTATAATGATTTCCTTTCTACCTATTCTTGACATATATTTTTTTAGTTTTTATATAATATATTTACCAGATATAGCAGAGAACTTCTCCGCCGAGCCCAAATTGTCTTGCTGTTTTATCTGTCATAATACCTTTTGAAGTTGATATAATAGCAATACCAATTCCACCGAGTACTTTTGGTAGTTCTTTATGACTTGCGTATACTTTTAATCCTGGTTTACTTATTCTTTTTAGTTCTGTAATAATTGGTTGTTTATTTTTTCCTTTATATTTTAAAGATATTAATATATGATTTTTTAAATCTGATCCTATTTCTTTAAATTCATAGATGAAACCTTCTTCTTGTAGAACTTTTATAATATTTCTAGTCATTTTTGTAGCTGGGATTTGAACAATTTGATGCTTAGCTAAATTAGCATTTCTTATTTTTGTCAGCATATCTGAAATCATATCATTGATCATATTGTATATTCTGTATATTTTTATTTTCTAAAAGGCATCCCAAATTTTTTTAATAGGACTAAACTTTCTTTATCGCTTTTAGCTGTTGTTACGATTGTTATGTTCATTCCTCTAATTTTATTAATTTCTTCATAATTGATTTCTGGAAAAATGATTTGTTCTCTTAAACCCAAATTGTAATTTCCACGACCATCAAATTGTTTTGAACTAATACCTCTAAAGTCTCTAATTCTGGGTAAAGATAAATTAATGAGTTTATTTAAAAAATTGTACATTTTTTCTTTCCTTAATGTTACTTTTAAACCGATTGGTATATTATCTCTAATTTTAAAGCCTGCTATGGATTTTTTTGTTTTAGTAATTATAGGCTTTTGTCCTGTTATGTATCTAAATTCTTCTATACTTGTATCTATTGCTTTATTATTTTGAGCAGCTTCTCCTACGCCTCGATTGATAGTTATTTTAATTAATTTTGGTACTTCATGTACATTTTTATATTTAAATTCTTTTATTAACTCTGGAAATATTTTATTTTCGTAGCTCTCTTTCAATGATTGATTCATAATTAATATTTATCTCGTTTTATTTATTAATTTTACATTAGAATAATGTATTGGTCTTTCTATTTTTTTTATATGCCCTCTGTCTTCTGTTTGTTTTGGTTTTATGTGCTTGGTTTTGATATTGATATTTTCTATTATTACTTGATGTTTATTTTTTATTACCGAAAAAACTTTTCCATATTCACCTTTATGTTTTCCTGATATTATCTTAACATTATCGCCCTTTTGTATTTGCATTTTCATTGTATTATTATGTTAAACTACTTCTGGTGCTAGTGATATAATTTTAGTGAAATTTTTGTCTCTTAATTCTTTCGCGATTGGTCCAAATACCCTCGTGCCTTTAGGATTTTTATCTTTATTTATTATAACAGCTGCATTTTCATCGAAGCGTACACTCATTCCATCTGATCTACGCAGTGTTTTTTTTGTTCTAACAATTACTGCTCTAACAATTTCTGATCTTTTTATAGGCATATTCGGCGAAGCATCTTTAACTACCCCTATAATAACATCTCCTATCTTACCATACTTGGGATTATTTGTACCTAAAATTCTAATACACATAATCTTACGTGCACCACTGTTATCTGCTATATTTAAGTAAGTTTGTGTTTGTATCATTAATTCTTTATTAGTTTAACTATTTTCCAGCGTTTATTTTTGCTTAATGGTCGTGTTTCTTGTATTCTAACTTTATCACCGATATTACATTGATTAAAAGGATCATCAACATAATATTTATTAGTTCGATTTATAATTTTACCATATTTTTTATGTGCAACTGGTTTTTTTACTATTACTGTTATAGTTTTATTCATTTTGTTGCTTACTACTATTCCAAATGTTTCTTTATTAGGCATTTAATTTTTTTTATGATGATTTATTTTAAGTATTTGAGAAATTCTGTGTTGAACTTGTTTTGTTTTATGTCTTTCATTTTTTTGTTTTGTAATTTTATTTATTCGGAGCATAACTAGTTCTTTTTTTAATCTTATTGTTTCATCTTCAATGTTCATAAAAGTTGTTGGTAAATGAGTAATAATATATTGGTATAAAGTAAATTAATTTTTTATGATAAATTTAGTTTTTATTGGTAGTTTATATGATGCTAAACGCATCGCTTGTTGTGCTATATTTTGAGGCACTCCTGCAATTTCAAATATAATATGACCTGGTTTAATGACTGCAACCCAATATTCTGGAGCACCTTTTCCTGATCCCATTCTGGTTTCAGCTGGTCTTGCAGTTACTGGTTTATCAGGAAAAACTCTGATCCACAGTTTGCCTCCTCTTTTTACATATCTTGTAATAGTTCTTCTTGTTGCTTCTATTTGTCGTGAAGTTAACCATGTTGGTTCAGTTGCTTGTAAAGCATATTCTCCAAAAATAATAGTATTCCCTTTACTTGCAGTTCCTTTCATGCGTCCACGATGTTGTTTTCTAAATTTTGTTCTTTTAGGACTTAGCATAATTAAATTTTTTATGTTTATATTGTAATTTTTTCATCTTTAAATAGCCATATTTTGATTCCTAATATACCATAGATTGTGTATGCTCGAGTATATGCATAGTCAATATTGGCTCTAAGGGTTTGTAATGGTACTCTACCTTCACGAACCCATTCTTTTCTAGCAATTTCTGCTCCGTTCAGTCGGCCTGATATTTGTATTTTGATGCCATTTATATTTACTTTATTTGCCTTTTGTATTCCTTGTCTAACAGCTCTTCTAAATGCAATTCTTTTTTCTAATTGTTGAGCTATCCATTGAGCAAGAAGTACGGCTTCTCTATCAGGTTCTGTAATTTCTATGATGTTAATTCTAATTTTACTAGAAATTTTTAATTTTTTCATCATTTCATGTCTGAGCATATCTATTCCGGATCCTGATTTACCTAAAATAATTCCTGGTCTTGCCGTATGAATATAAATTTCTGTTTGATCAAGTTTTCTATCTATTTTGATTTGAGCAATGTTAGCTTTCCTTAGTTTATTTGTTATGTAATATCTTATTTTATAATCTTCTTCTATAAGGTCAGGGTATATTTTCATACTTGAAAACCAAGATGATTTATGTGATTCAGTTATTCCTATTCTAAATCCTGATGGATGCGTTTTTTGTCCCATGTTATTATGATTCTAGTTTTATTATTATGTGGCATGTAGGTTTTCTGATTGGAAATGCTCTTCCTTGTGCTCTTGGTTGGAATCTTTTTAAAACTGGTCCTTTATTTGCATATGCTTCTATTATTTTTACTTGTTGTTTATTAATATTCGTGTACTGGTTAATATTATTAAATGCAGAGTCTAATGTTTTAATTATTACTTTACATGCTTTATAGGGCATAAATTCTAGCATTAGTCTGGCTTCATTATATCTCTTTCCTTGAATTTGTTGAAGTACTCTACGAGATTTATGTTGAGATGTTCTTATGTATTTAGTTATTGCTTGAGATTGAATTTTTGTATTATTCATGTTTTATTTTCTTGTTCTTCTATCATTTTTTATATGACTTCTGAAAGTTCTTGTTGGTACGAATTCTCCTAATTTATGACCAATCATTTGTTCTGATATAAATACTGGAAAATGTTGTCTACCATTGTACACAGCAAGCGTATGGCCAATCATATTGGGGATTATTGTAGATGACCTTGACCAAGTTTTTATAGTATCTTTTTTGCTATTGTTATTTAGTTTTTCAATTTTAGTTAGTAGTTTAAATTCAATATACGGTCCTTTAAATATTGATCGTGACATATGAAGTATGTAGTTTATTATTGTGTTTAATTTATTTGCGGCGACGCAATATATACATATTGCTATATTTTTTTTTCTTTCTTGTTTTTTGTCCTAAAGTTGGTTTACCCCAAGGCGTTACTGGCTGCGGTTTGCCTATTGGTGATCTGCCTTCTCCACCTCCATGTGGGTGGTCAACTGGATTCATTACCACTCCTCTAACTGAAGGTCTTTTACCTAGCCATCTTTTTCTTCCAGCTTTTCCTATTTTGATATTATTACAATCGATATTTCCTATTTGTCCTATTGTTGCATAGCATTCTTTATGTATAGTTCTTACTTCACTCGAAGGTAATTTTAGTGTAATTAAATTACCTTCTTTTGCTACAATTTGAGCATATGTACCAGCTGCCCTGACGATTTGTCCACCTTTTTTTGGTTTAAGCTCTATGTTGTGTACAGCTGTTCCCAAAGGAATTTGTTCTAATGGTAAAGCATTTCCTACTTCTATTGGTGAGTTGTTCCCTGCAATGATTTTATTTCCAATCTTAAGTGATCTTGGTTGTAAAATGTATCTTTTTTCTCCATCTTCATAATTAATCAAGGCAATTCTTGAATTTCTATAAGGATCATATTCAATACTAGCTACGATTCCAACCAAATCTCTTTTATTTCTTTTAAAATCTATGATTCTATATTGTTTCTTATGACCACCACCTCTATGTCTTGAAGTAATAGTTCCTCTGTTATTTCTTCCTTGAAATGAATGCTTATGTTTTATAAGCTTTTTTTCTGGTTTGTCCTTAGTAATTTCGTTAAATGTAGAGACAGTTCTATTGCGTGTTCCTGGAGTATATGATTTATATAAACGTATTGCCATATAATATAATTAATAAGGTTTTATTTTACTTTTGTGTGAATTTTAATCTTCAAATAATTTGATTTTGTATTGTCTATCTAGTTGAATTATAGCTTTTTTATATTGTGTAGTTTTTCCTTTAAATTTTCCTATAGTTTTTGTTTTGTGAGGAATATTAAGTGTATTAATTTTTTTTACCTTTACATTAAAAGTTTGTTCTATTGTACATTTTATTTGAGTTTTATTACTATTTTTTGTTACTTTAAAGCAATAACTATTGTTTTCTATATTTTTTGTTGTTTTATCTGTTATTATCGGGTATCTTATTATATCTGGTTCTAATTTTTTTGTATTTTTTGATATCATTTTTATTTAAATAGTTTATTTATTCATATTTTTTAAAGCGCTATTAGTTATCATTATTATATCAGCTTTTAATAAAGATAATATGTTCAAACTATGTACTTCAATTAATTCTAAGTGTTGAATATTACGAAATGATAAATGCAAAATTGTTGTTTTTTTATTTACGATTAACAGTATGTTTTGTGTTTTTTTAATCTTAATTCCAAATTTGTTAAGTTCTGCAATTGCGGTTTGTGTATTAGGTTTGATTAAATCTTTTAATATGTTGCTGATTATAATCGTTTGGTTAAATTTGTTCACTATCATAGTATTAATTGCAAGTCTTTTTTCTTTTTTATTAATTTTAGATTTATATAATTTTTGTCTCGGTCCAAATATTATGCCTCCTCCTTTCCATAATGGAGATCTGCTAGATCCAGCTCTTGCTCTACCTGTTCCCTTTTGTTTCCAGGGTTTTTTTCCTCCACCTCTCACTTCACTTCTAGTTTTACTATGAGCATTTCTTACTCTATTTTTAGTAAGCTGTTGCTTTAAGGCTCTATGAATTAAGTACATCTGTTTTTCATTTTCATTGCTAACTTTTAATTCAATATTTTGTGAGCAAGTTTCTGTAGTTGTAGACGAAGATTTGTATATTAATTCTTTTTTGATACTCATATTTTATTTTTGATGTATATAAATGACATTTCCTTTTTTACCAGGTACGGATCCTTTTATAATAAGAATATTATTTTGAAGATCTATCTTTAATATTGATATATTTTTTATACTTACTTGTTTATTTCCCATTCTTCCGGCCATTTTTTTTCCAGGGAATACTCTACCTGGTGTTGTTCCTGCTCCTATTGAACCTGGTTCTCTATGATTTTTTGAACCGTGTGACATTGGTCCTCTATGAAAATGGTGTCTTTTTTGGTATCCACTAAATCCTTTTCCTATACTTACTGCTGATATATTAATAGATTCATTTTTATTAAGTTGTGAAATGTTAATTATTTCTCCTATATTTAAGTTTTTTAAGTTATTACTTTTATATTCTTTTAAGTGTTTAAAGCATGGTATTTTTTGTTCTTTAAAGTGCCCTATTATGGGTCTATTCAATTTATTGGGTTGTATATATTCATAACCTATTTGAATTTTTGTGTTTTTTATTTGAGTTATCGTGCAAGGTCCAATCTGTAATAAAGTTGCTGGTATGGCACATCCTTTTTGATCAAACATTTGTGTCATTCCTATCTTTTTTCCTAGCATTCCAATTGACATTAATTTTACCTTTTTAATCAATTAATTCTTTTAAATTTGTATATACATTATCTTGTAATTTTCATTAATTTTCAAGTTTATCTGTTATATTTTAAATCTTTAATTTGGTAATTACTACTTTATTCTTTTATTAATATAGTACAATATTTGTATGTATATTAATTAATTATAAATTTGGAGTTTTTCAATGACTAAAATAATAGGAATTGATTTAGGTACAACGAATTCTGTTGTTGCCGTTATGGAAGGTGGTAAGCCAACAGTTATTTCGAATAAAGAAGGTTTACGTACAACTCCTTCTGTTGTTGCTTATACTAAAAAGCAAGATAAATTAGTTGGTAATATTGCTAAAAGACAAGCTGTTATGAATCCAGAAAATACTTTCTATTCTGTAAAAAGATTTATTGGTCGTAAATATGAGGAAGTCTTAAAAGATATGCGTCAATTATCTTATACTGTGAATACGGATAATCAAGTAAATGTCAAGCTGAATTGTCCAGCTTTAAATAAGAGCTTTGCTCCGGAAGAGATATCTGCTCAAGTTTTAAGAAAGTTAGTAGAAGATGCTAGTACCTATTTAGGACAGAAAGTTACTCAAGCTGTCATTACTGTGCCAGCCTATTTTAATGACTCGCAAAGACAAGCAACAAAAGATGCCGGGCAAATTGCTGGTTTAGATGTTTTAAGGATTATTAATGAACCCACTGCTGCTTCATTATCATATGGGTTAGATAAAAAAAATAATGAAACTGTTTTAGTGTTTGATTTAGGTGGTGGCACATTTGATGTATCTATTTTAGAAGTAGGTGATGGAGTTTTTGAAGTTTTATCAACATCAGGAGATACTAATTTAGGTGGTGATGACTTTGATCATCAAATCGTAGATTGGTTAGTGGCTGAATTTAAAAACGATGAAGGTATTGATTTAAGTAAAGATCGACAAGCTTTACAAAGATTAACTGAAGCAGCTGAAAAAGCCAAGATGGAACTATCAAGTTTATTGCAAACTGATATTAATTTACCTTTTATTACGTCTACTGATACAGGTCCAAAGCATTTAGAAAAAAATATAACGCGTGTAAAGTTTGAAGAATTATGTGTATCATTAATATCACGTTGTCAAGTCCCAGTTGATAATGCTCTTAAAGATGCACAATTGAATTCACAAGATATTGATGAGGTTGTATTAGTTGGTGGTTCTACAAGAATACCTGCTATTCAAAAATTAGTTAAAGATCATATTGGTAAAGATCCTAATCAAAGCGTAAATCCAGATGAAGTTGTAGCAATTGGAGCTGCAGTTCAGGCTGGAGTTTTAGCGGGTGAAGTTAAAGATATCTTATTATTAGATGTAACTCCTTTATCTTTAGGCGTTGAGACTCTAGGAGGTGTAATGACTAAAATTATTTCTAGAAATACAACTGTACCTACCAAAAAATCTGAAGTTTTTTCTACAGCTGTTGATAATCAACCTAATGTTGAAATTCATGTTCTTCAGGGTGAAAGAGAGTTTACTAAAGATAATAAGAGTTTAGGTACATTTAGGTTAGATGGAATTATGTCAGCTCCTAGAGGTGTTCCTCAAATAGAAGTTACTTTTGATATTGATGCTAATGGTATACTTTCAGTTACAGCAAAAGATAAAGGTACTGGAAAAGAACAATCTATAACAATTACAGGTGCATCTACGTTACCTAAAGAAGAAGTAGAGCAACTTGTAAAAGAAGCTAAAGAAAATGCTGAATTAGATAAAGAGAAGCGTGAACAGATCGACTTAAAAAATAATGCTGATGCGCTTTGTTATCAGTCTGAGAATCAAATCAATGAATTAGGTGATAAACTGAGTTCAGTTATTAAACAACAAATAGAAGAAAAAATTTATCAATTACGTGAAGGAATAAAAGATAGTAATTATGAAAAAATTAAAGTTTTACAAAATGATTTACAACAGTTGATGACAAATTTAGGTAAAGAAGTTTCTGATCCAAGTACATCAGAGGATTCAGAAGATACTGTAATAGATACAAATTCTAAAGAAGCATAATTATCTTTTCATTAATTAATAAGCGGGTAACGCGATTCGAACGCGCGACATCAACCTTGGCAAGGTTGCGCTCTACCACTGAGCTATACCCGCTAAAGATATAACTTATATAAATATCAAACAATACCGTGTTTGTCAATTTAATTATTAATTAAGGTAGAAAAGATTTATTTTCTGTTCTACCGCTTGGTTTGATTACTTTTATACAATAAATGAGTTTAAAATACTTGTGACGATGATAAGTCCAACCCATACACCTATACTAGTATAAACTAAATTTTTTGATTTTTCCCATTGACCCTGTGATGCAAGTGTAACTGGTATTCCTATTACTAAGATAATTGATAAAATTACTAGTGCTAATACTAATAATTGAACAATAAGTATCATAAACTGATTTCCTTCATAATATGTTATTTGAATATATATTATACTCTATTAGTATATAATACTATTTATTAATTATAAAATATTGTACTTATACAATTATGTATATATATTGCGTATTTTTATAATACATAACACAAATATGTATATTTATTGTAATCTTATATATGAGTATCTATGTTTATCAATTTATTATTATACTTCAAGAGGTGTTATGATTACAGTAATGTTTTTAACTAAGTTGCCTGATGCATATTTATTATTTCGTCCGTTAGTTGATATACTTCCAATAATTCCTGTATTTTTTTTATTATTGGCTTTTGTTTGGCAGGCTGCTGTTGGTTTTAGGTAATTGTTGAATTTTTTTGCTTTTTATTATGATAAAATTTTTATTTATATTATTTTTTTTACTTTATATATGGTAGAACCACTTTTATCAGGAATAGTCTTAGGATTGATTCCTGTTACATTATCCGGTTTATTAGTTGCTGCTTATTTACAATATCGTAGAGGTAATCAATTGGGTCTATAGTTTTGTGATATATTATTCTTTTCTCATCAATTCTCTAGTTAGCATATTTACCTAGAGAATTATTTTGTATTTTACCAACTAGATTTTTTAACACCTGGTAATAAGCACTCATGAGCCATTTCTCTTAATACATGCCTAGATAAGCCAAAATCTCTATAAAAACCTCTGCTTCTTCCAGTCATCCAGCATCTGTTTCTTTTTCTGCAGTTTAAACTATTTCTTGGTATTTTTTGTAGTTTTTGTTGTAACTGAATATTTGTTTCAAAAGTTGTACTGATTTTTATTAAATTTTTAATACTTTTTTTTTTGTCGTAATACTTAAGAGATAATTTTTTTCTTTTAATTTCTCTTTGTATCATGCTTTCTTTAGCCATAAATTTTTTAATTACATAGATATTAGAACATAAGTTAACTATATCGTATTTCTTTAATTATTTCAATATTTTAATAAAGCATAAGATAAATTATCTTTTGCTTTATTAATTTTTTATTTTAATGTTTTACCCAAGTTTTGAGTTTGTTGATGCAATAACAAAAGCAGCATAAGTTAATATGTATCCTACAGAAAAATGTGCTAACCCCACTAATCTTGCTTGTACAATTGATAGCGCTACTGGCTTATCTTTCCACCTTACTAAATTTGCTAATGGTGTTCTTTCATGAGCCCAGGCTAGCGTTTCTATTAATTCTTGCCAATATCCTCGCCATGATATTAAAAACATGAAGCCGGTTGCCCATATTAAGTGACCAAATAAAAACATCCATGCCCATACAGATAAATTATTCATTCCATATGGATTATAGCCATTAATTAAAGGAGAAGAATTAAGCCATAAATAATCTCTTAACCAACCCATTAAATATGTAGATGATTCGTTAAATTGGTTAGTATTACCTTGCCAAATAGTTATATGTTTCCAATGCCAGTAAAAGGTTACCCAACCTATAGTATTTAGCATCCAAAATACAGATAAATAAAATGCATCCCATGCTGATATATCACATGTACCACCTCTACCAGGACCATCACACGGAAAACTATAACCAAAGTCTTTCTTGTCTGGCATTAATTTTGAACCTCTTGCATCTAATGCACCTTTTGATAGTATTAAAGTTGTTGTATGTAAGCCTAAAGCAATTGCGTGATGTACTAAAAAGTCTCCTGGACCTATTGTTAAAAATAGTGAGTTTTTATTACTGTTAATAGCTTCTAGCCATCCTGGTAACCAAATGCTCGTTCCAGCTTTGCTAGCTGCGCTAGAAGATGAAGATAATAATATGTTGAATCCATATAATGCTTTTCCTGAACTTGCCTGAATCCATTGTGCAAATACTGGTTCGATTAATATTTGTTTTTCCGGTGTACCAAATGCTAGCATTGTATCGTTATGAATGTATATACCTAGTGTGTGAAAACCGAGGAATAGAGAAACCCAGCTTAAATGCGAAATAATCGCTTCTTTGTGTTCCAACATTCTACTTAATACATTGTTTTTATTTTGTTCAGGATTATAATCTCTTACAAAAAATATGGCTCCATGTGCAAAAGCTCCGACCATTAAAAATCCTGCTATATATTGATGATGAGTATATAGTGCTGCTTGGGTTGTAAAACTTTTAGCCATGAATGCATATGGTGGTAATGCGTACATATGTTGTGCTACAAGTGATGTTATTGTACCTAAAGAACCTAATGCTAACCCGAGTTGAATATGTAGCGATTCAGTAATTGTTTCATATAAACCACTATGTCCTTTGCCTAGTTTTCCACTTGGTGGATTGTGAGCTTCAAGAATTTCCTTTATATTATGTCCAATGCCCCAGTTTGTTCTATACATGTGACCTGCAATAATAAATATTACTCCTATTGCTAAATGGTGATGTGCCATGTCTGTAAGCCATAAAGATTGACTTTGTGGGTGAAAGCCTCCAAGGAATGTCAAAATTGCTGTCCCGGCTCCATCTGTTGTTCCAAATACATGTTGTAATTTATCTGGTTCATTTGCGTATTCAAACCATTTTCCGGTAAAAAATGGAGTTAATCCATCTGGGTGAGGTAAAAGTGTAGTAAAATTGTTCCATCTTACGTGTTGTCCTCGAGATTCTGGAATTGCTATATGAACTAAGTGTCCTGTCCATGCAAGAGAACTTATACCAAATAGACCTGATAAATGGTGATTTAATCTTGATTCATTATTTTTAAACCATGATATTCCTGGTTTAAATTTTGGTTGAAGATGAAGCCATCCCGCAAACAGCATAGTAGTTGAGAGTACTAAAAGAAAAAGTGCTCCGTTATATAAGTCAGTATTTGTTCTCATTCCTATTGTATACCACCAGTGATATAATCCTGAGAATGCTATATCAACTGGATATGATGATCCTTCTCTACTAAAAGCTTTAATAGCTGGTTGACCAAAATGTGGATCCCAAATTGCGTGAGCTATTGGTTTTGTTTTAAGTGGTTGTAATACCCATTGTTCAAAGTTGCCTTGCCATGCAACATGAAATAAATTGCCAGATGTCCATAAAAAAATTATTGCTATATGACCAAAATGAGAAGCAAAAATTTTTTGGTATAAGTTTTCTTCTGTCATGCCATCATGACTTTCGAAATCGTGTGCCGTAGCTATTCCGTACCAAATTCTTCTTGTGGTAGGATCTTGTGATAGCGCTTGGCTAAATTTTGGAAATTTTGTTGCCATTTTTTATTTATCCTTATCCTACTGATATTATTCTTGCTAGAAAAAATGCCCAAGTTGTACCTATTCCTCCTAGTAAATAATGAGCTAATCCAACTGCTCTTCCTTGTGTAATGCTTAAAGCTCTTGGTTGAATTGATGGTGCTACTTTAACTTTATTATGTGCCCAAACAATTGATTCGATTAATTCTTGCCAGTAACCACGTCCACTGAATAGAAACATTAAACTGAATGCCCATATAAAATGTGCACCTAAAAATATTAATCCATATGCTGATAGTGCTGATCCATAAGATTGTATAACTTGCGATGCTTGTGCCCAAAGGAAATCTCTTAACCATCCATTGATAGTTATTGCTCCTTGAGCAAAGTTTCCTCCAGTGATATGAGAAATAGTTCCAGTATTTGTTATGCTTCCCCAAACATCAGATTGCATTTTCCAGCTAAAATGAAATAATACTATAGATAGTGAATTATACATCCAAAATAAACCTAGAAATACGTGGTCCCAAGCAGAAACCTGGCATGTGCCACCTCTTCCTGGGCCGTCACATGGAAAACGAAAGCCTAAATTTGATTTGTCAGGTATTAATCTTGAATTTCTTGAAAATAAGAATCCTTTTACTAAAATTAATACAGTTACATGTATAGTAAATGCATGTATATGGTGTACCATAAAATCTGCTGTTCCAAGCTTAATTGGAGCTATTGCTATTTTATTAGCTATTGATATTGTATCACCACCAAATACGTAGCTTGCAGTTGCTAATGAATTTGGACTTGTATTACTAGGTGCTAGTGTGTGTATGTTTTGTATCCATTGAGCAAATATTGGTTGTAACTGTATTGCTGTGTCTGAAAACATATCTTGTGATCTACCTAATGCTCTCATCGTATCATTATGTATATATAATCCAAATGAATGAAAACCTAGAAAAATACATAACCAATTAAGATGAGAGATTATTGCGTCTCTATGCCTAATAATTCTGTCCAGTACATTATCATAATTTTGAGCTGGATTATAGTCCCGAATCATGAAAATTGAAGCATGTGCTCCGGCTCCTACTATACAAAAGCCTCCAATCCATATATGATGTGTAAAAAGTGATAGTTGAGTTGCATAATCTGTAGCTATGAAAGGGTAAGGAGGCATTGCATACATATGATGTGCAACGATAATACTTAAAGAACCCATCATTGCTAAATTAATTGCTAGTTGTGCATGCCAAGATGTTGTTAAAATTTCATACAATCCTTTATGTCCTTCTCCTGTAAATGGTCCCTTGTGAGCTTCAAGAATTTCTTTCATGCTGTGTCCAATACCCCAATTAGTTCTATACATATGTCCAGCAACTAAGAATAGTACAGATAAAGCTAAATGATGATGTGCTATATCGCTTAACCAAAGACCTCCATTAATTGGATTTAATCCACCTTTAAAAGTTAAAAAATCAGAATATTCATTCCAGTTTAATGTAAAAAATGGAAGTATGCCTTTTTCAAAACTAGGATATAATTCACTCATTAAGCTTCTATTGATCATAAATTCATGCGGTAAAGGTATTTCCTGGGGAGATACACCTGAATCTAATAATTTATTTATAGGTAAAGCTATGTGTATTTGATGTCCAGACCATCCAAGACAACCCAATCCCAATAGTCCAGCTAAATGATGATTCATCATTGACTCCACGTTTTGAAACCATTCTAGTTTTGGTGCTGCTTTGTGATAATGAAACCATCCAGCAAATATCATTAGTAAAGACATTAAAAGTCCACCAATAGCAGTTGCATATAGTTCAAGTTCTGTTGTTATACCTGATGATCTCCATAATTGGAAAAAACCTGAAGTTATTTGTAGGCCTTGAAATCCCCCTCCTACATCTGCATTTAGTATTTCTTGTCCAACAATTGGCCAAACTACTTGTGCGCTTGGTTTTATTATTGTTGGATTGCTTAACCATGCTATATAATTAGAGAATTTAGCTCCGTGAAAATACATTCCACTAAGCCATAAAAATATTATAGCTAATTGGCCAAAATGTGCACTAAAAATTTTTCTAGATACATCTTCTAAAGAGCTTGTATGACTATCAAAGTCGTGTGCATTTGCGTGTAAATTCCATATCCAGGTAGTTGTGCTTGGTCCTTTAGCTAATGTTCTTGAAAAGTGTCCAGGTTTTGCCCATTTTTCAAATGATGTTGCAACTGGATTTTTTTCTACTGTTACTTTTACTTTGTTTGTCTCTTGCTCTGTTGAGCTAGTTGTCATCGAGATTCTCCTCTCTATAATTATATTCATAAAATGAGACAATTAATAAAACACTCAAATTAAAGATTTGTAAATTTATATTATTACTATATTTATCTTCTCATATATAATGAGTTATGAGTTTTTATCATTCTACTTTATTATTATAGTTTATACTTGCTATAGTTTTTGTTCTCTGTTAACAATCGTTAAAATCTATTTGTTATTTTATTTTAATTTTTATCAGTGCTTGTCCACAATCTACTATATCTCCATCTTGTACTAAAATTTCTACAACTTCTCCTGTTACTTCAGACTCTATTTCATTCATTAATTTCATCGCCTCGATTATGCAGACTATTTGCTTGGGTTTTGCGATTTCACCTACTTCTATAAAAGATGGCTCATTAGGAGCTGATGATTTATAAAAAGTGCCAACCATTGGAGATATAATTGTTGAATAAATACTAGAATGTTCTACTTGATTATTTGTTTCTCTGTTTTGTTTTTTTTTGATCTCTTTATTTATTAAGTTTATGTTTTTTTTGTTATTTTTATTATCATTAATTGTAGTTAAAATTTTATTCTGTTTTTGTGATATTTTTACTTTGTTAATTGTAATTTGAGTACTTTGCTTTTTTATTTTTAGATTATTTATGTCATTTTGATAAATAGAATCAATAAGTTTTGTAACATTTGTTATGTTGATCATAGTAAATTAAGTTTATTTTATTGAGTTAATAGAAATTGACTTTTTTATAAAATTTCTTTTTTAAGTAGCCATATTCTTTTTTTATTTGGGAATTGTATAATAGGTATAATATAATGTTTTGAGACTTGTTTATAGCCAACAAATTTTAAATTTTTGTATGTTTTTTCATTAAATTTTTTCTTTATATTGTTAGGGATAAATTTTATTTTTATTAAATATTTTTGCATATATTTATATTTTATATTAACTTATTATATTTTAATTCATGCTTTTTTGCTATTTTTTTTGCGATATAATTATTGTAAATTATTTATAGTTTTAGTGTATATTTTTTATATATAATCATATTTTTAATTTAATTTAATGTTAATAGCTGATGATTTAGATAAGCTTTTAGATATATTACCCGAATTTATACAAGATCCTTTAAGTAAGCATCGTAGGAAAAAGTCTTTGATAGAAATAGTTATGGATTTGGGAAGAAGACCAGAAGCTCGTTTTCCAGATGGACCAGAATACTTGTCAACAGTAAATATTTCTTGGAATGATTTAGATTTATGTATAAAAAAAATACCTCAGTTTAGTGGTGATAATAGATCAGGTATTGAATGCACATTACATAGAATAAGTTCTATAAAAAATAGAAAAGGAAATATTATTGGGTTAACTTTTCGTGTTGGTCGTGCTATATTTGGTACAATTAGTGCAATTAGAGATATTTTGTATACAGGTAAATCTATACTTTTATTAGGTAAACCTGGAGTTGGTAAAACAACTGCTATACGTGAAATAGCAAGAGTTTTATCTGATGAAATGGAAAAAAGAGTTGTTATTATTGATACTTCTAATGAAATAGCAGGAGATGGTGATATACCTCATCCTGCTATAGGACGCGCTAGAAGAATGCAGGTTGCAAAGCCTGAGTTACAGCATCAAGTTATGATTGAAGCAGTGGAAAATCATATGCCTGAAGTAATAATAATAGATGAAATTGGTACTGAACTAGAAGCTATAGCAGCTCGTACAATTGCTGAAAGAGGTGTTCAGTTAGTTGGTACAGCCCATGGAAATTATTTACATAGTATTATTAAAAATCCTACGCTTTCTGATTTAATTGGTGGTATACAGTATGTTACTCTAGGTGATGATGAAGCTAAAAGACGTGGTTCCCAAAAAAGTATTTTAGAAAGAAAAGCTATACCTGCTTTTCAGGTTGCAATAGAAATTCATGAGCGTAATAGCTGGATAATTCATGAAAAAGTTGATCATGTTGTTGATAATATACTTCAAGGATCTATAATCTCTTTACAGCGTCGTAAATCTAATTTTGATGGATCTATTTCTATTGAGTGTGAAACTTCAAATTTTACTGAGTTTACTTCATATAGTAATAATCTGATTTCTAGTAAATCTAGCTTATTATTACATAATACATCAATGATATCGGATGATACTTCAATAAATCCTTGCGAGTTATCTAGTAACAGTCATCTTTATTCATTTGATGTTTTAAATAATAATAAATTAATAAGTAAAAGTAATGAATTAGAAAGCTTTACATTAATTAAACTATATGTATATGGCATAAATCTTCAGCAAGTAGAATTAGTGATTCAAGATCTGCATTTATCTATCTTACTAACTCGTGATTTATTGAAAGCAAATTATATTTTGGGACTTAGATCATCTATCAAGCATAATAATAGAATACGTCAACTTGCTAAATCAAGACATATTATAATTTATACGATACATAGTAATACTTCAAATAATATTAGTAGAGCTTTAAAACAAATATTTGATACAAAAAAAGTTTCCTATATTAATTGGCAAAACATTTGTTTACATAAAAATTTTAATGAATTGAATGCTTTAAATGAAGCAAGAAATGCTATAGAAAAAATTGTACTTTTTTATAGTGATTCAGTAGAATTATTGCCTCGTACTTATAATTTAAGAAAATTACAGTCTAATTTAATTAGCTTGTATAATTTGAGGTATACTACATTTGGAAAAATCGGTTATCAAAGACTAATTATTTATCCTAATTAATCTATAATCTTATTTTTTATTATAGTCTTTAAATTTATTACTATAGATACAGGTATTTAATAGTATTATTTTTACATTTAAGGAGTATTTATGTCAGTAAAAGAAAAAGATTCAAAAATTTTTGAAACAGTCAGAAATATTGTTGCTCAACAATTAGGAGTTGATAAACAGTTAGTAACTTTAGAAGCAAATTTTGCTAATGACTTAGGAGCTGATTCACTTGATACTGTTGAGTTAGTAATGGCTATTGAAGAAGAGTTTGATATAGAAATACCTGATGAAGATGCAGAAAAAATTGCAACTTTGAATCAAGCTGTGACTTTTATTGAACAAGCAGTTAATTCTAATTAATTCTTGTATTTAATTCTTTACGGAGAGGGTGGGATTCGAACCCACGGAACTTTGCAGTTCATCTGATTTCAAATCAGACGCAATAAACCAACTCTACCACCCCTCCTATATCAGTATAATTATATTTTAACAAAAAAAGACTGTAACTACAATCTTTTAGTTGTTAATATTTTATTAAATTTATTCGTATGTTCCTTGACCTGTAAATTTTTTATTTACAGGATTATCGTTTTCTCCAATGTTATGTTCTATATTACCTATACCAATTCTTCCTTCATTTACATTTTCTGGAAAAACACCGTCTTTTGGATGTAAGTATTGTACTTCTCCATTTGGAAAAATTCTATAAATTTTAAAATTAGTAATTTTAAATTTTTTCTTTAATTGACTAGATAATGCAAGGCATTGTTCTTTTTTTGCTAAATATAGCAAATTGTCTCCTTCAGCCATTATTGCTGATCCACCTGTAGGCATCTCAAATATATTTTTCTTATTAGTATTCCATGTAATAGCATATTTTTCTTCTATTTCTGCAGACCTCAGCCAACCTCCTGTACTACCGCCAAAGGTAGGAGATGGCATCTTAAAATTGATAGTATTATTCATTTATATCCTTAAAGTATAGTAATTCATATGATAAATACTAAGCTTTAATCTATTTATTTTTAATAAAAGAAATAAAGCTTTACACTTTCTTATTTTATTGTATCATTTATAGTGTAAGATTCTATTGGTTCTAATAAATATAGTTTTATTATATTTAGTGTGATTTTTGCATATATTTTAACTGTTGTAATTTGTTCTAATACTGTTTTATTTGTTTTTTTGTTAATCTCAATTAATTTTTTATTTTCTGAAGCACATATGTCTAGATATTGAAAAAACTCTGGTTTATCAATATGTAATGCTATTGGAAATATTCTTGAAGCACTTTCGTTTGTTTTACGTATAACTTGCATATCATATTGTCTTGCATCTAAACCTATTGATTTATAAAAATCAGATCTTTGAAAGTCGTTTAAATACATTGTTGCAAAGACAGTTACTAAAAAGAATCTACACCATAGTCTAGATTCTAAATTATTTAAAAATTTTGGTTGTGATTTTAGTAATGCTGCAAAAAAGTCTCCATGTCTATTCTCATCTTGGCACCAATTTTCGAAAAATTTAAAAATTGGATAAATGCGATGTTCAGGGTGTTTTTCTAAATGTCTATATATAGTTATATATCTCCAGTAACCTATCTTTTCAGATAAATATGTTGCGTAAAAAATAAATTTAGGAGAAAAAAATGTATACTTTCGACTTTTAGTTAAAAAACCTAAATCTAGAGATATGTTGAAATCTCCTATAGCTTTATTTAGAAAACCTGCGTGTCTTGCTTCATCTCTAGACATTAATAAAAAACATTCAGCAAGTACTGGATTAGTTGTATTTAATCTTCTTGATAATTCTTTGTATAATAAAAATCCAGAAAATTCCGCAGTACAAGATCTCTCCAAGAACTCGATAAAGAGTAGTTTTGTTTTATTATTTAATGTATTCCAAGATTTGTTAAATTCTTTATCTCTTATAAAATGTTTTTTATTGTAATCGGCTCTAAATTCTTGTAGCAGTGCTTCAAATTCTTCTGTATTAAGAGATATATCTAATTTTGCCATTTCTTCAAAATCAGTAGTATAAAATCTAGGTGTTAGTAAAGTTTCTTTAATTTTTATCTCTGTATTTTGTATAGTGCTTTGCATGTATTTTTTTATGTTAAAATTTATTGTATGTAGTAATTTTTATTTTTATACTAACTCTAACTAAGAGTTTATGGATATATAGTTTTTAAAAATTTACATTTATCTTTTAAGATAACAGTTTTATCAATAAAAAATACTAATCATAGATTTATGTATTGATGAATATGAAATTAATTCAATTTTTTCAGTTATTATTAAATTTATTATTTTTATTAAATAAGTATTTTATTATTATTGTAATGGGGTATAAATGGTAGATATTATTAGTCTAGGTTGGGGATCTTTATTAGCTGTATGTACATTTTCTATAGCTTTAGTTGTTTGGGGTAGAAATGGTTTTTAAATTAACGGGAGTATATTAAATGGTTTCAGAAATAGCTACAGCTGCTTTTATTAGCCCATTAATTATACTTATTGGTTTAATATTAGGTTTTATTCTTTTAAAAATACAAGGTGATTAGTTCTTATTTATATTGTTTTTATATTTAATTTCAAATAAAAAAATTTAATGAAATTAAATTTAGATTATTAAATTTTTTGTTTTTATAATCATATTATGTTTAAAATTTTTTGGTATATTTTTAGTTTATTAACTTTATTTTTTGTGTTGCTTAATACACCTAATAATAGCAACTTTGGGTCATCTATTAATCAAAGTCAAGCATTTAGTTTTCGATCTAATAAGTTATTTATGCAAAAATTAATTGCTTTTAATGTATTTATGTTTTTTATTTTCACTGTATTTTCATTGCTATAAATTTTACATTAATATTAATGTTTATATTTTTTATTAAAATATTGTATGTTTAGTATAAAAAGTGATTGTCCTGTTCCATTTGATCAACAGCCTTTAAATGAATATCTTTCATTAAAAGAATCTTGTTTATTTTCTTGGTCAATGTCTCCTAAAAAGTCTTTCATAGTTAGTTTTCTTTATCTTTTTAGTTCTTTATTTATTGTTTTTAGTATTTTTCTGTTTGTATTTACTAATACGAGTAATTGGGGTCAATTTTTTTTATTAGATCTAATTTTTTCTAATGTAGTTATATTCTTTTTATTTATTAGGCTTTATTTAGGTTGGTCTTATGTTGTTAAGAGATTAATGAGTGCAACTATTTTTTATGAAGAATCAGGTTGGTACGATGGCCAAGTTTGGATTAAAACATCAGATTATTTAATTAAAGATAGATTAATAGGTATTTATCAGGTACAGCCTTTTATATTACGTATTAAATACTCATGTTTAAGTATCTTTTTTAATTTTATAGTTATTTATTTATTTGTTTCTATTTTTTGAATAATATCTTTATTTGTTGTATAATAATTGAGTCCGCGGGGTAGAGCAGTCTGGTAGCTCGTCGGGCTCATAACCCGAAGGTCAATGGTTCAAATCCATTCCCCGCTATTTTGTTTAAATTTTGTTTTTAACATAAGATGTATTAATTTTATTTGATTATGTAATATACTATTTTTATGCATCTTAATTTTTATAAATTTTTATCTTAATAAATTAATCTTATATTACTATGTTAACCAAAAATTTTTTGCAAGTTGGAGATAAAGCTCCAAATTTTTCTGCTACAGCTGTTTATCAACAAGAATTTAAACAAATTAAATTATCAGACTATCTAGGTAAATATTTAATTTTATTATTCTATCCACTTGATTTTACATTTGTTTGTCCTACTGAAATTATTGCTTTTAGTGATATGTACGATCAAATTAACTCTTTAGATGCAGAAATTTTAGGTATATCGGTAGATAGCGAATATTGTCATTTAGCATGGATGCAGTTAGATCGAGAGTCTGGTGGTGTTGGTGATTTAAGATATCCTTTAGTATCAGATTTACGAAAAGAAATAAGTCTATCATTTAATGTTTTAAATGATGAAGGAAAATCTTTAAGAGGTCTTTTTATTATTGATAAAGAAGGAATTATACAACATTATCTTGTTAATAGTTTAGATGTTGGAAGAAATGTTGAAGAAACCATGAGAACTTTAAGTGCAATACAGTACGTTCAAAATAATCCTGATGAAGTGTGCCCTGCAAATTGGCAACCTGGTCAATCTGCTATTAAAAGTAATATTAATCGTTCTAAAGATTATTTTCAATCAATTTAAATTTTATTATAGTTGATTAAATAATATAAATTTTTTAATACAATGTACTTAACTATATTTTGTTAGTAATATTAAAATTATTGTTTAATTTAAGATAATTATTAGTTATTTAATTAATTTTTTGTTTTAGAATAGGGAAATTAAAATGTCAACAAATTTAGCGCAGCAGTTGCGTGAAGGAACAACTAAGTCTCATAGTATGGCTGAAAATGTAAGTTTTGTTAAATCTTTTTTAGGTGGTGTAGTAGATAAGAAGTCTTATAGACAGTTAGTTGCCAATTTATATTTTATTTATGAAGCTATTGAGGAGCAAATAGAAAAAAATAAGGATAATTTATGTGTAAATGCTATATATTTTCCAGAATTATACCGAAAAGAAAGTTTAACTATAGATCTCAAGTATTACTATGGTAGTAGTTGGATTAATAAAATTGAACCTTCTTCAGCTACTCAAATATATGTTGATAGAATTCATAAAATTGGCTATTCAAATCCAGAGTTGTTAATAGCTCATTCTTATACTCGATATATTGGGGATCTTTCTGGTGGTCAAATTTTAAAAAAAATAGCTCAAAATGCTATGCAACTTCCTGATAATGAAGGTACGTCTTTTTATGATTTTAAATTAATTGATAATGAAAAATTATTTAAAGATCTTTATAGAGAATCTTTAAACAATATTCCTCTAGATAAGAAACAAATTGATCAGATTATTGCAGAAGCTAACATTGCTTTTAATTTAAATATGAAAATATTTCAGGAACTTAATTCTAATTTAATTAAGATTATGTTAATGTTGCTTATATCTTCTATTAATAATTTTCGTAAAAAATTTTCATGATTTTTATTTTATTTGAGTAATAAATATGTATAAATTAAAAACTAATCAGTCAATTAGTAAGCGCTTTAAATTGACTAGTAGTGGTAAACTCTTAAGGCATAAAGCATTTAAAAGTCATTTATTGCAAAAAAAAAGTAGTAAAAGAAAGCGTAAGTTGCGTAAAATTAGTATTGTTAATTTTCGTGATAAAGGTAATTTTATTAATAATTTACCTTATTTTAATTAAATAAGTATTGTAAAAGTATGTATGACAAGAATTAAAAGAGGTAGTGTTGCTCGTAAAAGAAGAAAAAAAATATTGAAATTAGCAAAAGGATTTAGAGGTTCTCACTCTAAACTTTTTCGAACAGCTAAACAGCAGGTTCTTAAGGCTTTAAAGTACTCATATATTGGGAGAAAACATAAGAAACGTAATTATAGACGTTTATGGATTGTTCGTATTAATGCTGCAACTAGATTCTACAATATTAATTATAGTCAATTTATTTATTTATTGAAAAGGAGAAATATTGCATTAAATCGTAAAGTTTTATCTCAACTAGCTTTAATTGATGAGCAAGCCTTTATTTATTTTATTCAGTTTATTAAATCTAGTAATTGATAGGGTTAGTGAATTCTTTTTAATATATAATACGTTATTGATAATAATTCTTGATTCTTATTGTAAGGATATTTATTTTTTAATATATGTATAGCTAGTTGAATATGTTCTTCAGCTATATCTTTAGCCTTTTGTATAGAATTAGTGGTTTTGATTATATTCATAGCTTCATTAATATTTTTTTTAAATTGAAATTCTTCATCTATCATTTTCTTTAGTTTAGATTTTTTGTTTAAAGCTAATATTAATGGAGCAGTTAAATTTCCATTTTGTAAATCTGAACCAGAAGGCTTACCTAAGTTTTGTGATATTCCTGTCAGATCTAATATATCATCAATTATTTGGAAAGCTAAGCCTAAATGCTTACCATATAAATAAAAGTTATTTTGTATTTCTTTGCTACTTTTATTTAATATAGTTGTAGCTTTACAGCTACAAGCAAGCAATGAAGCTGTTTTATAGAAAGATTTTTCTGTATATTCCTCTATTGAGATTAAAGAATCAAAAGATTTAATTCCTTGTTGTACTTCACCTTCTGCAAAATCAATAATTATTTTTGAAATTGTTTTTACAACATTTAAGTTGTTTAAATTTGCTAAATACCATGATGATTGTGCAAATAAAAAGTCTCCTGCTAGGACAGCAATTTTATTATTAAATACATTATGTACCGTGTTTATACCTCGTCTTGTATCACTGTTATCTACTATGTCATCATGTACTAAGCTAGCTGTATGTATTATTTCAGTAATTTCTGCTAGTCTTTTTTGCTCTATTGATATTGAGTTTTGTTTACTAATAAGTTTAGATATTAAGAAGATGATGGCTGGTCTAATTCTTTTTCCGCCTGCATTAAATAATTGTTGTGCTGCTGAGTATAAAATAGGATTTTCTGTAGCAATCATTTTATTTAGATTTTGATTTAACTGTTGTAGTTCGGTCTGTATTGACTTCATATTTAAATTAAAAAAATAGTTTATTGTACAATTGTATTCATTACAAAAATATTATCATAATATTTTTTATACATATTATAGATTTTATAATAGGCTAATTATATTTTATGTCTTATTCATATAATTATGATATAATGAATTAATTAGTATATTTATTTTATATATTAATCTTCTAGGAGATACTTAGATTAAGATGTGTAAAGAAAAAAGAAAAACGGTTTTACCATTAGCGATTTTATCAAATGTTATCAGTGATACTATTAATATTAGTAAGGATGAAGTGATCACTTTATATGAAGATATGTTATTGGGACGTTATTTTGAAGATATGTGTGCACAGATGTATTATCGTGGAAAGATGTTTGGTTTTGTTCATTTATATAATGGACAAGAAGCTGTATCTACTGGAGTGATTAAGTTACTAAATTCTGATGATTATGTCTGTAGTACATATCGTGATCATGTCCATGCTCTAAGTAAAGGTGTTCCCCCTAAGCATGTTATGGCAGAATTATTTGGTAAAGAAACTGGATGTAGTAAAGGACGTGGTGGATCAATGCATTTATTTTCTGCTAAACATAATTTTTTAGGTGGTTTTGCTTTTATTGGAGAAGGTATCCCAGTAGCTGTTGGAGCATCATTTCAAAGTATTTATAAGAAACAAATTTTAAATACGAATAATTTATTGAGTGTTACTGTTTGTTTTTTTGGAGACGGAACTACTAATAATGGTCAATTTTTTGAATGTTTAAATATGTCTGTGTTATGGAAATTACCTATTATATTTATTGTAGAAAATAATCAATGGGCAATTGGAATGGCGCATCATCGTTCAACTTCTTCACCAGAAATACATCAAAAGGCTAAAGCTTTTGGTTTACCAGGTATTGAAGTAGATGGTATGGATGTTTTAGCTGTAAGAGATGTGACAAAAGTAGCTATTGCTAGAGCGAGATCTGGAAAAGGTCCTACTTTAATAGAAGCATTAACATACCGTTTTAGAGGACATTCTTTAGCTGATCCTGATGAGTTAAGATCAAGGCAAGAAAAAAATGCATGGTTAGCTCGTGATCCTATTAAAAACTTTAAAAATTATATTATTAATAATCAATGTGTTGATTCTAATATTTTAAGTGAACTTGAATTAAAAGTGAAACAACATATTCAGCATTCTGTTGATTTTGCCTTATCTAGTCCAGAACCTAATGTAGATGAATTAAAAAAATACTTATTTGTAGAAGATTAAATTATTTATTTCTATTTTAATACATTTATAAAATAATATAGTAAAATTATGAGTAAAATTTTTTTATTTGATGCTTTACGCGAAGCTACTGATGAAGAAATGCATCGAGATAGATCTGTTTTTGTCTTAGGAGAAGATGTTGGACATTATGGTGGATCTTATAAAGTAACTAAAGATTTACATATCAAGTATGGAGATCTTAGAGTTTTGGATACACCAATTGCTGAAAATAGTTTTATGGGTATGGCTATTGGTGCTGCCATGACTGGTTTAAGGCCAATAGTTGAAGGAATGAATATGAGTTTTTTACTTTTAGCATTTAATCAGATTTCTAATAATGCAGGAATGTTACGTTATACTTCTGGAGGTAATTTTAAAATACCTTTAGTAATACGTGGACCTGGTGGTGTTGGTAAACAGCTTGGTGCTGAACATTCTCAAAGACTAGAGGCATATTTTCAAGCAATACCAGGTTTAAAGATTGTTGCTTGCTCAACTCCTTATAATGCGAAAGGACTTTTGAAATCTGCTATTCGTGATAATAATCCTGTTATCCTTTTTGAACATGTTTTACTTTATAATTTGCAAGATGATATTCCTCAGAATGAATATTTTGTTTCTTTAGATAAAGCTGAATTAGTGAGATCTGGAACTGATGTTACTATTGTTACTTATTCTCGTATGCGTTATCATGTCTTACAAGCTGTAGACATATTAACTGAATGTGGACATGATCCTGAAATAATTGATTTAATCTCTTTAAAGCCTATTGACATTAATTCTATTGTTGACTCTTTACAAAAAACTCATCGATTATTAATTGTTGAAGAATGTATGAAAACTGGTGGTATAGCAGCAGAAGTCATTGCTCAAGTAAATGATAATTATTTTGACCTTTTAGATGCTCCTATTATTAGATTATCTTCTCAAGATATTCCTACTCCGTATAATGGAACTTTAGAAAAAGCAACTGTTGTACAGCCTGAACAAATTGTTGAAGCTGTGCAAAAATTACTTTCTTGATATTTTATAGTACATTTATTAAATAGTATTCATAATTGTTCATAATATTATTTAATATTAAAACTTCATTTTTGCTGCTTGTACTTTTTCCCATTGTTTTTTCTTTAAAACAAAGAATATTTGTGCTAGTGTAACACTTATAAAAAATAGAATCATACTTTTAATTCTTGTAGGATTTTGAAGTACTATTTCAGTTTCATTTTGACCAAATCCTCCAACATTTGGATCCTTAGTTAAATTTTGATTTATTGAAATATTATTACCTTCTGATACTAAAATTTTTAGACCTTTTGGAATTCTTTCACTAATAGTTTCTCCGTTAGTTTTTTCTATATTAATTAAGAATTCCCCTGAAGTTTGTTCATCAATATTCTTAATTTTACCGTTTACATTAGAAGTAATTACATTATTATTAGATTTATCTCCTGTTGGATATATCTGACCTCTTCCTCGATTAGCTCCAACATATATTGGATATTTTAGAAAAAATGTATTTTTATCTTTTTGTGGATTTGGAGATAGTATTGGAAATATAATTTCTTTATTATTTTTGCCTGATACAGGTCCAATAACTAATATATTTTCTTTTGATGTGTTATAAGGTTGTATATAAAAATTTTTTGTTTTATTCTTTAACTCCTCATTGAGTATATTTTTAGGAGCTAATGTAAATCCTTCCGGTAGTATTAATATAGCACCTGTGTTTAAATTTCCTGTTGATCCATTTCCTAATATTTGTTCAGTATTAGATTCATAAGGAATAGAAATTTTAGCTTCAAAAATGCTATTAGGTAATACAGATTTTGGTACTTCAATTGATACTGTTTTTTGAGCTAAATGACAATTTGCACAAACTATACGTCCAGTAGCTTCTCTTGGATTGTCATATCCTTGTTGAGCATAAACTGGAAAACTATTGGCGGGATATGTTGTCATATTTATTATACTTGTTATGCTTAATAGTATTAGTAAAGTTTTTTTGATGTTTAATAGTATATTATTTTTTTTCATAGTTAAATTTAAATGTGCTTTTTATTTTTTTATTTATAATAACATTCTATATTCATTCTTGAAAATAAAATTATTAATTTATATTTTTAATTAAATTGATTATACTTTTATTGTTTTTAGTATAATGATTCCTCCAAAGTATAATGTAAGAATAGTCGTTGTCATACATATTTGAGTTATTGGGTCAGTTGAAGGTGTTATAATAGCTCCTAAAATTGTTGCTATAAATGTTGCATATTTCCATGTATTTAGCATTTTTTTCCAGTTTATGATATTTGTAATTCCTAATATAATTTGTATTATTGGTATTTGAAAACATAATCCTGTACTTAACATTATTATTGTTATGAAGTTAAAGTACTCGTCAAATGACCAGATAGGTTCTATTAGTTCAGATCCATAACTAATTAAAAATTTTAATGTTATTGGAATTAAGAATGTGTAAGAAAAAAATATGCCTATAAAGAATAATATAATAGAGCTTATTAGTATGGGAATTAAATATAAGCTTTCTTTTTTTGTTAAACCAGGTAAGATAAATTGCAATATTTGGTATATAACAAAAGGACTGCTCATTATAATTGCAGAATAAAATGAAAGTTTTATAGAAACAAATAGGTATTCTCCGGGTGCTAATTGTAGAAACTTAATTCCTATAGCAGGCTTTTGTAAAATTAATGCTATCTCTTTTGTATAAGTGATACAAATTATTGATGTTACAATAAAAATAGTAAATGATAAAAATATTCTTGTTTTTAATTCATTTAAGTGTTCAACAATAGGCATATTTTTATCTCTATTTTGTTCATATCTTTGTTTCATATGGTTATTATTATTGTAAGTATTAAAAAAGTTATCTTTATTCAAGGTAGTTTTTATGTTTAATTATATTATATTAATAATTTTATCTATTTGTTATCGTATCAATATAACAAGTTTCAATGTTCTTATTAATTTGTAAAATTAAGGATTTATATTTCTTATGATTGTTAAAGCTAGTGGCGGTAGTCCTTTAGTACAACCTAAACTTTATAAAACAGTTTCTTTATCTAGTATTTTACAAGCTGAGCAGCAAGATCGATTCTTGCAATTAGGTGAACTTAATCAATTAGTTTCTTTTTTTAGTTCAGGTAATAAACGCTTAGAAGTAGCTCAGCTACTAACTAAAAACGCTAATTTTTTAGTTTCTAAAGCAGCCGATAAAATTTTTATTGGAGGTTCTTCTATTTCTTATTTAGAAAGACCTCAAGCTTCATTTTTAGATATTGACTCTAATAATGAAATTTCTATGTCCCAGCAATTATCCGGAAATGCTTCAACTAGTTTATTCGATAGTATTTCTTCTTCATTGTTTAATGCTAATGATCCTTTACCACCAGGTTTTAAGCCGATTAATGTTGTGAAGTATGGATCTGAACGTATGAAAAAATCTGTGCGTGATTTAGATTGGTTTTTAAGATATTTAACTTATGCAATTATATCTGGAGACCCCAATATTCTTTCTGTTAATATATGTGGATTGAGAGAATTAATTGATAGCGCTTGTTCTAGTGCTGCTGCAATAGTAGCTTTACGTGAAATGCGTAAGTTATCTTTGAATTTATTTGATTATGATATAGATTCTAAGCAGTTAGTAAAACAGTATTTTGATGTTTTAATTGTAGAATTTGAATCTTCTAGCTTAAGTGATAAATTGCGTAAAAGGTCATCATTGGATATGCAAGGTTTACGTTTACCTCAAGTTTACAATAAAGCTGGTGTTTCTAATCAAAGATTTGTAATTAAGAGTAGTTTATCTACAGATGAAAAAAAAGTAGTTATAAGTGCTTGTTATAGACAAATCTTTGAAAGAGATATTTCTAAAGCATATAATTTAAAATTTACTGATCTAGAATCTCAGGTAAAAATTGGTAAATTATCTATTAAAGAATTTATTAGATATCTAGGCAAATCATCTATTTATAAACAACAGTTTCATCAACCCTTTGTTAATAGTCGTGTTATTGAGTTATCTTTTAGACATTTTTTAGGCAGAGGTTTAAGTTCAATAGAAGAATTTCAAAAATATTTTGCTATTCTTTCTAATAGTGGAATCAATAGCTTGGTGGATAATTTAATTAATTCTCAAGAATATGCAGATTATTTTGGGGAAGAAACAGTTCCTTATTTACGTAATTTAGGAGAAGAAGCTCAAGAATCTAGAAATTGGGGACCTCAGATAAGGTTATTTAATTATAGCGCAGTTTTTAGAAAAATTCCTGAATTTATTACTTTATTTGCTGATTATAAATCTAAGTTATCTAATCAACATCCGTATGGATTAAGTAATGATCCTTTATCATTACAATTTGGTGCTATTTTTCCTAAGAATATTGTTGCTTTAAAAACTAAATCATCCTTTTTTACAAGGGATACGAGAAGATTATTAGTAAGATATGGCCCAGGTATATATAATCAAATGAGTAGTCCAAGTTTAAGAAATAGCGATATTAAAGTTATAGGCCCAGTTGTCTTCAGTAAAAAAGATAATGTATTTACAACTCAACAAATAATATCCGCTATTTATTTAAGAGTTTTTGGTAGATTTCTTTATAGAGAAGAATTATCTTCTATATTAAAATATGAAAATCAGTTTCAAAGTGATTTAATTTCTGTAAAAAAATTTATTAGTTTACTTTTAAAATCTTCTGTATTTAGATCACTATATTGGGATAAATTGTATATTTGTAAAGCTATTGAGTATATACATATTAAATTAATTGGTAGACCAACATATAGTAGACAAGAAATAGATCAATATTTTGATCTCGTTTATAAGCAAGGTTACTATGCTATGATTGACTTTATGCTAAATAGTTTAGAATATAATGAATCTTTTGGAGATTTTATTATTCCTTATGAACGTTATATAACTTCAAGTTCTATTTCTTCTCGAGGCTTATCAAATAATAGTGTTCTTATGAGTTCTAAATCTAATCAAATTAATTTTATTAATTTAAGTCAACTAAAAGAAGAGCGTAGTATTAATAGTATGAAAAAAAGAATTTTTCAAGGTGTTACTCGTAGGAGATATCAATCTAAGTTGTTCATCTTAAATGAATCATCAAGTTTTTCTGATAAAATTCAAATTTTACGAGCTACTTATAGGCAAATATTTGAGAGAGATCTTGGCTCTTTTATTATTGGTGATGAGTTTTATGGTTTAGAAAAAAGTTTTATAAATTCTCAAATTACAGTTCAAGAGCTAATTCAAAAATTAGGTTGTTCTACTTTATATCGTAAAGAATTTTATGAGCCTTATCCAAATACTAAAGTTATTGAATTATCTACAAAACATTTTTTAGGTAGAGCTCCTAATAATCAGTCAGAGATTAGATATTATAATCAAATTTTGGCTTCTCAAGGTTTATGTTCCCTTGTGTATACAATAGTCAATAGTAATGAGTATAGACAAATTTTTAGTGTTAATAAAGTTCCTTATCGCCGTTTTCCTACGTTACCAGCAGCTAATTTTTCCAATACAGCAAAGCTGTATACATCTTTTACTAAGCAAAATACTGATATTGTTGTACCAAGTTTTCGTTCAATATATAGTTACTAATTATTTATTGTTTTAAGTTTAAGTCTATATCAACTTTCTTGTTTTAGTACTTTTTCTTAAAATATATTTAGTTATTTCTAAAATAGTTTGATTATAAATTTTTTTTATTATTCTAGTTGTTATATGTATAGTTAGATGACGTTAATTCGTTTTTAGAATAATTGAAATAAATTTAGTTCTAGCTTTGTAATCTATATAATTGATGTAAAAATATAAGGAGTCTAAATTATGAGTATTGTTACTAAATCTATTGTAAATGCAGATGCAGAAGCAAGATATCTTAGTCCTGGAGAACTGGATAGAATTAAAAGTTTTGTACTATCTGGTCAAAGGCGTTTAAGAATAGCTCAAATATTGACTGATAATCGTGAACTTGTTGTAAAGCAAGGAGGTCAACAGCTATTTCAAAAACGAACTGATGTAGTATCTCCAGGAGGTAATGCTTATGGAGAAGAGATGACAGCAACTTGTTTAAGAGATTTAGACTATTATTTAAGATTGGTTACTTATGGTATTGTAGCTGGAGATGTGACGCCTATTGAAGAAATCGGTTTAGTGGGTGTCAAAGAAATGTATAATTCCTTAGGTACACCAATTTCTGGTGTTGCTGAAGGTGTTCGTTGTATGAAAAATATAGCTTGTTCTTTACTTTCTGGTGAAGATGCTGCTGAAGCAGGTTTCTACTTTGATTATACTTTAGGTGCTATGCAGTAGTTTGATTTTATTTTAAGTAATTTATATTTACTAAAATTTCAAATTAGCTTTATATTAAAACATAAGGAAATTTATTTTATGCAAGATGCTATTACTTCTGTAATTAATACAGCAGATGTTCAAGGAAAATATTTGGATGATAATTCATTAGAAAAATTAAGAGGTTATTTTCAAACTGGTGAATTAAGAGTGCGAGCAGCAGCTACAATTGCTGCTAACGCTGCTACTATAATTAAAGAATCAGTTGCTAAAGCGTTATTGTATTCAGATATTACTAGACCAGGCGGTAATATGTATACAACTAGACGATATGCTGCTTGTATTAGAGATTTAGATTATTATTTAAGATATTCGACGTATGGAATGTTAGCAGGTGATCCATCAATTTTAGATGAACGAGTTTTAAATGGTTTAAAAGAAACATATAATTCATTGGGTGTTCCAATTGGAGCAACTATACAAGCAATACAAGCAATGAAAGAAGTAACTACTTCGTTAGTAGGATCTGATGCTGGAAAAGAAATGGGATTATATTTTGATTATATTTGTTCTGGTTTAAGTTAGTTGGTTTATTCATACTTTAATTAAAATCTGAAAGTATACTTTCAGATTTTGATTAAAATATTTAGTTATTACTTACTATCGCAGCTTGTAGTTTTGCTTTTGCTTTCCTCAGCATTTGAGTTGCTTCTATTTTTTCTTTATTTGAATTGGCTTCTTCAACAGCGCTTGTTGCTTCTTCTAAATTATTTTTAGCTTTTTCTAAATTAATTTCCGTAACTTCTTCAGCTCCATTAACTAATATTGTTATATTATTATTTTTCACTTCTGCAAAACCACCTAATAATATAATAGGCTTCCAGTCTTTATTTATTCTGACACGCATTACACCTATATCTAATGCAGTTAGTAGAGGAATATGCCCTGTTAATATACCTAATTGTCCCGTACTACTAGGTAAAATAATTTCTTCTGCTTCTGCATCCCAAACTATTTTATCTGGCGCAATTACGCGAATTTTTAGTGTCATAATATTTTTTATTTTAAAGTTTGTGCTTTGGCTATTGCTTCTTCTATATTTCCTACTAAATAAAAAGCTTGTTCAGGTAAATCATCTAATTCTCCTTGAAGAATCATTTGAAAACCTTTAATTGCTTCTTCTAATGAGACATATTTACCTGGAGATCCAGTAAATACTTCTGCTACAAAAAATGGTTGTGACAAAAATCTTTCAATCTTTCTTGCTCTAGCTACAGTTAAACGATCATCTTCAGATAATTCATCTAGCCCTAAAATTGCAATTATATCTTGTAGTTCTTTGTATCTTTGTAGTGTTGACTTTATTTGTTGAGCTGTTGAATAATGTTCAAGTCCTACAATATCAGGTTGTAGCATTGTTGATGTAGATCCTAGGGGATCTACAGCTGGATATATTCCTTTGGCAGCTAGCCCTCTAGATAAAACGGTTGTTGCATCAAGATGTGCAAATGTTGTTGCTGGCGCAGGGTCTGTTAAATCATCAGCTGGTACATATACTGCTTGTATAGATGTAATAGATCCATCTTTAGTTGATGTAATCCTTTCTTGTAAAGCACCCATTTCGGTTGCTAAGGTTGGTTGATAACCAACTGCTGAAGGCATACGACCTAATAAAGCTGATACTTCAGATCCAGCTTGTACAAATCTAAATATATTATCAATAAAGAGTAATACATCCTGTTTATTAATATCGCGAAAATATTCTGCCATTGTAAGAGCAGTTAAACCTACTCTCATTCTAGCTCCCGGTGGTTCATTCATTTGTCCATAAACAAGTGCTACTTTAGATTCTGTTAATTTTTCTGCATTGATTACTTTTGATTCTTTCATTTCTTCATATAAGTCATTTCCTTCTCTTGTTCTCTCTCCCACTCCGCCGAATACAGATACTCCTCCATGTGCTTTAGCTATATTGTTAATTAATTCCATGATTAATACAGTTTTGCCTACTCCTGCTCCACCAAATAGTCCAATTTTTCCACCTCTTCGATATGGCGCTAGTAAGTCAACCACTTTAATTCCTGTTTCAAATATTGATGGTTTTGTTTCAAGTTGAGTAAATAATGGTGCTACTCTATGTATTGGTAAAGAATCGACTGATGCAATATCTCCTAAGTTATCTACAGGTTCTCCTAGTACATTAAAAATTCTTCCTAATGTTGGTATACCAACTGGAACTGTTATAGGTTTTTCTGTATCAATCACTTCAGTTCCTCTCTTTAATCCTTCAGTAGAACTCATAGCAACAGCTCTAACTTTGTTGTCTCCTAGCAGTTGTTGTACTTCACATGTAATAGTACTATTAGGACCTTGTATTTTTAAAGCGTTAAAAATTCTAGGCAATTTTCCATTTGGAAATTCTATGTCTAAAACAGGTCCAATTATTTGCGTAACTGACCCTTCCTTTAATGATTGCATACCGATTTTATATATTAGTAATTAGTTAATTAGCAGAGTTTCTTATTTTAAGTGAAAGTAAATAAATTACTTAATTAATATTATTATATAATATATGTAATTAGTTTTGTTCTATTTATTTTATTTTTAGTCTAAATTGTATTCTCGACCAGTTGTCTTTAGCCAATTTTGTGCTTCAATATAATTGTTAGGAGCTAAAGTAATAGCTTGTTCCCAATATTTAGCAGCTTTTGTGAACATTTCTTTCGATGAATTGATTTTTTTGTTATTTATTGCTTTTAAACCTTGATAATGATATATCACGGCTATATTATTAAGTGCTTGTGGTAAATTAGAATTGAATTCTAAAGCTTGATGATAATATTCTAATGCTTTAATTTGTTCTCCATTACTTGCATATATTAGTCCAATATTATATAAAATATATGAGCGGTCGTACGGATCCTCTTCTAATTGTAGTGCTTCATAATAATTTTCTAAAGCTTCCGCATATTCTCCCTCTGATTGTGCAGACATTCCATCTCTATAATAATAAAATGCTTCTTTTTCTTCCTTACTTGTTGGTAGTATTTTTAATACTATATCTGCTAATATTGTAAAAGTTTTATCTATAAAGTTGTCGTTTTTTTGAAGTCTGGGCATAATTAAATCTGTCTATGTTTTTGATCTATTTTTATTGTTAATATAATTGTAATATCTTATAAAAATGTAAATTTTATAAATTATAATATTAATATATATCGTGAATATGTTTTATACAAACTATTATATTTTTCAATTTGAATTTAAAATTGTTAATATTCTTAATTCTTTTGCCTATTTAGGTTATTATGATGATATTTTATTGTTGATAAATCCAAAATTACTTAATACTGTTGTGATACGTTCATCGAGCTCTTCGTCTAAAATTAATATTAACTCTTTAGTAAAAGATGACGTTAGCTCTGTAACAAGTGGTCAAAGTAAATTTGATAAAAAGCATCGACCTAATTTTTATGAACAAGATTCTATTAAATCTAAAAAATCAAAAGTTAAATTAATTAAAAATAAACAAAAAAGCTCTGATGATATAGAAGATGCTAAACTTTTTGTAAATACATCAGATGATCTATTTACCGAAAGTTTATTAAATCGATCAAGTATTAAGCCTCTAAAATCTAATTCTAAAAGCAAAAAAAGATATAAGTTAAAATTAGATTCTTCAGAAGATGATAATATATTTAAAGATTCTCTTCAATCTCAGCAAGATCAAAATACTTTACAGTCAGATAAAAGTATTTTATTAAATAAGCCTCTTAGTATACAAGAGTTGTCATTACATCTTAATGTACCTGAGGCTGAAATAATTACTTATTTATTTTTAAATAAAGGTATTTCTGCTACTATTAATAATGTACTTGACTTAAAGATAATACAAAGTATTGCAGAACATTATGGTTTTAATGTAGTTAAATCTTTATTAAATAAAGATGTAGACGATTTTATAGTAGAAGATGCAAGTAGGAAGACTTCTTCTTTAACAACTATTAAAAGAGCTCCAGTTATTACTATTTTAGGTCATGTTGATCATGGTAAAACTAGTTTGCTCGATTCAATATTAAAAACTAATTTAGTAGATAAAGAATTTGGTGGAATAACTCAAGCTATTTCAGGTTATGAAATAGTTTGGAATTATGAACTTGAACAATATAAATTAATTTTTTTAGATACACCTGGGCATGAGTCGTTTAAAAAAATGCGATTTAGAGGAGCTAAAGTGACTGATATTGCTTTATTAGTTATTGCTGTTGATGATGGGCTGAAGCCACAGACTGTGGAAGCTATTAATTACATTAAAGATATGAGTTTGTCTTGTATTGTAGTTATTACTAAATCAGATAAATTATCAGATAATGTCTCAAAGATTAAAAAAAATTTAGCTAATTATGATATGTTGTGTGAAGAATGGGGAGGTAGTCTTTCTATTATTGAAGTAAGTGCAATGAATGATCAAAATATTGATTTGCTATTATCTGAAATTTGTATGTTATCAAATGCTAAAAATATTTTTGCTGATCCACAGGAATTAGCTGTTGGCACTATTCTTGAAGCATATATAGATAAAAAACAAGGTTCTGTAGCTAATGTTATTATCCAAAATGGTACTCTTAAGCTTGGTGATATAATTGTTTCTGAAAATTTATATGGAAAAGTTAAAAGTATTACAGATGTCTCTAGTTTGAAAATTCAGTCTTCTGGACCATCTTCTCTTGTTAAAGTTTTAGGTTTTACAAATTTACCTCAGGCAGGATCTTTATTTTTTGTTCTTAATGATGAAAAAAGTGCTAAAGAATATTGTTTAAAACATGTTAAGGTTAAACAAATTGATGTTGCATTAAAATTTTTAAACCAAAGAATCACTTTTGATGTTAGTTTAGATACAAAGCAATTAAGGTTAATTCTTAAATCAGATACTCAAGGGACATTAGAAGCTATTTTAGATCTTTTGTCTAATATTCCTCAATCAAAAGTTCAGATAAACATTATCTCTGCTAGTCTTGGAAATATTTCAAATAATGATGTTGAGCTTGCAGTGGCAACTAATTCTTCTATTTTAGCATTTAATGTAAATGTTTTATCTCATATCAGTAATTTATTAAAAAAATATAAAATAAATTTTGAAGTTTTTAATGTAATTTATGATTTATTCCAATATGTTGAAACTTCTATGCTTAATTTAATTGAACCAGCGTATGAAAAAGTGTTAAAAGGTAAAGCTATTGTACAAACTGTTTTTAGTATGAATAAAGGCTATGTTGCTGGTTGTTTAGTTAATGAAGGTAAATTAACTACAAAATCTTATATTTATGTTTATCGTAATAATTTAATTGTGTATGAAGGTTTTATTAGTTCATTAAAAAGAATCAAAAGTGATGTTGAAGAAGTTGTTGCAATTAATGAATGTGGATTAATGTCAAATTTTGAATTTTGGAAAAATTCAGATAGAATAGAAGCTTATGATTTAGTTCCTATAGAAAAAACTTTATAATTTTTTTTGAAAGATGAAAGTATATTTACTTTCAATCGTTTCATTTTTATTACAATGATTAATCTTTTTTCAAAAATGGTAGTAATGCAAGTAAGCGAGCTCTTTTAATGGATTTGGTAATTTTTTTCTGTTGCTTTGAATTTAATCCAGTAGAGCGACGAGATAAAATTTTACCTTGATCATTAATAAATTTTCTTAATAAGTCTATGTCTTTATAATCTACTATATCTTTTGAATCTTTTGTTAATTCTTTAAAATTACTTTTTTTATATATGTTCATTTAATTATTTTTTTTACTTAATTTCTTTAAATATTTTATGCATATTACAGTAGGTACAAAATTTTTTAATTTCTAATCTATTTGGTGTATTTCGTTTGTTCTTGCAAGTAGTATAACGAGCAATACCACTTTTCCTTTTAATTGTTTTATTATTTCTGCATTCACATTCTAATGTTATTGTTATTCTTGATCCTTTATTTTTTCCCATAATTTATTTTTTATACCATTTTGATTTAATATCCAATAGTTTCATAAATTATTCTTGATTATCAACTTTTATATAAGATTGTATATCTTGTATTGATAATGTATAATTATGAAAACTTTAAAGTAATTTTACATTAGTATAATTCGAATTGTAAATTTATCATATGCCTCAAACTAAATCTCAGCTTCAAAATAGTAAAATTATATTAAGAAATCGTAATCGCAACAAAAAATATAAATTATCGATAAAAAAAGCAATAAAAACATATGTATTCAGTTTAAAAAATATATTAAAAGATGATTTAAATACTCAAAAAAATTTAGACATATCTAAGAATAATTTATCTGTAGTTTATAAAAAAATAGATAAAGCTGTAAACAAGAACATTTTACATAAAAATACTGCATCACGTAGAAAATCAAAATTAGCTAATATGATTCATTAACTATTAATATATAAACTATATGATTTAAGTAAATTTATAATTATTTTTGATTGAAGTTTTTATAGAATTAGAAATAGTTAAGTCGTTCCGTTTTTAATATCAATTATTAACTAATTTATTTTTTTTACAATAAACTAGATTAGTTATACTTAAAGAGTCAATTTTTTGTTATTTTATCTATCTGGAGTTTTTAATGTTACAAAAAAATATTTCTGTATCTATAGTACCAGATTTAGTTGAAATACAAATTAAAAGTTTTAGGCTTTTTTTAGAAAAGGGTTTAGTTGAAGTTTTAGATTCTTTTCCTATTATTACTGATCCTACAGGTAAACTAGAGTTAAAGTTCTTTGGTCGAGATTATAAATTAAAATTTCCTCGTTATAGTGTTCGTAAAGCTAAAAGTCGTGATAAAACATATAGTGTACAAATTTATATTCCTTCAAAATTAACAAGAAAAGATACTGAGTTCATCAAAAAACAAAAAAATTTTGACTATAATACTTCTTCAATTAATATTGATAGACATAAAAAATATAAAAAAAGGCAAGTTTTTATTGGTGACGTACCTTTAATGACAAATAGAGGAACTTTTGTTATATCAGGTACAGAGAGAGTAATAATTAATCAAATTGTTAGAAGCCCTGGGATATATTATAAGAAAGAGTTAGATAAAAATAATAAGTATATATATAGTGCTAGCTTAATCTCTAATAGAGGTTCTTGGTTAAAATTTGAAATTGATGCCAAAGATCAAATTTGGGTAAAAATTGATAAAACTCATAAAGTTAATGCATATGTGTTTTTGAGAGCTATTGGTTTAAATAATGAAGAAATTAAAATTCGTTTAAATAAATACAATTTTTTAGTTAATGGTTCTATTTTATATGAACAAAAAGAGTTATTTAAAGAAGTCGGGAAGTATTCTGTAGAAGAATTAACTGATGAAGAATCAATTTTGATAGTATACAGTAAATTGCGTCCTAATGAGCCTTCAACTCTATTAATTGCTCGACAAATGTTGTATTCTCGTTTTTTTGATCCTCGGAGATATGATCTTAGTGAGGTTGGTAGACATAAAATTAATCAAAAATTAAGTTTAAAAATTCCTAAAAACTTCAGAGTTTTATCTCCCCAAGATATTCTTGTTGCAATTGATTATTTAATTAATATTAAAGAACAAAATATAGGTACTTTTGATGATATCGATCATTTAGGTAATCGTAGAGTAAGATCTGTTGGTGAACTTTTACAAAATCAAATTCGTATTGGTGTTAGTCGCTTGGAACGAATTATTCGAGAAAGAATGGTGATTTGTGATCTTGATTCTTTAAGTTTATCAAATTTAGTAAATCCCAAACCTTTAGTTGCTTCAATTCGTGAATTTTTTGGTTCCAGTCAATTATCTCAATTTATGGATCAAACAAATCCCTTATCAGAGCTTACTCACAAAAGAAGAATAAGTTCTTTAGGTCCAGGTGGTTTAAACAAAGATAGAGCAGGTTTCGCAGTACGAGATTTGCATCCAAGTCATTATGGACGCATCTGTCCTATTGAAACGCCAGAAGGACCTAATGCGGGTTTAATAGGTTCATTAAGTATTTATGCTCGTGTTAATTTATATGGTTTTATTGAAACGCCTTGTTATAGTGTTAGTAATTCTAAAGTTCTAAAAACAGAACCATTAATTTATATTACTGCTGATCAAGAAGATGATTTAAAGATTGCTCCTGCTGATATCATGCTTAAACAAAATATTTATATTCAGGATAAACATATTCCAGTAAGATATAGACAAGAATTTACTACCTCTCTTAGCAGTCATGTTGATTATATTGCTGTTTCTCCTATACAAGTCATATCTGCTGCAACTTCTTTAATTCCTTTTTTAGAACATGATGATGCTAATAGAGCTTTAATGGGTTCTAATATGCAAAGGCAAGCAGTTCCTTTGTTGTATCCGGAAAAACCTATTGTTGGTACAGGTCTAGAATCAAAAGTAGCCAGAGATTCAGGGATGATAATTGTAAGTAGAACTGATGGTTTAGTTAATTATGTTTCTGGAACTAAAATTGGTATTCAAGATGATGATGGTAAAATAATTCATTACAGATTAAAAAAATATTATAGGTCAAATCAAGATACTTGTATTAATCAAAGACCTATTGTTTGGCCCGGAGAAAAAATTTATAAAGGTCAAGCTATTGCTGATGGTGCATCTACAGAGTCGGGAGAAATTGCTTTAGGTCAAAATATTTTGGTGGCTTATATGCCTTGGGAAGGTTATAACTATGAAGATGCTTTTTTGATTAGTGAAAGGTTAGTATATGATGATTTATATACTTCAATACATATTGAGAGATATGAAATTGAGTGTCGTCAAACAAAATTAGGTTCTGAAGAAATTACGCGCAATATTCCAAATATTAGTGATAATTTTATTTCTTTATTAGATAAAAACGGTATAATTGCTGTTGGATCTTGGGTTGATTCAGGAGATATATTAGTTGGCAAGATTACTCCTAAAGGCGAATCTGATCAGCTACCTGAAGGTAAATTGTTGAGAGCTATATTTGGTGAAAAAGCAAGAGATGTTAGAGATACTTCACTAAGATTGCCAAATGCAGCTAAAGGTAGAGTTGTGAATGTAAAAGTTTTTAAAAGACAAAATGGAGATGATTTACCTCCAGGTACTAATATTATTGTTAGAATTTATGTAGCACAAAAACGCAAAATTCAAGTTGGTGATAAAATGGCTGGTCGACATGGGAATAAAGGTATCATCTCAAGAATTTTACCAAGACAAGATATGCCTTTCTTACCTGATGGTACACATATTGATATTATTTTAAATCCACTTGGTGTACCTTCACGGATGAATGTAGGACAAATATTTGAGTGCCTATTAGGGCTAGCTGGTCATTATCTTAGTAAAAGATTTAAAATTGTCCCATTTGATGAAATGTATGGTCAAGAAGCTTCTAGAGCATTAGTTAATAATAAATTAAAACAAGCAAGTATCCTCAGTGGGCATTCTTGGTTATTTAGTAATAATTATCCTGGTAAAACTATTTTATTTGATGGAAGAACTGGAGAGCCTTTTGATAATCCTATTACAGTAGGTAAAGCTTATATGTTAAAATTAGTTCATTTAGTTGATGATAAAATTCACGCAAGATCTACGGGCCCTTATTCTTTAGTTACTCAGCAGCCATTAGGTGGTCGTGCTCAACATGGAGGACAAAGATTAGGTGAAATGGAAGTTTGGGCATTAGAAGCTTTTGGGGCAGCATATACTTTGCAAGAGTTGCTTACAGTAAAATCGGACGATATGCAAGGACGCAATGAAGCTTTGAATGCTATAGTTAAGGGTAAACCAATTCCTAAGCCAGGTACGCCAGAATCATTTAAAGTATTAATGCGTGAATTACAGTCTTTAGGTTTAGATATTTCAGTACATAAAATTGAATTTAATCACGAGGCTGATACTAATATTATTGCTAGTTATAATTCTTATCATGATTTCCCTATAGTAAAAGATGTTTTTTTATATTGAGGATGTTTAAAATATGACTCAACTCGAAAATCATTTCGATTATATTAAGATTAGTCTTGCCTCTCCAGATAAAATACGTTCTTGGGGTGAAAGAACTTTACCTAATGGTCAACTTGTTGGTGAAGTGACAAAACCAGAAACAATTAATTATAGAACTTTAAAACCAGAAATGGATGGTTTATTTTGTGAACGTATTTTTGGTCCTGTTAAAGACTGGGAATGTCATTGTGGTAAATATAAACGATTTCGTTATAAAGGAATTGTATGTGAACGATGCGGTGTTGAAATTACTGAATCTAAAGTTCGACGCAATAGAATGGCTTATATTGAATTAGCAGCACCTGTTACACATGTTTGGTATCTCAAAGGTAGTACGAGCTATATTGCTTTAGCTTTAGATTTAGGAGTTAAAGATGTTGAAAAAATAGTTTATTTTCATTCTTATGTAGTTTTAAATCCTGGAAATAACAATCAGCTTGAATATAAACAGTTACTTGAAGGATATGAATGGAGATTATTAGAAGATAATTTATATAAAAATTCTAATCAAATTATTGATATTGAGGTAGGAATAGGTGCAGAGGCAATTTATCGTTTATTAAAAGATATTGATTTACAAACAACAGTAAATTTATTAAGAGAAGAAGCTTTAAAGCCTAATTTAGGTAAAAAGGTTTCTACTAAATTTAATAAAAAAATGAAAAGATTGCGTTTATTAGAAAATTTTATTGCAACAGGAGCAAATCTTTCATGGATGATTTTTTTTGTAATACCTGTAATTCCTCCAGACTTAAGACCTATGGTACAACTCGATGGTGGACGATTTGCAACAGCAGATTTGAATGAATTTTATCGTAGAATTATTAATAGAAATAATCGTTTAGCTCGCTTAAAAGCTATCTTAGCACCAGAAATTATCATTAGAAATGAAAAAAGAATGTTACAAGAAGCTGTTGATTCATTAATGGACAATGGTAGAAGAGGTAGGACTGTTGTTGGATCTAATAATCGACCACTAAAATCACTTTCTGATATTATTGAGGGAAAACAAGGTAGATTTAGGCAAAATTTGTTAGGTAAAAGAGTTGATTATTCCGGTAGATCAGTAATTGTTGTTGGTCCTAAACTTAAATTGCATCAATGTGGTTTACCTAAAGAGATGGCTCTAGAATTATTTCAGCCTTTTGTAATACATCGTTTAATTATACAGGGTTTAGTTAATAATATTAAAGCAGCCAAAAAACTTATTCAAAAAAATGATATGTTAGTTTGGGATGTATTAGAAGAAGTCATTCATGGTCATCCAGTTTTACTTAATAGAGCTCCAACTTTACATCGTTTAGGAATTCAAGCATTTGAACCCATTTTAGTTGATGGTAGAGCAATTAAGCTACATCCTTTAGTTTGTCCAGCATTTAATGCTGATTTTGATGGAGATCAAATGGCTGTTCATATTCCTTTATCATTAGAGGCTCAAGCAGAAGCAAGGCTGCTTATGTTAGCACCTCATAATTTTTTGTCACCAGCTACAGGATCTCCAATTTTAATGCCTAGTCAAGATATGGTTCTAGGATGTTATTATTTAACTACTGGAAATCCCTCCGCAAATAGAGGAAAAAATCATTTTTTTTCAAGTTTACAGGATGCCATAATTTCTTACTATGACAATCAAATAGAATTACAAGCATTTGTTTGGATTCGTTTTAATGGTAAATTAGATGCTGTTAATTCAAATTTTGATTCCCCAATCAAAACAGTTAATGATGCAAATGGGAATGCAATTCTCTATTATCCAAATTTAATAATTAAATTGGATGATCAGAAAAATAAATTAGTTCAATATATAAGAACTACAGTTGGTCGAATTTTATTCAATAAAGCGATTGAAAATTCTCTAATTATTTAGTTATTTATTCTTACGAAAACAGGATTAAATTTTAAATGAAAAATAGGTTATCAAACATTTATTTTTTTAATAAAGTTATTGATAAATCTGAATTGAAAAAATTAATAACTTGGGCTTTTAGAACTTATGGTATTGCTCGTGCTTCTAATATGGCCGATAAATTAAAGGATTTAGGGTTTTATTATGCTACTAAAGCAGGTATTTCTCTAAGTTTAGAAGATTTACGGATCCCACCTAGTAAACAAAATTTGTTGAATTTAACATTTTCATCAATTCAAGAAACTGATAAGCGTTATAAAAGAGGTGAAATTACAGCTGTTGAAAGGTTTCAAAAGGTGATTGATACTTGGAATTATGCTAGTGATAATTTAAAACAAGAAGTTATTAATTATTTTAAGCAAACTGATCCATTAAATTCAATTTATATAATGGCTTTTTCTGGAGCTAGAGCAAATATTTCTCAAGTTAAACAGCTTGTTGGAATGAGAGGATTAATGGCTGATCCACAAGGACAAATTATTGATTTGCCTATCTTTCATAATTTTAGAGAAGGTTTAACCATTACAGATTATTTTATTTCTTCATATGGAGCTAGAAAAGGATTAGTTGATACAGCTTTAAGAACAGCCGATTCAGGTTACTTAACTCGTCGTTTAGTTGATGTTGCTCAAGATGTTATTATTCGGGAGTATGATTGTCAAACTGTAAAAGCTATTTTATTAGAAGAAATGGTTGATAATAGAAAAACGTTAATTTCATTAAAACAATCATTGTTAGGTAGAGTGCTAGCTGAAGATATAATTAATTGGAAGAATAATGAGGTTATAGCTAAGTCTAATCAGTGTATTGATACTGATTTAGTAGAAAAAATTACTAAGTTGAATTTGTTTAATGTTCTAGTTCGCTCGCCATTAACATGTGAATCTTTACGTTCAGTATGTCAATTATGTTATGGTTGGAACTTAGCTCATAGTCATATTGTTGACTTAGGAGAAGCTATTGGTATTATTGCTGCTCAATCAATTGGAGAGCCTGGAACACAATTAACAATGCGGACTTTTCATACAGGAGGTGTTTTTACTGGTGAACTATCTCAAAACATTATTAGTAGTTTAGATGGAGTTGTTCAATATTTAGATAATATTGTTCTAACACAAACACGTAATAGATATGGTGAAAATGTTCAGCTAGTTCAGTCAGATTTTTCTCTTAATATAGTTGGTAAGAATAATGAACAAAAAACTTTTTTTATACCAAGACAATCATTACTTTTTGTAAACAAACGTCAAACGATTATTAAAGGTCAAACTTTAGCAGAATATCCAGTTAACAAAAAATTATCGACAGAAAAAGCACAAAAAGCAGTTGTTGCGGACTTTTCGGGTAGTGTTTATTTTAATGTTAGTAATTTATATACAGATAATATAACAACTACAATTCAGAAAAGTGTAGTTGTTTGGATTCTAGCTGGTGAGGTGCATAATTTACCTAAGCTTGCTAAATTAATGGTATCTGAAAATGAAGTGATACAAAAAGATTCATTAATAGCTCGTTCAGATTTATTAAATTCTAGAGAAGGAAAAGTTTATGTTATTAAAGATACAACTATTTCCTCTAAAATTTTGTTAGTTACTTCATCTAAGCTTTATATTAATATTAGAGTTTTTGTTGAATTTATAAATGATTATAAAAGATATTTTTTAGAGACTGAAAATAAAGATAAATTTTTGTTAAAATGTCAACCGAATAAAAGAATTGTACATCAGCAAATAATAGGTGATCTTATCTCTAGTGCATATAAAACTAAAACAGGTGGCATTATAAAATATCTTGATCTATCCATTTCAAAGAGCGCTGAACAAGAATTTTATAACATTTATGGTTCTGGTTATATACTTTGGATACCAGAAGAAACTCATGTAGTAAATAAAGATATTTCCTTATTATTAGTTAATAATTTACATTTTATAGATGCTGGTACAGAAATCATACAAAATATTTTTGCTAACAATTCTGGTTTTTTAGAGGTTATAGAAAAAGATGGTATAATAAGAGAAATTCTTATTAAGCCAGGAAGATTAATTGAGGTAAATTTAAATAATATTAAGTTGGATAAACATAGAGGTTTTTTGCGTCCTGGTGAAAATTTATTATGTCAGTTAACCACAGATAAGTTGGTTTATTGGGAATATGTTAGTATTTTAATGCAACATTTTATTTTGTTAAGGCCTGTAATTATATATTCTCTTCCAACTAAAAATTTAGCATTAAAATTTTCTGAGAACTCCTTTGCAACTAATATTGTTAATTTAAAATTAGTTCGTAGAACATATTTTAGAGATGGTGAAAGAGTTAAGTCAGTTGCTGGTATTAATTTAGTATTAACTCATTTAACCGTTGAATTACAAGAAACAGTTGTACCTGTTAAATGTTATATACAATTTCATAGCATTAATTCAATTAATAAGAACTCATCTTTTTTAATTAAATTTATAACAGCTGATTTCTTAACAATTAAGGAATCATTTTTTCATAAAAATCATCAGTTATATACAAAAACTTTGTTATTAGTAAATGATGGTCAATATGTTAAATCTAATTCTATTATTTCTCAAACTAATATTTTTTCATCTATTTCAGGTAAAATAGCTTGCATAGAAAACACAAAGAATGCTAGTTGCAGAATATTAATTATTAGTAGCTTAAACATAATAAATTTTAATATTAAAGATAAAAAATTTATAAAAATTAAGGTGAATGATTATGTTTATTCAGGAGATGAAATTGCTAGTAATCTGATTGTAAGTGTTTCTGGTAAGGTTATTGCTATAGAGGATAATAAAATTATTCTTAGAATAGGGCAACCTTATTTAATTTCTAGTGGTTCTCTATTACATATTAATAGTTGTAGTTTGATAAAGAGAGGAGAAAATATTGCTACGCTTATTTTTGAGAGATTTAAAACTGGTGATATTGTTCAAGGTTTACCTCGTATTGAAGAAATTTTAGAAGCAAGAAAAAAAATAGATATATCTTTTAATTTACACTTTATTTTAGATAACAAATTTAGATCCTATTTAGCGCAAGGTTTGAATTTATACAATGCTTCTCGTCTTAGTATTCTTGATATACAATTATTTTTGGTAAAAGAGGTACAGTCTGTTTATCAATCACAAGGAGTATATATTTCTGATAAACATATTGAAGTAATTGTTAGACAAATGACCTCAAAAGTTAAGATAGAAAGTGGAGGAGATTCTCAATATTTACCTGGTGAACTTGTCGAGTTACATAAAGTTGAAGCTGTTAATTCTTCCTTATTACTGAGTAAAAAGAAAAGTGCTATATATTATCCAGTTTTATTAGGTATTACTAAAGCATCATTAAATACAGAAAGTTTTATCTCTGCTGCTAGTTTTCAAGAAACAACAAAAGTACTTACAGAAGCTGCTATTTATGGAAAACTTGATCAATTACGAGGATTAAAAGAAAATGTAATTATTGGAAGATTAATACCTGCAGGTACTGGTTTTAATAATTATAATCCTAATAAAATAAAGGAAGATGTTTATTCTAAAATTTATAACTTTGATAGCTCAAAAGTAAAAAATTGTGAACTTCGTCAGAAAGATAAACAAGGTAATTTTGAGGATATTATAATAGATGATAGAATAATCCGTAAAGATTAATTTTATTTTATATTTTTAATATTTGTTAAAATATTTTTTATGTTATTATTGATTTAAAAATAGTTGCGTAATTTTATTTTAAGTATATAGTTAGTTCGTTATCATCATAATACATTTTATTTATGTCTATAGTCTCTTTAGAAGAATTGTTAGAAGCGGGAGTGCATTTTGGACATCAATCTAGAAGATGGAATCCTAAAATGTTTCCCTATATTTATACAGAAAGAAATAGTATACATATTATCGATTTAGTTCAAACGGCTCAACTTCTTAATGACGCATGTAATTTTGTAAAAAATTCCTCTCAAGAAGGTAAAACTTTTTTATTTTTAGGTACAAAACGTCAAGCTGCTGGTATCATTGCAAGAGAAGCAATAAGATCTAATTCATTTTATGTTAATCAGAGGTGGTTAGGTGGAATGCTTACTAATTGGGTTACTATTAAATCAAGAGTTGAAAGACTAAATCAACTTGAACAAAAAGATAAAGAAGGTTTAATTGATAATCTTCCTAAAAAAGAAGCATCAGTGGTACGTAAAGAATTAGATAGGTTACGTAAACATTTAAATGGAATTAAAGATATGAAAAAATTACCTGATTTAGTTATTATTGTTGATCAAAAAAAAGAGACAACAGCAATACAGGAATGCATAAAATTAGGTGTACCTACTATATGTATGTTAGATACTAATTGTAATCCAGAGATAGTAGATGTTCCGATACCAGCTAATGATGATGCAATTAGATCAATAAAATTAGTTCTGTCTAAAATAGCTGATGCGATTTTAGAGGGTAAAATAGTTTAATTTTTTTTATTAAAGTATTTTAAATATTATTCATTTACTTTTACAATTAATATATACATATGCTTAAAAAAATTTCTGTTCAACAGATTAAAGAGTTACGTAATAAAACTGGAGCTGGTATGACTGATTGTAAAAAAGCTTTAGAGGCTTCAGATGGTCAAATTAATATAGCAATAGAGGCTTTAAGAAAAAAAGGTTTAGCTTCTGCTGATAAAAAATCTAGTAGACTTGCAGCTGAAGGATTAATAGAAAGTTATATACATGCTGGTTCTAGAATAGGTGTACTTGTTGAAATAAATTGCGAAACTGATTTTGTTTCTAGACAGCCTGAATTTCATCAATTGGCTAAAGATATCGCTATGCAAATTGCTGCATGTCAATCTGTTTTGTATGTCTCACAGAGCGATATACCTGATGATATACTTGTTTATGAAAAAAATTTAGAGTTAGAAAAAGAAGACTTGTTGAATAAGCCAAGTGATATAAGGCAGAAAATAGCTAATGGTAGAGTAGATAAAAGACTTAAAGAGTTATCTCTTGTAGATCAAAGTTTTATTAAAAAAACAGAAATTACTATTGAAGAATTGGTGAAACAGCATATTGCTTTGTGGGGTGAAAATATAAAAATTAGACGTTTTGAAAGATTTTTATTGGGTGAAGGTTTAGATTCTAAAACTAATAATTTTCATTATGAAGTATCAAACATGATTCAAAATAAATAGTAAAAATCCATGATTATATCAATATATATTAAATTATAATGGTATGATTATTATAAAATTTATCATATAGAAGTATTTATTTTAAATTTATTTAGTATATTTTTATTATCAATTAATTGGAAAAATAATATGTTTCAATACAATGTTGATCAGTTATCAGACTTTCTTTTTATATCTAGCGTAGAAGTTGGTAAGCATTTATATTGGAAAATAGGAAGTTATAATATTCATGGCCAAGTTTTTATTGTTTCTTGGATAGTTATATTTGTATTAATATCATTATCTTTTGCAGGCACAAGAAATTTACAAAAAATTCCAGAGAAATTTCAAAATTTTATGGAATTTATTTTGGAATTTTTGCAAGATATTGCAAAAAATCAAATTGGTGAGCATGAATATAGGTTTTGGTTGCCATATATTTCGACTATATTTTTGTTTATATTAGGTAGTAATTGGGCAGGTGCTTTAATACCATGGAAATTAATTCATTTATCTGAAGGTGAATTAGCCGCACCAACTAATGATATAAATACTACTGTAGCTTTATCTTTATTAACATCATTAGCTTATTTTTATGCTGGATTAAGCAAAAATGGTTTAAGTTACTTTCTTCGTTATATTGAACCAACTCCTATTTTACTACCCATTAATGTACTTGAAGATTTTACTAAACCTTTATCATTAAGCTTTCGTTTGTTTGGTAATATACTTGCAGATGAGTTAGTAGTTTCTGTATTTGCTTTGTTAGTACCTATTTTAGTTCCTTTACCAGTAATGATTTTAGGTTTATTTGCAAGCTCAATACAGGCATTAATTTTTTCAACATTATCTGCAGCTTATATTGGTGAAGCATTAGAAGGGCATGGAGATCATTAGTAAATATTTATTACATGTACTACCTGATTTAAAAATAATCTCTTATATATAATGTAAAATGAATGAAATATGTTAATTTTCTATGTTTTAATGTGAAATATTAAATAATTATGGATTCTATTGTTTCAGCAGCTTCTGTTATAGCTGCAGGTTTAGCTGTTGGTTTAGCTGCTATTGGACCTGGTATTGGTCAAGGAAGTGCTGCAGCAAATGCAGTAGAAGGTATTGCTAGACAGCCAGAAGTTGAAGGTAAGATTAGAGGTACATTATTATTAAGTTTAGCATTTATGGAATCTTTAACTATTTATGGACTAGTAGTGGCTTTATCATTATTATTTGCTAATCCTTATACTAGTTAGTTGTATTTAAACACTTAGTTTATTTCAAAAATTTATTAATAAACTAAGTGTTTTTATGATCTTACTATTCATAATTGAGTTTTTTAATTAAAAAAAAAGGTACTTAATGCATATAATTATTTCTTTACTTAGTGAAGCATCTGAAATAACCACTAAAGGTGGCTTATTTGATTTTAATGCTACTCTTCCTTTGATGGCTTTACAGTTCCTTGCATTAACTGTAATTTTAAATTTTTTGTATTATAAGCCTGTTGCTACAATTTTAGATGATCGAGAGGAATATATTCGTAATAGCTTAACTAGTGCTTCAGCATCTTTAGTAAAAGCAGATGAATTAACAAAAACATATGAATTTGAACTAGCAGAGTCACGTAAAAGTGCTCAAAAAATTATTAAAAGTGCACAGGAAGAAGCTCAATTAATTGTTTCAGAGAAACTTAAAGAAGCACAAAAAGATGCAGAAAAATTACTTTTAAATGCTTACAATGAACTAAATATTCAAAAAAAGCAAGCATTAAAAAGTTTAGAAATTCAAATAGATATTTTGAGTGATCAAATACAAAAAAAATTATTAAATAATTAATCTTGTTTGTTTATTATATTGCACACAAAATTATTAATAATTATGGATAATATCAAAATTAAATAATAAGCAAATGAAGGTTTTTGAAATTATTAGTCAAGAATTGTTATATACAGGTATTAGTTTTAACTCTAATTTTTTAGAAGCAAATGTATTTAATATTCTGCTTTTATTAAGTGGTCTGATATATGTTTTAAAAAATTTTTTAGGATCAATTTTAATTGATAGACAAGGGAAGGTAATATTTGCAATCAATGAATCAGAAGAACGCTTAAAGCAAGCTAATATTAGATTAAGTGAGGCAGAGAAACAATTGGCTCAAACACAACTTATTATTAATCAAATTATTAATGAAGCTGAAATTACAGCTAAAAAAGTTCGTGAATCTATCTTAGAACAAGGTAAATTTGATATAGAGAAATTAACTAAATCAAGTAAGGCTAGTGTAAAGTTTGCTGAAAACCAAGTAAAGCTACAAATACAGCAGCAAATTACATTATTAGCTATCCAAAAAGTTAGTGTTGAGTTAAAAAGTCAAATGAATTCTATTATGCAAGAAAAAATAATAGATCAGGGTATTATACAGTTAGAAGGTAAGATTAATTTATGAGTAATCAAAGTTTGAAAGAAAAAATAGCTGTTCCGTATGCTGAAGCTTTAATTGATCATGCTCAAAGTGTTGATTTATTAATTGAAGCGACCAAAGACTTATCATCAATCTCAACTGTTTTATCTGAGTCTAAAGATTTGCAAATGCTTTTAAATAATCCATTAGTTAGTGGGTTTATAAAAAAAGAAATATTAAAACAGCTTTTTGAAAATCAGATAAATACTTTTGTGATGAATTTTTTATTAGTTTTAGTTGATAGAAGACGAATTTCTTTTTTTAATAGTATATTAGAAAAGTATTTAGAGTTAGTATATCTATTAGAGTCCACTACAATTGCTGAATTATATTCTGTTGTTGATATTAATGAAGTTCAACAGGAAAGTTTAATTCAAAAGATAAAAGCGATCACTAATAGTCATCAGGTTAAGCTTATAATAAGTAAGGATGTTGATTTAATAGGAGGGTTTGTTCTTAAAATTGGATCAAAAATTATTGATGCTAGCTTATCTGGTAAATTAAAAAGAATGTCTTTATATCTTGATACAAATTAAACTTAATTATATATTTATAAATTATAAAATTATATGTTAAATATTAGACCAGACGAAATTAGTAATATAATTCGTCAACAAATTGATAAATATAACCAAGAATTACAAGTTGCTAATGTTGGTACAGTTTTACAGGTTAGTGATGGTATTGCACGTGTTTATGGATTAGATGAAGTAATGGCTGGAGAGTTATTGCAATTCGAAGATCAAGATCAAACTATTGGTATTGCGCTAAATTTAGAAAGTGATAACGTTGGTGTCGTATTAATGGGTGAGGGACGTAACATACTTGAAGGAAGTTCAGTGAAGTCAACTGGGCAAATAGCACAAATTCCTGTAGGTGATGATTTTTTAGGTAGAGTAGTTGATCCTTTGGCTAAACCTATTGATGCTAAAGGTATACCTAAGACTAGTCAAACACGATTAATCGAATCATATGCACCAGGAATTATTGGGCGTCAATCTGTTTGTGAACCATTACAAACTGGAATTACTGCAATAGATGCTATGATTCCTATTGGAAGAGGACAAAGAGAATTAATAATTGGTGATAGACAAACAGGCAAAACGGCTGTCGCCTTAGACACAATTATTAATCAAAAAGGTCAAGATGTTATTTGTATATATGTAGCTATTGGACAAAAAGCTTCTTCTGTTGCACAAGTTGTTTCTACTTTATCAGAGAAAGGAGCATTAGAGTACACAATTATAGTGGCAGCTAACGCTGATGATCCTGCAACATTGCAGTATATTGCTCCATATACAGGTGCTACTTTAGCAGAACATTTTATGTATAAAGGCAAAGCAACTTTAGTTATATATGATGATTTAACAAAACAAGCTCAAGCTTATCGTCAAATGTCTTTACTTCTTCGTCGTCCACCTGGTAGAGAAGCATATCCTGGTGATGTATTTTATTTACATTCTAGATTATTAGAACGAGCAGCTAAGTTAAGTAATGATTTAGGTGGTGGGAGTATGACTGCTTTACCTATTATTGAAACACAGGCAGGTGATGTTTCTGCTTATATTCCTACAAATGTTATTTCAATTACAGATGGCCAAATTTTTTTATCAGGTGATTTATTTAACTCAGGAATTCGACCAGCTATAAATGTTGGTATATCAGTTTCTCGAGTGGGTTCTGCTGCTCAAATAAAAGCAATGAAACAAGTTGCAGGTAAATTAAAATTAGAATTAGCTCAGTTTGCTGAGTTAGAGGCTTTTTCTCAATTTGCTTCTGATTTAGATAAAGCAACTCAAAATCAGTTAGCACGTGGTCAAAGATTAAGAGAAATATTAAAACAAGCTCAAAATTCTCCACTTGTTGTTGAAGATCAAGTTGCTATAATTTATGCTGGTGTTAATGGTCATTTAGATAATATTGATTTACCTAAAGTAAATGATTTTGTTTTAGCTTTGAGAGAAGATTTACAAAATTCTAAACCTGAGTTTGGGGCAAATATTCGTAGTAGTAAAAAATTAACTCCAGAATCTGAAGATTTATTAAAACAATCCATACAAGATGTTCAACAAGCTTTTTCAGTATAGTTAGTTGAGTGTTATTTTGCTTTTTATTCTTGATAATAATTTTCTATTAAACTTAGGATAGTATATATTCTTTCCTAGGTTTATTAAGACAAAATGAAAGTTAATAATAATAAAATTTATAGCTGCTATTTTTTTAATGACATATATTCATAACCGTATTTATCTATATTTGATGCTACTGTTTTATTTCCAGTAAATATAATTTTTCCTTTATCCATTATATGTACATAGTTAGGATTAATATAATTAATTAGTTTTTCATAGTGAGTAATTAACAATATAGCATTATTTTTATTAGCAAATTTTTTAATATTATTTGATATATTTTTTAAAGCATCTACATCTAATCCAGAATCAATTTCATCTAAAATAGATAATTCGCTTTGAAGTAAAGACATTTGTAAAATTTCATTTTTCTTTTTTTCTCCTCCAGAAAAACCTGCATTCAAGTGTCTATTTAAAAATAAAGGATCCATATCAATTTTTTTTAACTCTTGATTAATTAATTCAAAAAAGGATAAGGGATCTATTTCTTTTTTATTTAATTTTTTTTGCTTACAGTTATAGGCTAGACGTAAAAAATCAAGATTACTTACTCCCGGAACTTCTATTGGATATTGAAAGGCTAAAAAAATTCCTTTATGAGATCTATTTTCTGGTTCTTCATGAGTAATATCTTCATTTTTAAAAAAAATATTTCCTTTTGTTATTTGGTAAGCGGGATGACCAGTAATTACTTTCGCTAATGTACTTTTTCCTGATCCATTTTTACCCATTATAGCATGAATTTCGCCTTTATTTACTGACAGATTTAAACCATTAATAATCTCTTTATTATTAGTATTAACATGCAAATTTTGAATTTTTAATATTTCTTGTTTATTAATCATTGATTTTATCCAATAGTTCCTTCTAGCTTTAAATTTAATAGACGATCCGCTTCCATTGCAAATTCCATAGGCAATTCATTTAAAATATCTTTACAAAAACCATTAATCATTAAGCCAACTGCTTCTTCTAGATTAATGCCTCTTTGTAAAAAGTAAAAAATTTGTTCTTCTCCTATTTTAGAAGTTGAAGCTTCGTGTTCAACTTTACAGTATGGATTTTTTACTTGTATATAAGGAAAGGTATTAGCTTTTGAGCTATTGCTTAAAATTAATGAATCACATTGAGAATAGTTTTTAGAATGATATGCTTTAGCTCCCATTTTTACTAATCCACGGTAATTATTAATTGAATTTCCAGATGAAATACCTTTAGAGATAATTTTACTTTTTGTGTTATTTCCTATATGTATCATTTTGCTACCAGTATCTGCTTGTTGATAATAATTTGTTAATGCAATAGATAAAAATTCACCTATTGCATTATGTCCCACTAAAATACAGCTAGGATATTTCCAAGTAATAGCTGAACCTGTTTCAACTTGAGTCCATAATATTTTAGAGTTTTTTCCTATGCACATTCCTCTTTTTGTTACAAAGTTATATATTCCACCCTCTCCTTTTTCATTGCCCGAGTACCAATTCTGTACCGTTGAATATTTAATAGTTGCATTATCTAATGCTATTAATTCTACTATTGCTGCATGTAATTGATTATTATCAAATTGAGGTGCAGTACAACCTTCTAAGTAACTTACATAACTATTTTGATCTGCTATGATTAGTGTTCTTTCAAATTGGCCTGACTCTTTGTTATTAATTCTAAAATAAGTAGATAATTCTAAAGGACATTTTGTGTTTTTAGGAATGTAGCAAAAAGATCCATCGCTAAATGCTGCAGAATTAAGTGCTGAATAAAAATTATCGCCAATAGGAACAACTGAACCCAAATATTTACTTAATAGATTAGGATATAGTTTAATTGCTTCACTTATAGAACAAAATATAATTCCATAGTTAGCAAGTTCTTTTTTGAATGTTGTAGCAATAGATATACTATCAAAGACTGCATCTACTGCAACATTTGTTAATCTTTTCTGTTCATTAAGAGGTATACCTAATTTTTCAAATGTTGTAATTATTTCTGGATCTATTTCACTTAAATTTTTGACCTTTTTTTTATCTTTTGGAATAGAATAATATAAAATGTTGTTATAATTAATAGATTTATAGAATAAGTTACTCCATTGTGGTTCTTTCATTTTTATCCATTTTTCATATGCTTTTAATCTAAATTTTCTTAAATAAATAGGTTCTTCCTTACTTTTAGAAATAAGTTTAATAATTTTAGCACTTAATCCTTTTGGAAAGTAAGCTGACTCAATTTTTGTATAAAAACCATATGCATATGGTTTATTTATTAAGTTGTCTAAATAGTTTTTTGAATTATTATTCACATTGTTTTTTATATATTGATTTATATTATATAATTTTATTATATAATATAAAAAATGCTATATGCTAAAAATTAATCTAGATATATTTTGTTCTTAAACTTATTTTTAATCAATCGTATCCATAATGTTATATTGATATTATTTTGATTTTTTATTAGGTGATTAAAGAATTTATTTATATACCACTTCATATTTTTAATTAATTCTTGTGTTGAAATATTATTTTGTTTAATTTTAATTGATAAAAATATATTGCCTATAATTTCAATAATTTTTTCTAATATTTGATGACTGATCATTATATTCAATAGACTTATATTGTATAGGTTTAATTGTAGTCTATTGATTTTAATATAAATTAACAATAAAGTTTGGTTAATCGTTTCACTTCTTATAAAAATGGAAATATCGTGAAGTAATATTATATATGCGGCTTTGATAATAATAATCTTTTGTAAATATTTAGGTATTTTATAATAAACAGAGTAGAAACATAAAATATAAATGAATTTTTTATTACATATTAATGACTTAATATTTAAATAATAAATAAAAGGTATGTAAGAAATAGATATTTTATGACAATTATTTTCATTAATAAAATAATTCATCATTATTGTGCATAAAAAAAAACGAAATATTGATTGAAATATTTTAAATAATTTGTTTATATACAAATTTTGAAATAATCCTATGCAAGTTAATTTTGTAAAACAGACTAATATAATCAAAATATTGGTTGAGATATAAGGTAAAGTAATTAAAAATGTAAAAATTAGAAATGTTATGAAATAAACATATTTTTTATAGGATATTTTGATTCTTAACTTAATGCAATTTATAGAAAAAAAATAGATTAATAAATTCATATTGAGTTGATTAATAAATTATTTTAAGTAAATGATATATTATATTAGTATTTAAAATATTATTATAGTATTAAGAGTAAGTGGCGAAATTCGGTAAACGCATCATATTCAAAATATGACAACATTGTTTTGAGGGTTCGAATCCCTCCTTACTCATTTGTTAATAGTATTACAAAATATATTTTGAAATATTTTTCTGTATGATAAAATAAAACTTAATAGATTACGATATATTAAGGATTATATTAAATGACTTTACTTGTTATTGGTAGCACAGGTACTTTAGGTAGACAAATCGTAAGAAAAGCTTTAAATGAAGGATTTCAAGTAAAATGCTTAGTTAGAAATTTCCGCAAAAGTGCTTTTTTAAAAGAATGGGGAGCTGAATTAATATATGGCGATCTTTCATTAGTTGAAAGCATACCTTTAGCTTTATCTAGTGTCAGTGCAATCATTGATTGTTCAACAAGTAGGCCAAATGATTTACATAATATTGATTTAATTGAATTGAAGGCAAAGTATATTTTAATTGAATCTGCGATTAAAGCAAACGTTAAGCGTTATATTTTTTTTTCTATTTTAAATTCTTTTAATTATCAAGATATACCTTTGATAACATTAAAATTAATGACTGAATATCGTCTAAAGGTGTCAGGTCTTAGTTATACTATTTTTTACTTACATGGTTTTTTTCAAGGATTAATACCGCAATATGCTTTACCAATTTTAGATAAACAATCTGTTTGGATGACAAGTGAATCATCTTTAATTTTTTATATAAATACGCAAGATGTTGCTAAAATGACAATTCATAGTTTGTCTATTAAACAGTTCAGTAAAAATACTATTCCATTAGTTGGTAATAATCCATGGAAATCATTAGATATTATTAAATTGTGTGAACAAATATCAGGTCGTCGTGCTAAAATTAATAAAATTCCTGTTTATTTGCTTAATTTTGTAAAAAACTTTATTAAATTTTTTCAATGGACTTGGAATATTTCAGAAAGGTTAGCATTTATTGAGATGTTAGCACGCGGTTATAAGACAGATGTTCAAATGAAAGAAGTCTTATATATATTACAGATGGATAAAAAAGAAATGGAACAATTAGAGCTGTATTTACAAGAATATTTTGAAAGTATCATGAAAAAGCTTAAAGAATTAAATTATAAAACTTTAAATAATAACAATAATATTAATCAAATAGAATTTTAATAAAAAAATTAATATTTTATAATATTAAAAAGTATAAAATATTTTTTTTATTTATACTATATATTATCTGTAGACATTTTTTATTTCGTAGGAACATTATTATGCTAACTTTAAAAATCTTTGTTTATACTACAGTTGTTTTTTTCATTTCTTTATTTTTTTTTGGATTTCTATCAAACGATCCATCTCGTAATCCAAATAGAAAAGATTTAGAATAATTTTTTTATATAATAACTAATTATAGTAAGGCATGAATTAATAGGTTGCTATAATTCTGTTATTTATAAAATTTTTTATTCTTGTATTAATCTTATGTATGAAGATATTTTTAAGCCTATATACTGGTTTTTTCTTGAGTTTTTGATTATAGCAAGTGATATCATAAAGTTATTGCTTATTATATAGATATACTCTTTATAGCTTAGTTTTTTTGTATTATTGAACTGTTTAACAATAACTAAATTATTTTTAGTTTCTTGTCTATTAAATAAGTATGCACCATTATTTATATTTTTAATAAAATCACTCTGAATATTTAATAAATTTTTTTCACTAGTCTTAAAAATATTACTTTTTTTTAACGTTTTTAAAAAACTTATCTTTTCTTTACACTTTTTTTGTTTTTTATTTACTATAAAGTAAAAATTTTCTTGTAAAAACCAGTTACCTTCAATATGTTCTAAAAATGGATATAAATTTTTGTTCATTTACTGTAAAAAATATTCTTTTTAATTTTAATATGTTTAATAATTATAATGAAATATATTAAAATATCTTTAATTATAATTTAGCTTAAATATTAAAGAATGAAATATTGGAATTTAAAAAAAATTAATCAATCCGCTTTTGAAAAAACAGGAATTGTTCCACGTTCAATGAGTAAACTTTTTAATCGTTTTAAGCAGGAACTAAACCCTAATGCAGAAGTTGAAGCTTTAGAGGAATTTAAAGTGGCTAAATATCAAACCTCCACATCTGTAAAATATATAATAGTTTTACTTATTACTCCAATTTTAATGAATCAAATATCAAAAATATCTATATTAGATCCATTGGTAAATAATGTATGGAATAGAAATAGTTCTCATCTTTTTTTAAATCGTTCTCAAGAGGAAAGGGCTTTTGCTGATTTACAACGTTTTGAAGAGCAGTTACATTTTGAAATTTTAATAGGCAAACTTGATACGTTATCTATTGAAAATGTAAATAGAAAAATATCTGATAAAGCATTAGAAATAGCATTAGAGTATTCACAGGAGAGTGCTAATGCTATTAAAAATATTTTAGCTGATTTTATTTCAATAATTATTTTTATTTCAATTTTAATTATTAACAAAAGACAATTTTCAATATTAAAATCTTTTATTAATGAATTAATTTATGGTTTAAGTGATACTGCAAAAGCATTTCTTATTATTTTATTTACCGATATTTTTGTTGGATTTCATTCTCCTCATGGATGGGAAATTGTGATTGAAGCTATTTTAAGACATTTTGGTTTACCTGAAAGTAGGGATTTTATTTTTATCTTTATTTCAACTTTTCCTGTTGTATTAGATACAATATTTAAATATTGGATATTTAGATATTTAAATAAAATATCTCCCTCTGCTGTTGCTACTTATCATAATATGAATGAATAAATTTAAACAAAAAATATAAAATGTTTTTATGAAGTGACTAATTCAGATTTAATGAATTATTTTATAAATCGAGTACCTATTATATTGTATTGTATCTTTTTTTATTTCTTAAATAACAAAAAATATCAATTTACTTTTATGCAAATTTTTATTATAGTATATCTATTACATTATATGCATCTGTGGCCGAGAGGCCGAAGGCAGCGGACTCATGTGCGACCCGTTTTTAGGTGTTAAAGGTTCAAATTTGAATTATTTAGCTAACTAAAGATTAAATTCATTTAATTAACTGTATTTTTTGATGTTAGTAAGTTCTAACTATTCTAAATCATGAATATAATTTTATAATCAATTTAGTAATATTTTAGCCTTAAGTAGTTCTAAATTAAGCAGATTATCTAAATAGTTGATATAACTAGTTAAACCAACCTTTGTTAGAAGTATTAATACAAAAATATTTATATAATTTTATTATTTATAATTATTTAACCCTTATACTTAATTATTGTGAGTTAATATAAGTATGATTAATTTAAGTGGTTGTTAATATATAAAATGGAGTTTAAGTCAACATTATTTAAAAAATACGGAACGGAGTAAATAAATAGTAATTCTTTATTTTAAATTAAAGAAAATTATTAGGCATAATATACTATTTATTAAGACATAATAAAAAGCAAATGCTGACGTATTATGCTTATTACCAAATATATATTAAAGTAAAAATTTAAGCATAAAAAATTTATTTAATTATCAGAAACAATATACACTGCGAATGATCAAAAAAAAACAGTTTACTGTTTAATAGACAAAACTACTTTTTGGGATAAGCTTCCATGGAAAAAAATTAGTCTTCGTATATTAATGATAACAAAACAGATATATATAGCAATGAAAAAACATGATCTAATCTATGTATATAAGTTGCAAAAATATCTTATTAATTCTAACGAAGCTAAAGTTGTTTTAATAAATAGAATTTTTTATAATCTACAATTATATTATAATAACTGCATTAATATTAAATCATTAATTCAGGATATAAATAAAATAGATTTATTCTATTCATTATTTATTACAAGATCACATATTAATAGTTTATTTTTTGAGCAAATTAAACAAAGTTTAATTTACATATCAATAAAACCAACATTGACAGCTAAGATAGCAAAAAATTTAAATCAGTTGATTAGCATAACGCCATTAAATTATTTGCTAAATACGCATAAAAATATAAATAGTAATTATTTTTTAAGTAAAATTATTATAAAAAAAATAAGTTGCTATAGCTATATTAATAAGTCAATTAGCCAATGGTTAAATAAAAATATTTGTTTAAATTTATCAACAGTATATGATTTAAAATATATTAATAACAACACAATTAAGCAATCTGAGTCTAATACACAAGCATCAGAATGTTTATACATTTTACTTAGTAAAGTAATGGTAAATGATTTATTTTGGTATAAGTTCAATTGTATCAGAAGCAATAAAATTGTAATTAGATCAAATAGTTATAAAATAACAGATGAAACAGTAAATCTATTTAATATAATTGTTAAACAACTATTATATACAAAAACATATAAAAAATTTCATAAAATTAGTTTCTTTAATAATAATAAAAAATTATTAACTAATGTTAAATCATTATATATAAATTATTATTTTAGTTTTGTTATATTTATTTCATTAGATCTTATTACAAGCTGTAACCAAATCATCAATTATTTTATTTATACATTAGGAAAAAAACAAATAATTAGTTATGACCATTTGTATAAATTAAAAAAAATAAACCAATTATTAAATAAATTTGTTTATTTTTATAATATTAGGTATTTTTATGAAAATCATTTATTGATTAAAGAAATCTGACAATTACATAACAAAATATATTTGCAAAAAAATAAGTGGTAGCCGTATGAAATGAAAATTTCAAGTACGGTTTTGTAGGAGCGATTTTAAATAAAATCTACTCTAATAATCCGCCATCCCTTAGGGACACCGCTGGTTCGAATCCAGCCAGATGCAATACAATGATTTAAGAATCATTTATTGTACATATTAAACATAAAATTAAAGCGGGTAGCGGGAATCGAACCCGCATCATTAGCTTGGAAGGCTAAGGTTTTACCACTAAACTATACCCGCTCTCTAATATTTACATAAATTGATTATATCATATCAAAATTCATTTAACAAATACTCATCTAATTCCTTCTAATTGTATTTTAAGAAACGAAGCTATATCTTTTGCTTGTTGTTCAATTTCATTAATTGAAAGCGGTTCTCCAACTTTAGTAAGAGGAATTTCTCGTTTATCCTTAGTTTTAAGATAAATTTCTCTTTTAGGTGACAAACCTTCTTGAATATTGATTTTAATTGAATATATTTCAGTAATTTTATATTGTAATTTTAGTATACGATTTTTTCCTGGAAATCCAAATCTGAAAATAGTAATAAGACCTGTTTTATTATTGAATTCGTTATATCCGCTACCTACATTAAAAGCAATAGTATACCATAGAAAAAAACTAGTTAATACTCCAGTCATACCATAAAATGTCATAGCTGCTCCTTGAGGTAAAAAAAGTATATTCTTATTATTTATAAAAAATAAGTTGTTAAAATATAATTCTAAATAACTTTTTACTCCTATTAAAAAGAAGCTAAAACCACCTATTAAAATAATAGCAGCCCAAAAATAATTACTAAATCTACGCGATCCTAATATCTGATCTATTTTAACTTGATTCATATATTTATACCTCAATATTTTGAAATTATGTGTAAATACTAACAATCCTTAAATAAATAATTCATGAAAAATTATTTAAATTGTTAATATTCTTAACATTGATATTTTATAAAAAAATTAAATTAGTTTAATAGATTGTAAACTAAAATATAAACCTAACGCTAAAGCCATAAAGAGTATTAAAAAAAATGTATAGCTAATAAATATTGACATAAATTATTTCCTCCTGTTTATCTTTAATATACATTAAAATAATGCTCTGTAATTTTTATTGTAAAATTGTTAATATTTTAACTTAAAATAAAAATTATTTGTTAATATTTACTTGTATAACTATTAAACTTATTATCTTTCCAAAAGTAAACTTATGACAAATTTTATTCAACCTTATAATAGAGATCCATTTGTAGGTAATTTATCAACACCAATTAGTACATCAAGCTTTACAAGAAATCTATTAAGTAATCTTCCTGCTTATAGAAGAGGATTATCCCCTTTATTAAGAGGCTTAGAAATAGGAATGGCACATGGTTATTTTATAATTGGACCATTTGATAAATTAGGTCCATTAAGAAACACTGATATTGCATTATTATCTGGCTTTTTATCAGCTGTTGGTTTAATTGTTATTTTAACAGCATGTTTATCGATATATGGATCAGTATCTTTTACTAATATGACAGATGAATCAAAAGATATATTACAGACTGCTAGTGGATGGAGTCAATTTACTGCTGGTTTTTTTGTTGGCGCAGTAGGTGGCTCTGGTTTTGCTTATTTGCTTTTAGCTAATCTTCCACATATCCAAAACTTAGGATTATCTTAAAGTTAAATATAGTTAACAAAATTTATTACATAAAAATATAATACTATCATCTATATAATTTATTATTACATAAGCTAGTAAAGGGACTTGAACCCATAACCTGCTGATTACAAATCAGCTGCTCTACCAATTGAGCTACACTAGCAATTATTATTCTTCTAAAAAAATAATGCATAATTATTTTTTTTGATTGATCAATTATACATTATTTTGAGAATAAGAAGATAAATTTTTTATTACGATTTAATGTATAGAATCAAATGTTTTATGCATATTTTCTGTATAATAATTAATTGTTTCATCTAAACAGATTAAAGACCAGCCAATAGGTATATCAATATTATTTTCCATATTTTGTTCATCAATTGTTATATCACTAAGATTTAGATCATTATACTTTTCATGATAGATATTTTTTAAGTTTGATACCATTCTGATTATATCCTTATTGTTTAATCCAATACTATTATATTTAGCTAAATTTAATTCACATAAAATTAACTATACCATATAAATTATAATTTGTCACTATAAAAAATAGTACAAAAACAAATTTTATACTATATCACTATATTTTTACTTTATGTAAGGATTTGATTATTTTTGATGATACTTTTATTTTTATCCAACAATTTTTTTTACTTGACCATATTCTTTTTTTATGTAAATTAACATTTTGAATTTTTTTCGTTTTTATATTCGAGTGAGATACCTGATTACCATTATTCGCAGTTTTACCAGATATTTGACAAATTTTAGACATAATAATTTATTGTTTTTTAATTAATAAGATATTAGTTGATAAACTTATGAAAATTAAAGTTTATATATATTTATTTAATGTATTTAATAAAGTTGATCTAGGTACGGCTCCTATAACAGTATCAACTTTTGTACCATTTTTAAAAATCATTAACGTAGGTATACTTCTTATACCATATTCTGCTGCAACACTAGCATTTAAGTCAGTATTAATTTTTACAACTTTTATGATATTTTCATATTCTTTAGATATTTCATTTATTACAGGAGCTATCATTCGACAAGGACCACACCAAGGTGCACCAAAGTCTACTAAAACAATTTTACTAGACTTAATAACTTCTGAATTAAAATCGGAATCTAAAACTTGTACAATAGGCAAAATAAATTTCTCCATTAGTTATTTTATGCTATCCCAATCGTAGCATAAAATATGTTAATAAACTATTTATAAATAAAGTTTAATAAAACTATATAAGCACAGTATTAATAAAAATTATCACATTAATAAATAATATTACGATTATTTGATAACAATATAGTGATAAATTTATATTTAAAGATAGCTATTTTCAATACAATTACAAATAGTCATAAAAAGATATGTAATTGTATTTTTGAAGTAGTTAACTTTATATATAATGATACTGCCTTAAATTCAAGGAGGAGCAAATGTCTAACTCTGTACAAGAACGGACAAGAATTAAAAATGAGCGTTACGAGTCTGGTGTAATTCCTTATGCAAAAATGGGATATTGGGATCCTAATTATGTAATTAAAGATACTGATGTATTAGCTTTATTTAGAGTTACTCCACAACCAGGCGTAGATCCAGTAGAAGCTTCAGCTGCAGTTGCAGGTGAATCATCTACAGCTACATGGACTGTTGTATGGACAGATTTATTAACTGCATGCGATCTTTATCGCGCTAAAGCATACAAAGTTGATGCTGTGCCAAATACAACTGATCAATATTTTGCATATATTTCGTATGATATTGATTTATTTGAAGAGGGATCTATTGCAAACTTAACAGCTTCAATTATTGGTAATGTATTTGGATTTAAAGCCGTTAAAGCTTTAAGATTAGAAGATATGCGTTTACCTGTAGCGTATCTAAAAACGTTTCAAGGTCCAGCTACAGGTATTGTTGTAGAACGTGAACGTATGGATAAATTTGGACGTCCATTTTTAGGTGCAACTGTAAAACCTAAATTAGGTTTATCTGGAAAAAACTATGGAAGAGTAGTATATGAGGGTCTTAAAGGTGGACTAGACTTTCTTAAAGATGATGAAAACATTAACTCTCAACCATTTATGCGCTGGAAAGAAAGATTTTTATATTCAATGGAAGCCGTAAACCGCTCAATTGCTGCAACAGGAGAGGTAAAAGGTCATTACATGAATATAACAGCAGCAACAATGGAAGATATGTATGAAAGGGCTGAATTTGCTAAACAACTAGGTACAGTAATTATAATGATTGACTTAGTAATTGGATATACAGCAATTCAAACAATGGCTGTTTGGTCTCGTAAAAATGATATGATTCTACATTTACATAGAGCTGGTAATTCAACTTATTCTCGTCAAAAGATTCATGGAATGAATTTTCGAGTAATTTGTAAATGGATGCGTATGGCTGGTGTAGATCATATTCATGCTGGTACAGTAGTAGGGAAACTTGAAGGAGATCCTTTAATGATTAAAGGATTCTACGATACTTTACTTGAACCATATTTAGATGTTAATTTACCTCAAGGAATATTCTTTACACAAGATTGGGCGTCTTTACGTAAAGTTACTCCAGTTGCTTCAGGTGGTATACATTGTGGTCAAATGCATCAATTGCTAGATTACTTAGGTAATGATGTTGTTCTTCAATTTGGAGGTGGTACAATTGGGCATCCAGATGGAATACAAGCAGGTGCAACAGCAAATCGCGTAGCTTTAGAATCAATGGTAATTGCTCGTAATGAAGGTCGTGATTATGTAACACAAGGACCTCAAATATTACAAGATGCAGCAAAAACATGTGGTCCTCTACAAACAGCATTAGATTTATGGAAAGATATTACATTTAACTATACTTCTACAGATACGGCTGACTTTGTAGAAACTCCAACAGCTAATGTTTAAATTAAAAAAATAATTAATATTGAATACGTATTTAGATAGTTAATGGTTTACAATAAGCTAACATCTATCAACAAACATTAATCATTATAAGGAGTATAGAAAAGTGAGATTAACTCAAGGAACTTTTTCCTTTTTACCTGACCTAACTGATGAACAAATTAAAAGCCAATTAAATTACGCTATTTCTCAAAGCTGGGCTATTAACATTGAATATACTGATGATCCCCATCCTCGAAATAACTATTGGGAATTATGGGGTTTACCTTTATTTGATGTTAAAGATGCAGCAACTATTATGTATGAAATAAATAGCTGCCGCAAACAATGTTCTAACTGTTATGTAAAATTAAACGCATTTGATAACACAAGAGGTGTTGAAAGTTGCGTACTATCTTTTATTGTTAATAGACCATCTCTTGAACCTGGATTTGAATTAGTAAGAACAGAAGATATTGGTAGAAACCAAAAATACTGTTTCCGTAGTTATGCTACTAGTAAACCAGAAGGTTCTAGATATTAAGAACAATAAATTAAATAGCTCACTTAATTAAGTTAAAGAATGTAATAAATAATAAAATTTTTACGTTCTTTTCAATGTAAATAAATTAAAAATTCGAGTTTAATCATATTAGCATAAAAATATAAATTTAAAACTATGACTACACAACAAACAGAAAATACTCTATTAAATCTAAAAGAAGAATATGATAAAACAAAAATACAAGAAATTATAGATGAACTTGAACAAGAGCTGATAGGATTAAAACCAGTAAAAACTCGTATTAAAGAAATTGCTGCATTATTGCTAATAGATCGCTTAAGAAATAAATTAAATCTTGTTTCAGGTAGTCCAGGATTACACATGTCATTTACTGGTAGTCCTGGTACAGGAAAAACAACTGTAGCAATGAAAATGGCAGATATTTTACATAGACTAAATTATATAAGGAAAGGTCACTTGTTAACAGTTACAAGAGACGATTTAGTTGGTCAATATATTGGTCATACAGCTCCAAAAACAAAAGAAGTTTTAAAACAAGCAATGGGTGGCGTTCTTTTCATAGACGAAGCTTATTATTTATATAAACCAGATAATGAAAGAGATTATGGTGCTGAAGCAATTGAAATTTTACTTCAAGTAATGGAAAATCAAAGAGATGACTTAGTAGTAATTTTTGCAGGTTATAAAGAAAAAATGGATAAATTTTATGAATCTAATCCAGGATTATCATCAAGGGTAACAAATCATGTAGATTTCCCAGATTATAGTGCTCAAGAATTACTTGAAATAGCTAAATTAATGTTAGAAGAGCAACAATATCAATTTGCAAGCGATGCAGATGAAGTATTATTGGATTATGCAGAGAGAAGAATGAAGCAACCTCATTTTGCAAATGCTAGAAGTATTAGAAATGCAATTGATAGAGCTCGAATGAGACAAGCTAATCGAATTTTTTCTAGTGGAGACAAAATATTAACAAAATCAGACTTAATTACTATACAGTCAGAAGATATAATGAAAAGTAGATTATTTAATTAAATATAAACTAAACAAAAACAATTCTTGACAATTGATATAAAAATTAGATAAGTTAGTATTGCATCTTTATATTTTAGTAATAGATACAAAAGTAATTAGGCGGTATAGCTAAGTGGTAAGGCAGAGGATTGCAAATTCTTTATCCCCAGTTCGAATCTGGGTACCGCCTAGTAATAAATTAAAAAAATATGGGGATGTGGTGGAATGGTAGACACAACAGACTTAAAATCTGTTGATTTTTAATTAATCGTGAGGGTTCAAGTCCCTCCATCCCCATTGATTAAGTATAGAAAATTTATTAATTATTAAAATTTATAAAATACTTTATATTATCAAATAGAACACATAAAATGTGTATATGTATAAATTGCAGACACATCCATCTATGTAAAACATATGAATTTATAGAAAATCAACATAAAAATCATAAAATTAAGCAAATCTTAAATTACTTTATACCAATTAATACAATTATCATTGTTAACATTAATAAAAAAGATATAAACGTTTATTTAGACTGGGATGTAAAAGAATGTTCATCATTTGTAGAACAACCAGGTAACTGGTTAAATGTTTCATAAAAAAAAGTTCATCTAAAAATATATGAGCATTTTTTATATTAACTATATAAGTTATTGCTATTATATTCCAACGATGTTTTTAGTAACTCAGTATTTACATTAGATGCTCTAATTAGCGTTATTTTGCCAGTTCTTGCTATTTGAAGAATAGTATGTTGATGTAAAATTTGTTGAATAGCAAAAATTTTGCCTGGATCTCCAGTTATCTCTAATGTTAAAGAAATATTGGATATATCTACAACTTTTGCTCGAAATATATTAGCGATTTCTAAAACAGTTGATCTATGCTCAGGTATAGCAGCAACCTTTATTAGCATCAACTCACGCTCAATACAAGCAATATTAGTAACATCTTGAACCTCTAAAATATTAATGAGTTTATATAATTGCTTAATTAATTGTTCAATTGTTCGATTATCACCTCTAATACTCATAGTTATTCTTGATATACCTTCTTTTTCTGTTTGACCAACAGCTAAACTATCAATATTAAATCCTCTTCTTGCAAATAAACCAGCTATTCTAGATAAAACACCAGATTCATCTTCAACAAGAACAGAAAGCGTATGTTTCATCATATCTCCTTTAATAAACTAAAAAATATAGATAAATATACATTTAATGTTATAATAATTTACATGTATTTACCAATAAGTTAGAATAAATTGAGAAGTATAAAAATTTTAATAAGGTTAAATTTAACAATCATTGAAAAAAAAATACGATAATGAATCTTTAGTAAATGAGTCCATTAATTATCCTCAAGTACGTCTTATAGATTACTTAGGTAAACAATTAGGAATATGTTCATCTAAAGAAGCAATGTCTATTGCTTCAAATCAAGGATTAGATTTGGTTATGATAAGCGACAAATCTAATCCTCCCGTATGTAAAATAATTGATTATGGAAAATACAAATTTAGTCAAGAAAAAAAAGCAAAAGAAGCTAAAAAGAAACAACACAACTCAGCTATTAAAGAAGTTAAAATGAGGTATAAAATTGAAAATCATGATTATCAAGTCAGATTAAATCAAGCATTAAGGTTTCTACAGTCAGGGGATAAAGTCAAAACAACAATTACATTTAGAGGAAGAGAAGTTCAGCATACTAATTTAGCAATTGAATTATTAAATAAAATGGCACAAGATTTGAACGCAATATCTATTGTACAACAAATACCAATTAAAGATGGAAAAAATATTACAATGATTTTAGCACCTACTAAAAAATAAAGTATACAAATATGTTCTCTTTATAACAGAATATAATAAAATGACTACAGATTAATAGTAAACATAAATAATAGGAATATTTAAATATGTCTCGTTATAGAGGACCAAGGCTAAGAATAATAAGAAGATTAGGTGACTTACCAGGATTAACTAGAAAAAACAGTAAAAAAACAGCTCCAGCTGGTGAACATGGACAACAATTGAGCAAACCTTCAGAGTATGCTTTACGATTAGAAGAAAAACAAAAATTAAGATATAATTATGGTATAAGTGAAAAACAATTACTAAAAAATATCAAAAGAGCTAAAAAAGTTCAAGGATCAACAGGAGTTATTTTATTACAAATTTTAGAAATGCGACTAGATAATACATTATTTAGACTTGGATTTGCACCAACTATACCAGCAGCTAGACAGCTTGTTAATCATAAACATATTCTAGTTAATGATAAAATTATATCTATATGTAGCTATGAATGTAAACCCGGTGATATTATTACAATACAAAACAAAAACTCATCGAATAAAATGATTAAAAAATATATGGAGTATCCGAGTTTAGTTAGCTTACCAAATCACTTAACGCTTGAAAAAAATACCTTATTAGCAAAAGTTAATGGGATTGTGGAAAGAGATTATGTAGGATTACAGCTCAATGAACTACTTGTTGTTGAGTACTATTCTAGAAAATAATACTCGAGTTAATAAATTAAAATTATGTAAATGTAAATACAAAATTATTACCAATTAGTTGGCTGTCTACTTGTAAGAGACCAAAAAACTCTAACAACAAATGTTTTTAAAGATACACTTTTATTTAATAACCAAAATTTTAATCCAGATGTATGCTCTAAACTTCTATATGAATATTTTTGTATAAAATTATATGTTTGTAATGAAGGCAAAAAAATTATATTACTATAATTTTTTTGATAATTTGTCTCTTGAATAAAAGATTCAAAATTTGAAACAGATACATCTGGCGTACAAGGTAAATCATAATCAAAATTATCTTGCTTAAATTTTTTCCATGCACCCATTAAAGTTTTGTAATTAAGAAAAGCAGCTTCATACTGCCATTTATTTTGATCTTTATTAAAAGGATATAAATATTCTAATTTTTTAACATAATTAGAGAACTTGTTCTTTACATAAAGAGGTTTAATGAAATAAATCGGCTGTCCTTGAAAAGAATTATTACTATATTTTTGATTTAAATTAAAAGAAACATTAGTATATTTTTTATATTTAGATATAAAATGACTAATTTCTGTTAAATCAGGTATTAACCTAAATTCAATATTTCTATTTCTTAACATCATCAATTTATAATACAATTGCGTATTCGCAGTAACAACATTAATATTAGTTGATAGAGTTGAGTTATAACAATTAGCTTGAATGTAATTTTTATATTCTGTAGCATCCTGTGGATTAACAAACAATAAACCAACATACAAACTTTTGCCTTGTTCATTTGATTTAATGAAATAACTAAATGTATTGAGAAAAAATCTATTTTTTGATAATTGATCGGCAGATTCTGAAACAACAATTTCTTGATTATCGTTAATAACAATAAATAAGGGAAGTGAAATATTAAATAACTTTAAATTATTATTTCTAAAAATATTATGTATATCTTGTTTAAAATTAGAAAATATAAAACTTTTAAAGTTAAAAAATTTTAACCATTTATATCTTAAATAAACATTATCTTTTTTTATAGTAATAAGGGTAGTAAGATTATCGATATTATTAGTAACAACATTCACTTTACCACTAAGAAGTTCTTTACTAAATTTATACAAAAAATTTTTATACTCATTATGTTTATAAACAGATAAACCTGATGTTTTTAATTTAAGTATATAATTATTAGATATAATATTTGCTGGTGAAAGAAAAATTGTTTCTTGCAAATACTTATTAATAAGCTTTTGCCAAAAATTACGCAAAAGTAAATTTTTATTTTCAATTTCTTTAGCAAATAAATTATAAGAGATTTCTTTATTATCAAAATTAGTTTTTGATATAAGTATATTATAAAAAAAAGGTTTTGAATGTTTGTTGGTATATTCATTAATAGTATCACGATATTCTTTTTTCAATTGCTTCTGACAAAACTTTTGAGTTTTAATATGATTTTGTCCAAGTTTATATAATAGAATGAAATTAAATAAAATCATCAAATTTAACCATAAATAATAATTAAGTATACATAAAAATACATAATAATAAAAAATATTACAACAGACATTCACTATTGAAATGACGAAAAACAAAATTTCGGCAATCAAGTGGGAAATAGTACATCTTGGAACTGGTGGGATTTGAACCCACGTCCATATAAATATAATAATTAATTTATAAATATTTAACTAAAAACATCTTAACTAAAACTTTAAATCAAAATTTTTTATACTTTACTAATTAAGAAATCAATAATAATACAAGCTGCAATTGTACTTCGCAATTAGAGCATTCTTTCAATAAATTCATAAATTGAGGCAAGAAAATAAAATTTAAGATTCTAAAAATTTATGCTATTGATAAATTTTTAGAAAGAGAGATAATATTGTGTTTTGCAATTAAACTACTATTATTATTCATCTCTTCAATGTTTATTATTATAAAAAATCAATTAAACATAGAAAAAATTAATAAATTTGATGAGTTAAATAAAAAATAACTAAAATATTAATATGTAGAAATCCTTTCAGTCCCTAGTTTTATTAATTATTATAATTTTTTAGTTAAAAAACTACAAGTTCACTATGAATATAGGCAAGGAAGGATTTGAACCTTCGACTACCAAAATCGGAATTTGGCACTCTATCCACTGAGTTACATGCCTGTATATAAAACTAACATTAATTAATAAATTATACATAGATTATAATTTATAAAAAAATCCATATCAACTCTGAATGTATAATTGTTCTAAATTAATACAAATATTAGCTCTCAAAATTTCTTTACCTAAATATAGTTTATGATATGTACAAAGTTCTTGAATATTAATAAACATTGATAATAAAATAAACATTCGATTAATATCAATAAAATGAGTTACAAAACAAACGGGGTAAGTATAAATATTCTCAGTACTATTCGTTTGATTAAAACAATAAATTTCAACTTTTTTTTGATTAAGAATACGAATTATAAGATAACTGTTATCTGTCAAAACATCAATAAATTAAATTTTAATACAAAAATTTAATTATATTATATATAAAAAATACAAAAATAGATAAAAAATTAAATATCATGGAGGCAAAATTATGCAAGATGCTATAACTAATATTTTAAATAAATATGATATAACAGGAAAATATCTAGATAAAATAGGTATACAAGAAATAGAAACGTACCTAAACTCAGCAATAGATAGATTAAAAGTTACAGAAATCATTACAAGCAATTCATCTAAAATCGTCAAAGAAACAGCGAATAGACTATATTCAGAACAACCAGAATTATTAAGACCAGGAGGTAATTCTTATACAACAAGAAGATATGCAACATGTTTAAGAGATATTGACTACTATTTACGCTATGCAAGCTATTCATTAATTGCGGGAAATACTGATTTATTAAACGAAAGACTACTGGATGGATTAAAAGAAACATATCTATCATTAAGTGTTCCAATCGGACCAATAATTAGAAGCATTGAAATACTAAAAGAGATAGTAAATAAGGAAGTAAAAAATCAAAATGTTAGCATAAAAAATCAACAAATTTGTATTCAACCATTTGAATACATAAGTCTAAGCTTAAGTGAACAAAATATATAAAAATTAAATATTAAAATTATACAAAAGATAATGAATAAATATTTTAATCTTATTGAATTTTTAAAAAAACAATTATACTACGACTTTATGTTATTTAATCTAAGTATACTCAGCTTAATGTTAGGTTTTTTTTTGCAAATATTTTATCAACAATACCAGCGCAAACAGGAGATTGGAACATCATAAGTGGCTCAATTATTGTTACAATAAATGAACTAATAAATAAATTTGTATATAAAACAAAAAACATAGATAAAATTTTAATGCTAAGACTAATAAACAATATAAAAGTAGGAATTATATACGGATTATTTGTAGATGCATTTAAGCTAGGTAGTTAATCTATTAGCTATTTTTACTAAAATAAATTAAGTATCAGAGAGTTACATAATTACTATTTTAACACTATGTATACATACTATAGACAATTAAACATCTCTGATACACAGTTTTAAATAAAAAATATTATAATTCTTTATATAAATGAAATATCATCTAACATACTGAAAAATAATGCTGGATCACCAGCTTTTGGTATTTGTTCTTGAGGTCTAAATCTACGAATAGTACCTGACCAAGATATTTGAGGCATAAATTGCTTAGGAAGAAAGCTATAATTTAAACGAGGAGTTTTTAAATTAAAAGGTATTTCTCCTTTATTTCTTTGAAAAATAATCCGTCTTCTCTGATAAGGAACAGTATTGTCTCCAAAATTTTCTAAATATTCTTCGCTATTTAAGAGTAAATCAATGAAAAATTCTAATCCTTTAGAACCTATTACAATAGAAAATGCAAGCTTTTCTCTCTCATTATAAATATCCCTTCCTAGAATACGTTGAATACAAAGCTCAACAAAACGGTAATTATTGTTAACATCATAATTTAAATAACGAAATTGAGATGACAATAATAAACCTTTAATAAAATCTTTAATTGTAATTTGACTAAATCGTAATTGAGATTCTAGGAAAGGTTGTCTAGTAATAGATAATGCTTGATGTTCACTAAATATCTGCCTATAACATGCCCAAATAATTTCATCTACCTCAATAGAAGAAGGCAAATTTTCTGTAGTATAAAGTTTAGGCTGTTCTTCTCCTGGTAAAAACTCAAAACTATTAACTCTATGATTATGAGTAGACAAAGAATATTTTAAAATAGGAATAGACATAAACCAGTCTCCATGTTAATTCTAAACTAATAAAAACAATAAATTTTTTTATTATATTAGTATACAAGATAAGTAAGAAGCTAAATAAATATATATTTTAGCTAATCAATATAATAAACAAATTATTTTATACTAATGCAATAAAACAAAGTTTATAACAATATTATACTGAAATTTAAACTAATAACATAAATTTAACTAAAAAATTTTGTTTAAAATATTATAAACAACAAAATTTTAGTCGACAACAGAATTAACATGAGCAATATAAATAGATTAACTTTAGAACAAGAATTTAAAATAGCACTTTATATTAATAAGATCAATATATTAGATAATAAAAATACAAAAAAATATTTAATAAATGTACTAAAAAAAATGATGATTAAAGATAATGTAATAAAATATTTTATTAAAAATACTATTACCTAAAAAATTGAATTAAATATTAATTAATATTAATTTGTTATATATTTAATACAGACATCTTTTATATTATAAATCGATACAAATACATCAGCTAGTTAAAAGCAACAGCTGAAACCTGGCATTTTTTTAAATACCAATAGAAAATAACAATATTAAGGAGAGCTCAATGCTTGATGCATTTTCTAGAGTTGTAGTAAATTCAGATTCAAAAGCAGCATATGTAAGCGGAAGTGATTTACAAGCACTAAAAACATTTATTAATGACGGAAACAAACGTTTAGACGCAGTAAATTATATTGTTTCTAATTCTAGTTGCATAGTTTCTGATGCGGTTTCTGGGATGATTTGTGAAAATCCAGGTCTAATTACTCCAGGTGGAAATTGTTATACTAATCGTCGTATGGCAGCATGCTTAAGAGATGGAGAAATTATTTTACGTTATGTATCATATGCTCTTCTTGCAGGAGATGCATCTGTATTAGAAGATCGTTGTTTAAATGGCTTAAAAGAAACTTATATTGCTCTTGGTGTACCAACAAATTCTTCTGTTAGATCTGTTTGTATAATGAAAGCAGCAGCTGTTTGCTTTGTTAATAATACTGCTCCTAAAAGAAAAATAGAAGTTGCTGAAGGTGACTGTACTGCATTAGCATCAGAAGTAGCTAGCTACTGCGATAGAGTTGTTGCAGCAATTAGCTAATATTAACAATAATTTAATTACAAACAACATTAAATCATCAAGAAATAAGATTTAGGAGATAAACATGAAATCAGTTATCACTACTACAATTAGTTCTGCAGATGCTGCAGGACGTTACCCATCTACTTCTGACTTACAATCAGTACAAGGGAACATTCAACGTGCTGCAGCAAGATTAGAAGCTGCAGAAAAATTAGGTTCAAATCATGAGGCAGTTGTAAAAGAAGCAGGAGATGCTTGTTTCAGCAAATATAGCTACTTAAAAAACCCTGGAGAAGCTGGTGAAAACCAAGAAAAAATTAACAAATGTTATAGAGATATCGATCACTATATGCGTTTAATTAACTACACTCTTGTTGTAGGCGGAACAGGTCCACTTGATGAATGGGGAATTGCTGGAGCTCGTGAAGTTTACAGAACTTTAAACCTTCCTAGCGCAGCATATGTTGCATCATTTGTATGTACTAGAGATAGATTATGTATTCCTAGAGATATGAGTGCACAAGCTGGTGTTGAATTTTGTACAGCATTAGATTACTTAATTAACTCTCTAATCTAAATTAAAATACTTAATACTGTAATAATAAAAAAATCGAAGTTCTTAATTAAGAACTTCGATTTTTTTTATAAATTATAGAGATATGAATCAACTTTTATAAATTATAATATATCTTATAAGCACAAAATTTAAAATGATAATGAAAAATAATGGATACAAACTTAATAGAAAACACTTTAATAAATATATCATTTGCACTATTGCTTATAGGATTAATTATTTATTGGTTAAACTTAATCATTACCCATAATACAAAAATTAATTATTTATGTATAAGCTTAACTATTTTAATTAATATCATGTTAGCATTATCTTTGCTTACAAGATGGATATATAATAAATATTTCCCATTAAGTAATTTATATGAATCAATGATCTTTTTAGCATGGTCAATAACATTTATTCAGATATTAATAGAAAGTAAAACAAAAAATAAACTTATTGGCGCAATTACGATTCCAATAGTACTATTTATAGTTGCATTTACAAGCTTATCATTACCCCATGAACTAAAACTTGCTAACCCCCTAGTACCAGCTTTAAGGTCAAATTGGTTAATGATGCATGTAACAGTGATGATGATAAGTTATGCTACTTTAATTATTGGATGTTTACTTTCTATACTATTTTTAGTAATTTCTAATAATCAAGCCATTAATATACAAGGCAATTCAAGTAACAGTTTCAAAAAAGTTCTTTTTAAGTACAAACTAAATGATACGAACCAAATACTTAAAAAAGTTAACAATCAAAATTCAATTAATAGAATAAGCCTTATGCAATCATTAGATAACCTTAGCTATAGAATAATAGGACTCGGCTTTCCTTTACTAACAATAGGAATTATTTCTGGAGCTGTATGGGCTAATGATGCATGGGGAACATATTGGAGTTGGGACCCAAAAGAAACATGGGCACTAATAACATGGATAGTATTTGCAATATATTTACATTCTAGACTAAATAAACAAATTAATGGTAAGAAGCCAGCAATTATAGCATCATTAGGATTTGTAATAATATGGATATGTTATTTAGGCGTAAATTTTCTTGGTAAAGGTTTACATAGCTATGGGTGGTTATTATCATAAAAGCTTAATATATCTTATATAAAGTAAATAATTTATCAAATTTAATTATACTTATTATCGTGTCATGTAACAAATAAAAATATATCTCATTAACTCATGGAACCCAATAGCTATAGTATATTCACAATGATATCAATGAATAATGCATGGTCAGCAAAAATTGCAATTATTATGATATTATCTAATCTAATTAGTATCGGAATTGGTAGATATGCAATAAAAACAAGAAGTTTAGGACCATCTATGCCAATATTAGGTTTAGAAGGACTTGGATTACCAGAATTACTTGCAACTACAAGTTTAGGACATATTATTGGAGCTGGTACAATTTTAGGACTAAGAAGTATTAATTTCCTATCTTAAATTAAAAATTAAGATAGGAAATTAAACACTAACTTAATATTGAAGGAGATTCATAAAATTGACCAATTTTACGAAATTTATGATATCTCATTTTTTTTCTTTTTTCACTAGATAAAGATAACAATAAATTTAATTTCAAGATAATTTTATCTTTTAAGGCATTAAAGGCTTGATCAGGATGAGATTGAGAGCCACCTACCGGCTCTTTTACAATATCATCAATAATACCCAGTAATTTTAAATCACAAGAAGTTATTTTTAATGATTCTGCAGCAATTGGAGATTTAGTACTATCTTTCCACAAAATCGCAGCACATGCTTCAGGAGTAGCAACAGTATATACTGCATACTCAAGCATTAACACAATATCTCCCACACCTATACCTAATGCTCCTCCTGATCCTCCTTCTCCAATAACTGTACATATAATTGGAACATTAAAAGAAAACATCTCTTTAAGATTCACTGCAATAGCTTCGCCTTGTCCTAATTTTTCAGCTTCAATACCAGCCCAAGCGCCAGGCGTATCAATAAAAGTTAAAATAGGAAAATTAAAACGATTAGCATGTTTCATTAATCTAAGAGCTTTGCGATATCCACCTGGAGAAGCCATGCCAAAGTTTCTGATGACATTATCATTTGTGTCTTTACCTCTTTGGTGACCTACAAAAATAACTGTTTTTGAATTTAACCGACCTACACCTGTAACTATAGCAGCATCATTTGTACCACCTCTATCACCATGCAATTCAACCCATTCATCCATCATAGAAGTAATATAATCAAGTGTTGTAGGCCTATCAGATTGACGCACTAAGTGCAATCTTTGTAATGGAGTTAAAGAACTAAATAAATTATTTTTAATATCATTCACATCACGCTGAAGTTTTTTAATTTCTTGCTCTATTGAGCAAGAAAAATGAAATCGAGTAGATGAATACAAAATTTTTTCTAATTGTTGTAACCTAGACTCAAATTCTAATACTGGCTTTAAAAAATTAAGAGTTAATACTTTTCTAGAAACCATAAATACAATAAATAATTTTAAATGAGTTAATAATAAATTTTTGAGTAAACTTAAAGGTATCATAGAAAAAAAGATTTTAATAACATTAGATTAATTAATTCAAAAAATAAATAGAATAAAGCTGATGAATTATTAATTAAAAATAATACTTCATCAGAAATATTAATACTATTTTTTAATAATAGGTAACATAAGTTAAAAAAACGTGGATCATCAAATCTTTGAGAAATTCTGGTTGTTGCTCTTATCAAATCATGATAATTAATACCTTTATATCCCCTAATATAAGAATTAGGACAGATAATAAAGAAAGAACTACAATCTTTATCTAAATTAAAAGTAGAAATCAAATGTTTAGATTCAATATTTTCTAACGGTGTTATAGTAACTACTATATCATTAAATAAACCAACTTGAGTAGCTTCAAATATAGAGTTTTTATGAATAATACTATTACGCTTATTAATATTTAACAAAACAATAACTTTATTTAAGTGAATACCGATACGACTAACAGAACCAACTTTCACACCTCTTAAATGAACACTTGTACCTTCTTTTAATCCATATGCATCATTAAACTCAACAAATAAAGAATACCCATGATCCTGTTTTACACCAATAAAAGAAATAACAAAAATTATAATAAAAAGAATAAAAATTAATATACTTAAAAACTTTTTAAAATGATTAATTAAATAGTAACGATTAACATCAGAAACATGATTCATGTATTATATATAGAATATAAATTTATTATATTGCTACTCTTTAATACTTATTATTATTCATAGCAATATCAAATTCAGCTTTATTAAAATCAGTATAATTATTTAAAGAATTAATACAAATAGAAGATTTGACTTCATCAACAGAATTAGCCATATTAATTTTGTGATTATATTTTATTGCTAAAATTGCTAGAAGCTTTATATTTAATTGCCATAGAGGCAAACAAACTATTGATTCCATAAGAAAAAATAGCTAAAATCTCAACATACTTAAACAAAAAATATGTTGAAAGTAAAGATGATGATAAGAAATTTATTAATTTTGCAACATTTTTTGATACATCATTTATCAATACACGTTCAGTTTACAAAATATTAACACCTAAATTTTTTAAATCTTTGCCAACTATATTTGTTCATTTAAATTAAGATAATAATGCATCGTAACACAAATATCAGTAGCACCAATTAAATACTTTATTTCTTTTACAAGTTTTATTAATTGAATAGAATTAATATAGATATCTCTACTATAAAGAGTATTATAATTACCAACTTCAACTAAATCTGCTCCTTATAACACAAAATTATAAATATTAATAGAATTAATATATAATAGTAAAGATAAAAAAAATTTTAAAAACTTTACTATATTAGTATGAGCATGAATATCTAAAGAAATTAATTTAGCTAAACTAGCTGCTTAAGCTACTTGAGAGATTTGATAAATATTAATGTTTTGCATACCAGTGATAAATTTAATAACTTTGTTAGATTTGAAAAAATTATATAATTTAATATTAGATAAATTAATAAAAATAATAATTAGTTCAAAGTATTTTATAATACAAAGTAATTAATTAAGTACAAATTAATACATCTATACTTAAATAATTATTAAACTTAATAATTGGTATTTATTAACTTAATATGTAAGTCCCATACTTCGTGTAGTTTCAGCACCTAAGTAAACGCGAACACTTAAAAAATCTGTCGGACATGCTGTTTCGCATCTTTTACAACCAATACAATCTTCAGTTCTAGGAGCTGAAGCTATTTGACCGGCTTTACAACCATCCCATGGAACCATTTCTAATACATCACAAGGACAAGCACGAACACATTGAGTACATCCAATACAAGTATCATAAACTTTTACACTATGTGCCATATGGGTTTAACTATTCCTTAATATAAATAATAAAATCTCTTCTCACAATAACATAACTCATAAAGTAATATAAAAGGTAATATTCTATATAAAATATTATCATATATTAAGAAAAATTTATTTAAGTATACTTGAATATGAGGAATATTCGATATTAGTTAAAGCCGTATTCTGTTCAGAAGGTGGAACAATTTGCCAAAAACGATGTAAGTAATCTTCCCAATTATCAAGAACTTCTTTTGCTTTTAAACTTTTAGTCTTAATTTCATATAATTCAATTAAATCCAGTAAACTTTCTTCAGCCTCTCTAGTTGTAACTTTCTGAACTTTAACAATTTCTAGATTAACTTTAGACATAAAATCATTATCTTCATCTAGAAAATAAGCTAAACCTCCTGTCATACCAGCACCAATATTACGACCTGCTAATCCTAAAACAACAATTAGACCACCAGTCATATATTCACAAGCGTGATCACCAACGCCTTCGATAACAGCTTCAGCCGCAGAATTACGAACTGCAAATCTCTCTCCAGCTTGACCGTTAACAAATAAATAACCACCTGTTGCACCATATAAGCAAGTGTTACCAATAATAACAAAACTTGCAGCTTGATTCTTATATTTAGGAACTGGAGAAATTATAATTTCCCCACCATTCATACCTTTACCTACATAATCATTTGCTTCACCTACTAAACTTAAATACATCCCATCACAAATAAAAGAACCAAAGCTTTGACCTGCTATACCAGAGAAATTAATTTGCAAATTACCCTTGAAATTTTGCTGACCATATTTTTTAGCTATTAAACCGGCAATTCTACCTCCAACTGATCTATCGGTATTTGATATTGAAACACTTTGAATAACAGTTAACTGAGAATTAATTGCATGTAAGAGATTATTGTTATTTAAAATATAATCATCTAACACTTGACCGTTATCATTTATTTTATGATGAAAATTCAACTTTTTATTTGAATCATCACAATTCAATAAAACATCTAAATTTAAATTCTGTGTTTTCGTCAATTTTTTTGAGTTTAGAGATAATAAACTAGTTTTACCAATAATTTCTTCCAAACTTTTGTAACCTAAATCAGCTAAAATTTCCCTAACCTCTTCTGCTATATAAGTAAAAAAATTAACTAAATCTGCAGGTATACCAGGATAACGATTTCGTAAATCTTGCCTTTGAGTAGCAACACCAACAGGACAATTGTTTGTATGACATATTCTGGCCATTACACAACCAGTAGCAATCATTGCAACAGTACCAAAACCAAATTCTTCTGCACCCATAATAGCTGCTAATATAATATCGCTACCTGTTCTTAGACCACCATCTACTCTCAAAATGACTTCATTTCTTAAATTATTCTCTACTAATGTTTGATGTACTTCAGTAAGACCTAGCTCCCAAGGAATACCTGCATGCTTAATAGAACTTAAAGGAGATGCGCCAGTACCACCATCATGACCAGAAATTTGTATAATATCAGCATTACCTTTAGCAACACCTGCTGCAATAGTCCCAATGCCAACTGAAGCAACTAACTTAACAGATACCCTAGCATTAGGATTAATTTGATGTAAATCAAATATAAGCTGAGCTAAATCTTCAATAGAGTAAATATCATGATGAGGCGGAGGGGATATTAATGTCACACCAGGTTTACAATTCCTTAAAGTAGCTATATAAGGACTTACCTTTTTACCTGGCAACTGACCACCTTCACCTGGTTTTGCACCTTGTGCAATCTTAATTTCTAATTGTTTAGCATTTACTAAATATTCAGGAGTTACACCAAATCGACCAGATGCTATTTGTTTAATAGCTGAACTTGCAATGTCTTGATTTTTTAATCCTTTGAGATGAGAAAAATTCGTTGAAACTCCCGAAGCATTAATATCATTAATTTCATTAAATCTAATAGGATCTTCACCACCTTCACCAGAATTAGACTTTCCACCAATTCTATTCATTGCTATAGCTAAGGTTTCATGAGTTTCTCGAGATAAAGCACCTAAAGACATACCACCAGTACAAAAACGACTTAATATAAGATCAATTGACTCAACATCACTAATCTTAACACTCTTTTGATCACTAATAATAGAAAGCATATCTCTTAAATTAGAAGGTTGTCTATCCTGTAAAAGAGATTTATACTTATGATATAAAGTAATATCAGAATTACGTACTGCCCTATGTAAAGTTTTTGACATTTCTGGATTATTTACATGATATTCTGCACCAGGCCTATACTGTATGTACCCTAAATTAGGTAATTTTTTTGGTAATTTAGGAATAAAAGCAAGAAGATACACAGACAGAGTTTGATTAAAAAATTCTACAGCATTTATACCACTTAATCTTGACGTTGTATTAAGAAAAGAAGAATCAACTAAATCATTTCCTAAACCTAATATTTCAAAAATTTGTGCACCATGATAACTAGATATTAAACAAATACCCATCTTAGAAAGAATTTTTAATAATCCTTTTTCAATTGCGTTACGATAATTACTTTGTGACTCCTCAATTGTAATTTTAGGAAGCTTACCATTAATCATAAATTTCTGCGTTCTAGGATTGTGCCACCACTGACGAACAGTTAAAAAAGCAAGATAAGGACAAACAGCGCTAGCACCATAACCTATTAAACAAGCAATATGATGAGTATTCCAGCATTGACCTGTATCAACAATTAATGAAACTTTATGTCTTAGTCCTTGTTTTATTAAATAATGATGAACAGCACCAACAATTAATAAAGGTGGAATAAAAATATTATCTTCATTTAAAATGTTTATACGATCAGTCAAAATGATTATTTGTGTGCCATTATTTATTTCTAAAATACATTTATTACAAATAATTTCGATTGGCTTATTAAAGCTTTGAATAGAAGAGTCAAATTCAAAGAAAGTATTAATAGAAGAAACTTTAAATATACTTTTAGAAATTAATGATAATTCTTTTTCATTAATTATTGGCGAATTTAAGCAAATAGATTTTGCCATTTGTTCATTAGGTTCTAAGTAATTACCTTTAGGACCTAAGTGAGTAATTAATGACATAACTAAGCTTTCACGTAATGGATCAATAGCCGGATTAGTTACCTGAGCAAAACGTTGTTTAAAATAATCATAGATGAGTCTAGGTTTACGAGAAAGTACTGCTAAAGGAATATCATCTCCCATACAAAAAGTTGGCTCTTTCGCAGAGCTTGCCATATGTTCAATTACTAACTCAACATCTTCATTAGAATAACCAAAAGCCGTATGTAAACGAGAAATATAGCTTAAATTTGATTCAGGATTAGATTCATAGCTCTGATATTCAATTTTAATATTTTGATTTTGTAGCCATAGCTTGTACGGAAATTTTTGTGATATTTTCCTTTTAATAACTAAATTTTCTAAAATTAAGTTATTACATAAATCAACAGAAAACATTTGCCCTGGACCTAAGCGACCTTTATGAAGTATTTTAGAAGAACCAACATTCAAAATACCTGTTTCGGATGATAATGACACTAAACCATCATTAGTAATAAAATATCTAGCAGGTCTTAGACCATTTCTATCCAAAGTAGCACCAACTTTTTTACCATCACTAAAAACAACTAAAGCAGGACCATCCCATGGTTCCTGTAAATTACTATAATATTCATAGAAATCTACTATTTCTGGAGAAGAATTTAAAGCAGGTTGATTATGATAAGCTTCAGGAATTAAAATCATTAAAGCTTCTTCAGGCTCTTTACCAGATTTTATTAACAATTCAAATACTGCATCTAAATTGGCTGAGTCACTATTAAATAAATTTGTTATCGGCATTAAATCTTGTGAATTAATACTCCATAAACTATTAAAAAATAATGGTTCCCTTGATTTAGTCCAATTAAGATTACCCAAAAGAGTGTTAATTTCTCCATTATGAGCAATAAACCTCATAGGCTGAGCTAATGACCATTTAGGGATTGTATTAGTACTAAATCTTCGATGATATAATGCAAATTTACTACAATAATGATCATTTTGTAAGTCAATATAATAGTCAGATAAAGCTTCTGATCGAAACATTCCTTTATAAGTAATTAAATTAGAAGAAAAAGAACAAATATAAAAATCCTTATAAACACTTGGATTAGTATTACCTATCACTTTTTCTATTTTTTTTCTGACAACATAAAGAAGTTGTTCTAATCGACTTACTTCATCATGATTATACTTTACTAAACATTGTATAGTATAAGGTTCATTATTAGAAGAATTAATACCTAAAACACTAGAATTAACAGGAACTAAACGCCAACTAATAATAGAGAAATCATACTGACCTAAAATCCATTCAAAAACATTCTTAATGTATTCAAAATGCTCAGGAACAACAAAAATCATGGCAATAGCAAATGATTTATTTACATCCTTATCTTGATAATTATTGTAAAAAGGAGGTAAAAATAAATTCCATGGAATTTCTGTTGTAATACCTGCACCATCACCTGACTTACCATCAACATTACAACCACCTCTGTGTTCCATACAATTCAATGCATTTAATGCGCTCAGAACAATATTTCGTGAAGGGGAAGAGTTAATTTGTGCAACAAAACCAACTCCACATGCGTCTCTTTCGTTAATTATAGAAGGAAAACCTAAAAACTGACTTAGTTGATAAGTGAAATTTTTTGATATTTGCATATTGTGAGTGTACATCATAATTAAACAATAAAATATAATTTTAATACATATAATTAAAAAATAAAAATATACAATGATATTGATTACGAACAATTAATGAATGTAAAAATATCTAAAATATATTACAATTAATAAACATTTAAATTATTATTCTTATAGTATTGCATAAATTTCAGTAAAATGTACAAGTTAAAATTGTTTAACAACATATAATAAAAATAATCAAATGAATAAATGTGAAGAATACAGTAAAATTGATTTACAATACATAACTTACAAAACAGAAGAACTTTTAGAATTAACACAAAATAGATATAACATAACAATACAAGTAGCTAGTAGAGCAAAAAGAAGAAAATATGAAGATATAGATATAATTGATGACCCAGTAAATAAACCAATTATTAAAGCTATTATTGAAATGGTTGATGAAATCACAGAACCAGAAATTTTAGAAGACTAAAAAAATATTAATATACAGAAAAACAATTAATTAATATTTTTTAATATAAATTTTGTGTTGCTAGTATAATATTATATCTAAAGTAAAGAGATAAAATAATCATTAGATAAAGATAAACATATAAACATAGGAGAAATAAATATGCTAGATGCTTTTGCAAAAGTAGTAGCACAGGCTGATGCCCGTGGTGAATTTTTGAGCAATAAACAAATTGATGCATTAGAAACAATAATAAAAGAAGGAAATAAAAGACTTGATACAGTAAATAAAATTAATTCTAATGCTTCTGCAATAATAACAAACTCTGCACGTTCATTATTTGCTGAACAACCTCAATTAATTCAACCAGGAGGTAACGCATATACAAGTAGACGCATGGCTGCCTGCTTAAGAGACATGGAAATCATATTAAGATATGTTAGTTATTCAATCATTGCTGGGGATTCAAGCGTACTAGATGATAGATGTTTAAATGGCCTTAGAGAAACTTATCAAGCGCTTGGTACACCAGGATCATCAGTAGCAGTAGCAGTACAAAAAATGAAAGAAGCATCAATCAGTATAGTAAATGAACAAAGTGGAGTTACTACAGGAGATTGTAGCGCACTAACATCTGAACTAAGTATATACTTTGATAGAGCTGCTGCTGCTGTAGTATAAATATATAACATAATTAATAAATTCAAGGATAACAATAATAATGAAAACACCTATTACAGAAGCTATAGCATCCGCAGATAGCCAAGGTCGATTTTTAAGCAATGCAGAATTACAATCAATTAATGGGCGTTACCAAAGAGCATCAAAAAGCTTAGAAGCAGCTAAAGTATTAACGACTAATGCACAAAGATTAATAACAGGTGCAGCACAAGCTGTTTATACAAAATTTCCATACGTAACTCAAATGCCAGGTCCAACTTATGCATCCAGTGCTATTGGCAAAGCTAAATGCGCAAGAGATATTGGATACTACCTGAGAATGACAACATACTGTTTAGTTGTTGGAGCAACTGGACCAATGGATGAATATTTAGTTGCAGGTTTAGAAGAAATTAATAGAAGCTTTGAATTATCTCCTAGCTGGTATATAGAAGCTATTGAATACGTAAAAAATACTCACGGACTTGCAGGACAAGCGGCCAACGAAGCTAACACTTACTTAGACTATGCGATAAATGTTTTAAGCTAAAAAATATAACATACACTGACCAAACATTATAATCTTATATAGATGAAATAAAAATCAAAACTAGAAATAATTATTTTTAATCAGATTATTTCTAGTTATAAATAATTTCATCAAGATTTTAAATATACTACATCATCAATATTTATTTATTCCCGTAAAATTCAAAAATTATTAAATATAATATAACTTGCTTGATATGTATAATCCAACGATTTATCCTATAATACTAACAATACTAGATGGCTGGGGCTATTCAAAAGAAACTAAAGGAAATGCAATTAAATTAGCAAATACTCCAAATATAGATAAAATTTGGACAGAACATCCAAGCTCTCTATTAAGTGCATCTGGTGAAGATGTTGGCTTACCAAAAAATCAAATGGGAAACTCTGAAGTAGGCCATACAACCATTGGAGCTGGAAGAATTATTAATCAAGATTTAGTACGTATAAAAAGATCAATTGAAACTAAAGAATTCTTTAATAATGAAACAATTCATAAGCTATGCAAAGAAACTAATACAAGAAAATCTAAATTACATATAATAGGATTGTGCTCTGATGGAGGTGTACATTCACATATTGATCACTTAAAAGCAATTATACAAATTACTAAAAAATACAAAAATGAGACATGTTTACATTTAATAACAGACGGAAGAGACACAAAAGAAAAAGTTGCAATTAAATTTTTAGATATAATTAATGAAGAAATCAAAAATGACAACAATATAAATATTTGTACCATAAGCGGTAGATACTATAGTATGGATAGAGACTGTCGATGGTCAAGAACAGAAAAAGCATACAAAATACTCATAGAAAATAATCAATGCACAAAACAACTTAACTACAAAGAAATTATTAATAATTTTTATCAAGCAGATATATCAGATGAATTCATTACACCTACAAGAATATACAAAGGTAAAATCAGTCATAATGATGGAATATTATTTTTTAACTTTAGACCTGATAGAATTAGACAATTAATACAGTCCTTAGCTAAGCAAAATTTCAAAGGCTTTGTTACAAATAAAATCAATAATTTAATGTTCACAACATTCACTGAGTATGATCCAAGCCTAAAATTTCCGGTGGTTTTTCCACACGCTAACCAAAAAAATTTTTTAGGTCAAATAATATCAAATAATAACATTAAACAACTAAGGTTAGCTGAAACTGAAAAATATGCACATGTAACATATTTTTTTAATGGAGGAGTAGAAGAACCATTTCCTGGTGAAGATAGAGAACTTATACCTAGCCCTAAAGTAGAAACTTATGACCTAAAACCAGAAATGTCTGCATATCAAATTACAGAAAGTATAATAAATGCAATTAATAAACAAATGTATCAATTAATAATTGTTAATTATGCAAATCCTGATATGGTTGGTCATACAGGAAAGCTAAAAGCAACAATTGAAGCAATAGAGGTAGTAGATAAATGTATTGAAAAATTATTTAAAAAAGTTGAAGAAATAAATGCAACATTAATTATTACTGCAGACCATGGCAACGCAGATTATATGATAGATGAACATAATCAACCATGTAAATCACATAGCACTAATTTAGTTCCTTTTATTGTAATAAAAAAAAATCAAAAAGAAAAATATACATTAAAATCTCATGGTAATTTAGCTGACATAGCACCTACAATACTGGATATGTTAAATATTAAAAGACCGGAAGAAATGAATGGACAATCACTTATAACAAATAAACAAACAAAAAAACTAAATACAATAAGCTAAATACAATCAACACACGCTACAAAGTAATGAAATTTGATGTTAATACATTTCATCCTATATGCATATTGTCACTAAAACAGAATAAATTCATAAACAACAAAGTATCAAAATCAATTAAAATTCCACTCAAAATTACTATAATTAATGAAGGCTCACATACTAGATTAATACAATATTTAACAAGTCAAGATATAAGCATAAAAGTACTACAGCAAAATGAAAAAAAATGTCAAAAAATTCAGAGACGAATCAGATATGTTTGGCTAGAAACATCAATATATACAAAAATGACATTTGCTAGATCATTATGGACAATAAAAGAAAAAGAATTACAAATAAATAATATTAAAAGAAATTTACCAATTGGCCAATCTTTTATAAAAACAAAGATAGATACAAATAAAAACATAAATGAATTATATTATTTTTATTGCAAAGATTTAGAAAAAGAACTAAGATCTAAAAAAGCAATTTGGGGAAGAAAGTATCAATTAAATTATGAGTATAATTCTTTTATTTTAATACAAGAATTTTTTTCTCCAGAAATTATGTTTTTTTTTAATAATAACTCAAATAAAGAAAGAAAGGTATAAATAAATGCTTACACTATTCCCTTACAATCCTATCAACAGGTACAAAAAAACAATAATCAGCATTAATACACAATATGAAAGCTTAAAACAATATTCAGATATACAATTAAAAGAACATAGCAAAACATTAAAGTTGAAGTTATACAACAACAATTTAGATACAAATAAAATTTTAATTGAAGCTTTTGCATTAATGAAAACAGCAATTTTACGAGCATTAAATATTACATTGTTTGATGTGCAAATTTTAGGAGCAATAATCTTAAATCAAAATAATATAGCAGAGATGAAAACTGGAGAAGGAAAAACACTAGTTGCTTTATTACCTGCTTATTTAAATTGTTTAATAAATGAAGGAGTACACATCATAACAGTAAATGATTATTTAGCAGAAAGAGATGCAAGTATAGCACAAAAAGTTTTTTCATACCTGAATATAAAGGTTGGATTAATTACTCAAAACACCAACGTAAATGAAAGAAAAAACGAATACAATAGTCAGATTACTTACATCACCAATAATGAACTTGGATTTGATTATTTAAAAGATAATATGGCAATTCATAAAAATAATATAATTCAAAGACCATTTTATTATGCCATTGTAGACGAAGTAGATTCTATCTTAATAGATGAAGCAAGAACTCCACTAATAATTTCAGGAATTACAGAAGTTCATAATCAACCATATATTGAAGCTACAAATATATCAAACTCATTAACCAATATAATAGATTACACTATAGACGAAAAGGCAAAAAGTATTATTTTAACAGAAAAAGGAATTTTTAGTTGTGAAAAGATATTAAAAATCAAAAATTTATATGATATTAAAAGCCGTTGGATCAAATATATACTAAATGCCTTAAAAGCAAAAGAACTTTTTTTAAAAAATAGAGATTATATTATTAAAAATAATCAAATCATTATAGTAGATGAATTCACAGGGAGAGTAATGGAAGGAAGACGTTGGAGCGATGGACTTCATCAATCAATTGAAGCAAAAGAAAATATTAAAATTGAAGCAGAAAATAAAACTTTAGCTTCAATTACTTATCAAAATTTATTCTTATTATACAACAAACTAGCTGGAATGACAGGAACAGCAAAGACAGAGGAAAATGAATTCTTAAATATATATAAAATGAATGTTATTAGTATACCAACACATAAGAAATGTATACGACAAGATTTATCTGATTTAGTTTATAAAAATGAATATGAAAAATGGCAATCAATAGCAAATGAATGCTTAGATATGTATAAAATAGGAAGACCGACTTTAATTGGAACAACAAGTATTCAAAAATCAGAAATATTATCAGAAATGCTTAAAGAAATAGAAGTGCCACATAGTTTACTAAATGCAAGACCAGAAAATGTATCGAAAGAAGCTGAAATAATACTACAAGCTGGTCAAAAAGGATCAATAACAATATCAACAAATATGGCTGGTAGAGGTACTGATATAATTTTAGGAGGTAATGCAGAAAAAACTACTCAATTAGTAATAAAAAAATTGAAATCGAGAAAAAAAAATAAATTCATAAATAGTAATAGAATAGAACCAATATTAAATAAAGATCAAATACAATTATTACAAAATACAGAGACAATAGAGAAAAATTTTGAAGATACAGATAAAGTAACAGAAATATATATAACATTATTACAAGAATATAAAAAAATATTTAAAAAAGAAAAAGAGGAAATTTTACAATTAGGAGGATTATATGTAATCGGAACAGAAAGGCATGAATCGAGAAGGATTGATAATCAATTAAGAGGAAGAGCTGGTAGACAAGGAGATCACGGAACATCACGTTTTTTTTTAAGCTTACAAGATAATTTATTTAGAATTTTTGGTGGAAAAACAATAGAGAATTTGATAACAAAACTCAAGATAGATGATAAAACACCAATAGAATCAATTTTATTAACAAAAAGCTTAAATTCAGCTCAAAAAAAAGTTGAAGCATATTTTTATGATATCAGAAAACAATTATACGAATATGATGAAGTAATTCATAATCAAAGAAAAGCAATATACAACGAAAGAAAAAAAATATTAAACTCCACGTTTACCAGAGATTGCATATTAGAATATGCTGAATATACTATAGAAGAAATGTTAACAATATACATAAAAACAAATAAAGAAAAAAGCACATTAAAACAAATAATCAAACTATTAAATATAAAAGATAATATAAAAGATGTATCGATAATGAATTTTGATCAAATAAAATATTATTTAAATGAACAATTAAGAATTAACTATGATCTAAAAGAAATTTATCTTGAGCAATTAAGGCCCGGATTAATAAGACAATTAGAAAAATATTACTTATTACAACAAATAGATCAAGCTTGGCAAGAACATATCGATAAAATGAACCTTCTTAAAGAGTATATAGGATGGAGAAGTTATGGACAACAAGATCCATTAATAGAATATAAAAATGAGGCATTTCATTTATTCATTAATATGATTATTTATATAAGACAAACAGTAGTATACTTAATGATGAGATCTAGATTAATTATTGATATATAATTAATAAAATTTAAATTTAAATTAAAAATATTGACATAAATTCTAAAATTGTTTATGCTAGTGTGGTAATTGTATATGCCCCCATCGTCTAGAGGCCTAGGACATCTCCCTTTCACGGAGGTAACGGGGATTCGAATTCCCCTGGGGGTAATTTAGTAAGTACATAACACAATAAGATAATATCACATCATTGCTAATTTCATCTGCTTACAAAAACAACCTAGCTCTTGAATTGAGTTTACAATGCTATCATCTGAACACTGAGATAAAATATTAGTAAAAGCACTTCCAACAACAATTGCATCTATATTTAATTTAGATTTTAAGATGTTTGAAACTTGAATAGGAGAAGAGATACCAAAACCAAGCATAATTAATTTATTAGTTTTAAAATAAATATGATTAGAGATATAACCAATATCATAATTTATATAATCTCTAATTCCAGTTACACCTGTATTACTCACTAGATATATACAACCTGGAGCTTGAGAAACAATATTATTTACTCTAGTTTGAGAACTAGTAGGTGCAATAAAAAGTATTAACTCTAAATCATAGTAAGAACACAAACGAGAAACATAATTTGTCTCTTCTATTGGTAAATCAGGAATAATTAAACCTTTAACACCAAATTGAGAAATTTCTTGTATAAAATGACGTATTCCACGCACAAGTATAGGATTATAATATGTAAAAATAATAATAGGAGCAACTATTTTTGTCTGTATTTTACTAAGTATATGTACAACCTGATCGATATAAACACCATTCTTTAATGCTACTTTAGAAGCATTTTGAATTAATGGACCATCTGCCAACGCATCTGAATAAGGAATACCTAACTCAATAATATCAGCTCCCTGTTTATCAAGCATAAAAAGCGCTTCTATTGTCAAGTGTATACTTGGATAACCAGCTGTTAAAAATGGAATTAACGCACATTCAGAATTTTGACGTTTTTTTTGTAAAACTTGAGAAATTAAATTCATAAATAAATAAATAATATAGACGAGTAAAATAATAATTTTAAATAACTAAAGTGGGTTGCCCGGGACTCGAACCCGGAACTAATCGGTTAAAAGCCGAGTACTCTACCATTGAGTTAGCAACCCCTCCATATAAATAAATAACATAATAATTATATTATAACAACCAAGAAATACTCAATGACAAAGTTGAATTCAGGAACAATTGAAAATTTAATTAACAACTTTATTTATAGATATAATATAAATAATATTTTATTAGCTATTTCTGGCGGTCAAGACTCAATTTATTTAATAAAAATTTTAGAAAAATTAAAAAAAAAATTACATTACAAGCATTTACAATTATCATATATTTATATAGATCATCAATGGAAAAATAATAGTAAAAAGCAAATAAAACATATCATAAACTATACAAAATTAATCAATGCAAAGATCATAATTTATCAAATTCATAAAATTACATTATCAGAAGATGAATGCAGAAAATATAGATATAATATCATTTTACAACATGCTATAAAATATCAATTTAAACTAATTATAACTGGACATAACTCAACAGATAAAGTAGAAACATGTATGCAAAATCTTGTTAAAGGAAGTGGAATAGAAAGTTTAAATAACTTAGCTATGAAAAGTAAAATTTTTCAAAAAATATTTATTTTAAGACCCCTGCTAAAACTAGATCGAACTACAGTCTATTGGTGCTGCAAAAAATTATACTTACCAATATGGTCAGATAGCACTAACTATTTTTATAAAATTCAAAGAAACCGAATTCGTCAAGAATTGATGCCTTATATAAAGCAATACTTACATAAAAATATTGAAAATAATATACAATTTTTAATTAATAGCTACCATTACCAAAATGAATATATCAAGCAAAATGTAATTAAATTATATTTAAAAAGTAAACATAATGAACGCACAGCAATCAACTATAAAAAAATAAATAAACAAAACTTTATTTTACAGATTAAAACGATACAATTATTTTGTTTTCACAACTTACAAATTTATTTAGAAACACAAAAAATTATAAAAGTGATAAAAAAACTTAACAACAGATCAATAAATGCATCAACAATAGTAAGTCATAGCAACTTTAATTTTTTTATTCATAATAATTGGTTATATATAAGTATAAAAACATAAAAAACTATATTAAAATTTATATGAAATAAGCAAAATATAAAAAGGATGTATAATGTATATGTAAAATAGATTAAATATCAACATAAAACTTTAAACAATTATAAATAAACAAGGAGTTAAATTATGGTTAATTGGCAAGTTATTGGACAATTAATTTCGCTAGGAATCATTGTTCTTGTAGGACCAGCTGTAATTATTTTACTTTCTTTAAAGAAGAATAATCTTTAAATTATTACTTTTTTATTTTAATATAGATAAAATCAATAAATAAGACTAAATATATCGTACAATATAGATATTTAACTTATTTATATTATTTATATTCAACCAATAGACTTTAATAAAGCATTAATATTAAATAACTGATGATCACCAGCAAATTCATTGTTTTTAGGTAAAAACAACATACAGTGACACTCTCGTCTCTCTCTCATTGGTACACAAGGACAATTCCAATATGTATTTGAAACCTCACTAAATTTGTCATCATAATGACGACAAGGACACAATGGAGCTCCATATTCGTCTTTATGTCTAGCAAGACCTTCAATAACAACAGCAGTAACACTAGTATCTACACAAAAGAAAGTGCCAGTTCTTTTAGCATAAGCTTCTGAAAATTTTAACATAGCTTCAAGACTAGCAGGAACATTATCATTTTTTACATTAGCCATAAACTCTTTTAAATAAATTAATTTAATAAATAATAGTTAACAGGTAAAGCCATAAAAAAACTATTCTGATTACATCCAACAAAATGTTAAGATTATAATGATATCTAATGAAGATCTAATATAATAATTATATATCAAAAATTCGCAATATTTTGAGTAAACAAAAAACATAATAACAAAAATATAACAAATGACAGCATCATACTTACCATCTATATTAGTACCCTTAACGGGAATATTATTTCCTGGAATAGCCATGGCTCTATTATTTATTTATATCGAACAAGACTCAATTTCATAAAGAATAAATAAACCATTTTATACAGAAGTATATATATGGTTTATCAAAAACAAATAATGATGAACTATAATCAGAATTTTAGAGGGATGAGCCTATCCCAGAATAAGAACCATAAATGAAAATCCCTAATACAGTAATAACTAGTATACCGCCAACAGTAGCTACTAACCACAAAGGTACTCTACCTGTGTTTGACATATCACTTAATTCTCCAATAATTAAATTATAAAATCAAATAAAGAAATAAAATAAACTTACTATCAATAATACATTTCAATACATACTCTAATTAAAAAAGTAACTCGAAAATAAAACTGCTAATACAAAAATTAACAGTAGACCCCAAAATAAAGATGTACGATTTAACTCAACGGGTTCCTTATTAGGATTAGGACCACTCATAATAATAAAGACCTCCTATCTTTGAATAAATTGCATCGACGTAATAGCACCTAAAAAAAATACTGTTGGAATAGCTATACCATGTATAGTTAACCACCTAAAAGTAAAAATTGGGTATGATATTGGCTGATTAGAACTTCTTTTAGTCATACATTTCTCCTAAATTAAATACCTTTTGTTAAATCTTCAAGCTCTTGTTTAGCACTAAAACGATCATTTACTAATGGAACTTGCTGACGATCTTGAGTAAAATATTCGTTAGGTCGAGGAGTACCAAAAACATCATAAGCTAAACCAGTGCTAACAAATAACCAACCAGCAACAAATAAAGCAGGAATTGTTATACTATGTATAACCCAATAGCGAATACTTGTAATAATATCAGAAAAAGGACGCTCGCCTGTTGATCCTCCTGACATAGAAATACCTCCTAGCTAAAAATACATCAATAATAGATAAAATTAAATATGAAAATATATACTTAAGTCATATATATGATAATATTGTAATACATATAATATTTATTTTATTACATAGTAAATATTCTTCTCAAATATAAAAAAATAAATTAAAAATTTTTATAAAATTTCAAAAGAGCTTACCAAATCACTAAACAAAAAATAAGATAAAATAAAATTTAAAATAAAGACAACAATAAGTGACGTAACGACAGAAGACGTTGTTGATAAACCAACTCCTTTTGAACCGCCTGTTGTAGTTATACCCCACACACAACTAATAATAGAAATAAACAAACCAAATATTAAAATTTTTAATGTTGATTTAAAAATATCTACCAAAAAAACACTGTACAATAAAGATTGAAAAAAAAAACTAGCATCAATTGAATAAATAGTAGAACAAATAAAAGAACTACTAATAAAACTAGTAAGTAGAGAAAATAGATTCAATATAGGTAGAATTACAACCATTGCCAAAACACGAGGCAAAAACAAATAATTAATGGGATTAATACCTAATATAAATAAAGCATCTATTTGCTCTGTAATACTCATTGTAGCAATTTCAGCAGTAAAAAAAGATCCAACTCTACCTATAATTATAATAGAAGTTAACACGGGAGATAATTCTCGAATAAAAGATATAGCTAAAATAGAACCAACTAAATCATTAGCATTTAAATACAAAAACTCTTTTACAATTTGTAAACTTAAAACTAGACTTACAAAAAATGAAGTAATCATAGTAATAAATAAAGAATTAGGACCAATTAATGCAAGTTGCTCTACAAAATCTTTGTAATGCAAGCGAAAAAAAACAGTAGGATTAGCTAAAAATGCTAACATTTTAACAAATAATTTAATTCTGTGAATAAATTTATTCATTTTTATAAATGTATCAAGATACACTTTCATTAGAAAAACATTTCTTATTTTAATTTTTTACTAAACAAAGATACAGACTTTAATAGAAACATGAATTGATTTTTTTTAAAAAATTTATTATATTTCTTATGTAGGGGCGGTTAGCTCAGTGGTAGAGCGCCTGCCTTACAAGCAGGTGGTCACTGGTTCAAATCCAGTACCGCCCAATCAACAAAGGCAAAATAATAACTAAAAAATCGATACACACAAAAGGCTTATCGTCTAAAGGATCAGGACAGGGACCTTCTAAGTCTCTAATGTAGGTTCGAATCCTACTAAGCCTATTATTCGTTAATATTAATATTAATATTATTTAGATACATCACTAAGATAAAATTTCATTAACAATTTTGTCAACTTTACTTCCAGAATCTATTGTATCCAAGGGATCTTTTCGTAATCTGTGACGTAAACAGAGAGTTATGACTTTTTTTATATCATCAATCTCAACTTCATCTTTATTTTGATATGCAGCAAAAGCTTTTGCTGCTCTATTAGTTACAATATCTCCGCGTAAACCATCAACATTTAGTACACCACAAATTTGAGAAATTTTAACTTTTAAATCATAATCGATCATCACATTAACTAATTTTTTTTGTGCTATAATAATTGATTCTTTGAGTTCATTTTGTTTATCACAAAATTCATCTATACAAGAATATGGATCATGGTCAAATTTAGCTCTTTGCTCAACGATTTCAACACGTAGCAATGGATCTTTAACAGTTCTAATTTCAGCATGCATACCGAAACGATCAAGAAGTTGTGGTCGTAACTCTCCTTCTTCTGGATTTCCAGAACCAACTAAAACAAACCGGGCAGGATGTCTTATAGAAATTCCTTCTCGCTCAACAGTATTCCAACCAGAAGCAGCAGAATCTAATAAAATATCAACCAAATGATCATCTAATAAATTTACCTCATCAACATAAAGTATACCTCTATTAGCTTTAGCTAATAAACCAGGTTCAAAACTTTTTACTCCTTCATTTAGTGCTTTTTCAATATCAATCGTACCACATAACCTATCTTCAGTAGCACCTAAAGGTAAATCAACCATTGGTACTTTAATCAATTGAGTTGTTAAGTTGACTTTACTCTCAATTTGTTGTTTAGCTAAATCTGACATTAAATCATAATCATAGGGATGAGAATTAAATACATCATCGCTTAAAATTTCTATCTCAGGCAAAAGATCAGCAATTGCTCTAATTGTTGTTGACTTACCAGTTCCACGATCTCCCATTATCATGACACCACCAATTTTAGGATCAATGACATTTAAAACTAAAGCTAATTTCATTTCTTCTTGACCAATAATTGCAGTAAAAGGAAAAACAGGACGAGTTTGATTTTTTATTTTATTCACAATAAATTTTAATTCAAATTAAATTTAAATAATACTATCCTAGGATTAAGATATAATATTATTTATTAATATTAATACAATCACTTTAAAAGATGCCTAACTTAATGATTAAAATCACAAGCAGCATCTATAAAAACGTATTATATATAATCAAATAAATATGTATCTATTGGTACAAATCAGTACCTAAACGTATTGCCAATATTGCTGACACTAAAGCAAACAACAAAGCAATAAAAATTTGACTATCACTCATCATATAAAAACTCCTAAAATTATAAAAATATTGTTAAAAATATACAATATGAAAAAAAAGCTATATTATTATATTAAGTAAAATCGATAACAATACTCTTTGATATTAAACTAAGTTAATATATATTTATTGAATGAAGATTATCATGCTTAACCGTTAAATATCTCACTATATTCTCATTAAAGCGCATATTTTTTTCTAAAGAATTAACTAAATTACCATTTGCTTGATAATTCATTTGAACATATATTCCATCATAATAATGAAAAATATTATAACTTAAGTGACGTCTTCCTCTATGTTGTATAATAATATTAATAGCTCCTTTTTGTTTTAACAATGTTCTATAATACTTAACTAAAGATAAATTAATATTATCAGTTACATCCGGCTTCAAAATATAAATCGTTTCATAATTATTTAAATAGATCATGATACCATACTCCTCATTAATAAATAAAATATTACACACTTTATGGACTATCAATTTGTATTCTAACAGCTTGAGAAATTACAGGTATTTTAGCATAACTACCTTCTACTGATTTTGAAATTGCATATGTAATAGTAGATAAAACAAACCAAAATAAGGTATTACACAATATTAAACCATAAAGACTAACTCTGAACTCTATTGGCAGAGCCCTAAAAGCAGAACCTAATAAAGAATTAATTAAGAATAATAGAATTGCTTGTAAAACATTAAAACGAACAAAAGGACGATTGGGTATTGGACTTTTAGATCTAACAAATAAATAATAAAGCACAAAAAAGATTATAAAAGCTAAGGCTGGATGAGTAACGTAAAAAATGACCAAAGGCATAAATGTTTTTTTATACATACTCATCAAACTAAATGGATAATCAGGTAAAATTTGTTGACCAAAATTTTGTAAACCTTCTAATAATGGTAAACCATACGGTAAAATTGACACAAATCTATCAATAAAAGTTATCGAATTACTATTTATTTTATAATTGTTTAACAACAATAAAGACAATTTATAGCAACACAAAACAAATAACAATATAAAAATTATGCTAATAATAAAATATAAAAGAGAATTAAACATATCAACAATATCACAAAGTCACTAAATAAGTATTGGTAAAGTCCATATAAATACATGAAAAATTAATAAATGTATCTAATTAATAATAATATTATAATGTAACATCAAATAAAACAAAAGTAACATAACATAATAACTTAAACTAAACCATAATACCTAAAATGAATAGAGAAAATATAAAAGATCATTTAATTATTGCAGATAAAGACTTTGAATCAAGATTAATGCTAGGAACAGGTAAATACAAAAATATCAAAGAAGCAATTGAAAGCATTGAAGCAAGTAAAGCCTCCATAGTAACTGTAGCTATTCGTAGAACACAATACGCAAAAAAAATAGGCAAAAGTAACTTAATAGATGGATTGAACTGGAAAAAATTATGGCTATTACCAAATACAGCGGGCTGTGAAACAGCAGAAGAAGCCATTAGAATAGCATCATTAGGTCAAGAGATCAGCAAGAGAATAGGACAAACAGACAATACCTTTATTAAGCTTGAAGTTATATCAGATTCTAAATATTTACTACCTGACCCTATTGGAACACTAAAAGCAGCAGAGTACTTAGTACATAAAAAGTTCAACGTTTTACCATACATTTATCCTGATCCAGTTTTAGCAAAACAGTTAGAAGATATAGGTTGCAAAACAATAATGCCACTAGGTTCACCTATAGGATCAGGACAAGGGTTAAAAAATTTACATAATATAAGAATAATTATAGACAACGCAAAAGTGCCAATTATAATAGATGCAGGAATAGGAACCAGTAGTGAAGCAAACCAAGCAATGGAAATAGGAGCTTCTGCAGTATTACTAAATACAGCTGTAGCAAAATCACAAAATCCTAAACTTATGGCTAACGCAATGAGACTAGGAGTAATTTCAGGAAGAAAATGTTATTTAGCAGGAAAAATGGAACAACAAATAAAAGCACAAGCAAGCTCTCCGAGTTACGGAATTATAAAATGAATATAGAGTTATAAAAAAATTCAAGATCCACCAAATCAATATTATGATTATTATTATAGATAACTATGATAGCTTCACTCAAAACTTATCACAGTACATAGGAGAATTAGGTTATAAAATAACCATAGCTAGAAATGACGAAATATCAATAAATGATATAAATGAAATTAATCCAACACACATAATAATATCACCAGGACCGGGAAGACCTGAAGAATCAAGAATGTGCTTAAAAATTATTCATAAATACTCAAATATAATACCAATACTAGGAATTTGCTTAGGTCATCAATCTATAGGATATGCATATGGTGGAATAATAGAAAAACTACCGACACCTATGCATGGAAAAATTAGTGCTATAACTCATGATCAAAAAGATATTTTTAAAAATATAACAAATTCATTCAACGCAAGTAGATATCATAGTTTGATCATAAATAAAGAAAGCTTACCAAGGAATATTGAAGTAACAGCATGGACCTCAGATGGGATAATTATGGGATGTAGACATAAAATTTATAAAAAACTTAGAGGTATTCAATTTCACCCTGAAAGCTTATGGACACAAGAAGGAAAATCTATACTAAAAAATTTTTTACTAAGCTAAAATCTGATTAATTTTACTAGCTTGTTTAAAAAGGTAAAGTAAATAACGAGAATAAATTTGATCTAAGTAAATAATATCTTGCTCAAAAAATAATGATGCCCTATTAGTAGAACCTAAACAAGTTAATGATCCCAAATTACAATAAATCCAAATTTGAGAATAAGACATATAACTAACAAAAGTACTTAATATAATTACAAAAAAACCAAAGTAAACTAAAAAAATACCTGGATCAATTTTAGCTTGTAAACCAGTACTTGTAATTATATCTTGAACAATAAAAGATGTTTGATTGACATAAAATTTTTCCCTCAAATTCACTTCTTGCAAAATTACTCCATTAGTATTACAAAGCAAAATTTTATTATCCAAACTAAATAAAACAAAAAATATGTTCTTTTCATTATTAATAGAAATATTAGACAACCAACAACTTTTTCCATTAATATTAGTTTTAACAAATTTTTTTTGTATAAAATTACTATTTATACCCAAATTAATTCTAAGACCATCTATTTGCCAATCAGTTTGATATAAAGTTATTGGAAAAAATCGCAAAGGTCTATTAACTGATATTATTTTACCAGATAATATTTCTTGATTATTAAAAGAAATAGACAATGAAGAAAAAAATTGCTTAATAGAACCATTAAAATTATAATCAATATAAAAATCATTAACATTAAAAATTATATTCGAAGGTAAGTAACTATAAAAGCCAGAATGTATTACATTTTTAAGATGAAAAATTTCACCCTTAGGAACAATCTCCTGTACAACAAAACCAAATAGAAAACTACAAACAGATCCCAATAAAATTGCTGCAATACTAAAATGAACAAAAATAGGAGCAATACGACCATATAAACCTTTATAAGCATATATTGAGCTATTTCTATAAAAAACAAAAAAATTTAAACGTATTAATGAATAAATAACATTAGTAATAAAATATTGAGAGTTATTATTATTTCCAAAAACATATTCATTTTTATTAAAAATATTTTTATTATATAAAAACTTCCAACGTCTAGCATTTTTAAGACTAGGTAACTGTGTAGAAAATGTACAAACAAGTAAACTAAAGATAAAAATAATTAATACTAAAATAAACCACCAAGTTCTAAAAACATGATCTAAACCTAACAATCGAATAAGAAGATAAGAAGTAGGATAATTCAGTGAATAATAAGATAGACTTTTGTCTTGTTCAACAATAGAACCTAGAACACAAAAAAAAGCAATCATCGACAAAACAACAAGAGAAAAATTTAAATTCGCTAGCTTTTTTAAAGATTTCCAAACAAAATTTTTATTCATAATACATATAAAAAATTTAGATCAATTAAACCAATTAAGTAATACAATATTTAAATAAATATAATTTTTAAGAAAGAAAAACAAGAAAACATAAAAAGAAAAGATCCACTTAAAGGAAAAATAGACTTCCATATAAAAAATACAATAGAAAAATTTTGATACTTCAACTTTATTCTTAAAATCAATAATAATGGCAATATACAACCAATTAAATAAGCTATAAAATCAAGTAATACTAAAAGAAAATTATGTATATTATGTAATAAAAAAGTTAATATAATTAAAAGGGAAGTATTACATGGTAATGAACTGAAACCTATTATTAAACCCATCAAATAACTTTGTACAAAAGTATTTTGGCTTAGGTAAACAGAACGATTGAAATTAAAAAAAATATTTAATTTTGCCAAATTCACAATTTTCATTAAATCTAATGAAACCAAAATTAAAATTAAATAAGAAAAGACTGGCAATTTATAAATGAAGAAAGATAAACCTACTAAGTTCGTAAATATTATTAAGATCATAAAACTGGTTAGCAATCCAGTAATAAATAAACCTATATTTAAGCCATAACTTTTTTTCGAGTTAAGATATGATAATGCCAAAGGTAGTATAGAAACAAAACATGGATTAAAAATTGTTATTACTCCAAGCATAAATAAAAAGATTAATAATATAATACTTTGCTCATTACTCAATAGAAATAAAAAATGAGATAAATACCTTTGTAAAGTATAAAAAAAAATATAGTATTTATCAAAAAAATAATATAAAGATAATATCATAATTATTACAAATCGATTTATATAAAAAATATACTTCAAAAATAGAAATAATATTTGAACTCCCCAGGAAGGATTTGAACCTACGACCAATCGGTTAACAGCCGATCGCTCTACCACTGAGCTACTGAGGAATTATAACAATAAAAATTTACCACTAATATTAAATAAAAACAAGTTTAATAATAAATCAATAAACTTGTTTTTATTAAAAAAAAATGATAAAGTTGTTTTGATATTTTAAAAAATCTTATAATCGATGCGGACGTGGTGAAACTGGTAGACACGCTAGATTTAGGTTCTAGTGAGAAAATCTCGTGAGAGTTCGAATCTCTCCGTCCGCAATTCAATACCAAGAGTACAATAAACCTAACTACTATTCCATCTTTGAAGAGTCAATTTAATTGATCCATCAGAAATAGAATGTTCGCTAATTTTTTGAAAACCACCAATAAAGCTAGTACTAATTACTATATTATAAGCATATTGCTGAAATAGGCGATCAAGCAAATAATTAAAACTAATATCTAAATTCCATACATCTAAGTCAACTAATAATATATATTCACTAATATTCCACGTAAACGTAAAAAGAGGACTTTCTATATTATACTTATTCAATTGATATACCAATATATTATTAGATTTAGTTTTACTATTCGTAGATAAATGCTTATCATTACTGCTAAAAAATCGATAATTAAAACCCAACTCTTGTATTGTTTTAATTAAAACATTTAAATTAGTAATATTTGTTTTAATTTTACTAAAATGTGACATACGTTAAATATAAAAATATTTTAATAATAAAAAAAATTATATTCTAAAACCAGAATAAAAAACAAAAACGACTTATTTCTTAATAAAAACAACCTAGTGAACTACACAACTTTTTTAATAAAAAACTTTACATGTTATAGATAATCTTGTAATAATATGATTAACAAGTAAAAAATACTTGGGAAGTATCTTCAATAAATCCTAAATCAAAAAATTTAATATGACTGTTACTTTAGAAAGACGCGAAAGCGCAAGCCTGTGGGAACGTTTCTGTACTTGGATTACTAGCACTGAAAACCGTCTTTATATCGGTTGGTTCGGTGTTGTAATGATTCCAACACTATTAACTGCTACATCTGTATTCATCATTGCATTCGTTGCTGCGCCTCCTGTAGATATTGATGGTATTCGCGAACCAGTAGCTGGTTCATTATTATACGGAAATAATATTATCTCTGGAGCTGTTATTCCAAGCTCTGCAGCAATTGGTATCCACTTTTACCCAATATGGGAAGCTGCTTCTTTAGACGAATGGTTATATAATGGTGGTCCTTACCAACTAATTGTTCTTCATTTTTTACTAGGTGTATTATGCTACATCGGTCGCGAATGGGAACTAAGCTATCGTTTAGGCATGCGCCCTTGGATTTCAGTTGCATTTACTGCACCTGTAGCAGCAGCAGCAGCAGTTTTTCTTGTTTATCCAATTGGTCAAGGAAGCTTCTCTGATGGTATGCCTCTTGGTATCTCTGGTACATTCAATTTCATGCTTGTATTCCAAGCTGAGCACAATATACTTATGCATCCTTTCCACCAACTAGGTGTTGCGGGTGTATTTGGAGGATCTTTATTTAGTGCTATGCACGGATCTCTTGTAACATCAAGTTTAATTCGTGAAACAACTGAAAATGAGTCAGCAAACAACGGCTACAAATTTGGTCAAGAAGAAGAAACTTACAACATCGTTGCAGCTCATGGCTACTTCGGTCGTTTAATATTTCAATATGCAAGTTTTAATAATTCTCGTGCATTACATTTCTTCTTAGGCTTATGGCCAGTAGTAGGAATCTGGTTTACAGCAATGTCTGTAAGTACAATGGCTTTCAACTTAAATGGATTTAACTTCAATCAATCAGTTGTTGATAGTCAAGGTCGTGTAATTAACACTTGGGCTGATATCTTAAACAGAGCTAACTTAGGTATGGAAGTAATGCATGAACGCAATGCACATAATTTTCCTCTAGACCTAGCATCTCAAGAATCTTTACCATTAGCTTTAGTTGCACCATCTATTAACGGATAATTACTTTAAATCAAGTGATCCCAAATGTAACAAATAACTTACACCAAAAAGCTACAGTAATTTTATAAAATTACTGTAGCTTTTTTTATTCGAACCTTAACCATTAAACAAATTAATAGCTAATTTAAATTATTTTTAAAGCTTTTTAGATTTGTAAGCTTATAATACAAAAATAAAGGCACAAGATAATTAGCTCTTGGATAAAAAAGATACAGTAAATTATCATAATCTACAAAAGCAAAATACTTATTTAACAAAGGATTACAAGAAATAATAAACTTATTTTTCATAATTTTACATGACCTGAATTGTTTGCTACAAAATAAAGAACAAATATTTTTATTTAAAGAATATTGATATTTTTGATGTTCATCAGAGATATTAAAACATAACTTAGAATAAATATCATCAATCAAAAAGAAACCTGAAGAATGCAAGTTCGTCAGAGTAGAAAAACCAAATATCTCTCGGAGGCTTTGACTTTTACGACGACGTGTGAGTTCAAGCAATCCAAGTTCAGAAAGTTGAACTACTTGTGGATTACAATTGTCATACATAAGCAATTTATTAAAATGTTCAAGCAATTTCAATCTATCTCTTTGAGAATACATATCAATAAAATCAATAATTATAACACCATTAATATTTCGAACTTTTAATTGATAAGCAATTTCTATTGCAGCATAAAAATTAATTCTTAAAATAGTTTCCATAGAATTATAAAGCTTATTGAAAGAACCAGAGTTTACATCAATAACAGTTAAGGCTTCATAGTTTTCTATAAAAATATAACCACCATATAATAAATCAACTTTAGGTCTAAGTAACTGCTTTATAGTACTCTTAATATAAAATTTATCTAAAATACAAAAATGCTTATCATAAAATTGAATCTTTGTTTTAATAGAAGGCGTAACATAAGACCATTTTTTTAAATAATAATAAACTAACTTCAATGCATCTAAAGAATCAACTACTATTTTTTTTACAGACTTATCATAAGAATCTCTAACTACTTTTTTAACTAAATCTTCATCTTTGTAAATTAAAGAAGGTATAGAACACAATAAAACTTTTTTTTGAATAAAAGACCATTGTTGAATGAGTAAATCAAGATCCTGCAAAATTAAAGACTCGGAAATTCCTTGAGCACAAGATTTGATTATTAAACCCATAACTTTAGGTTTTATTAAAACAGCTAAAGAATACAAATGTATCCGTTCATTACTATCATAAATATGACTAGAAACTAAGACAACATTACATAAGGGCATCAACACAACATACTTTCCATGTAAATGAAGATTGGATGTTAAACGAGGTCCCTTATGAAATGTAGGCTCTTTCACAACTTGTACTAAAATTAATTGATTAATTGATAGTAAATCATTTATAGAACAAACTTTTTGATCTCTTTTTAGAGTCTTAATATCACTTAAGTGTATAAAACCACTTTTACCATATTGCCCCAAATTAATAAATGCTGCATTAATATTAGAAAAGATCTTTTGAACTATACCAAAATAAATATCATTAACTTGATAAATCCTATTAACTAAAATAACCTCTTGAACTTTACTCGTTTGCAAAGTAGCTGCAACACTATTGAAATAAGAAATTATAATTTTTTTTACCATTCATAAAATAATAAAAATTCATTTACATGAATTTCTGTTTAACTAAAATAATATTATAAGAAAATTATAGTTTATAAAAGAATACAAAACTAAAATTCAGCTTGGGTTTACACTAATTCGACGTTTCTTATTTTTACAAACTTCAAATTGAACTACTCCATTTATTATAGAATAAATAGTATAATCTTTACCCTGATCAACATTTTTACCTACTTTAAACTTATTACCCCTTTGACGAACTATAATTTGTCCAGGTTTAACAATTTCACCGCCATATTTTTTAACTCCCAATCTCTTAGAGTTTGAATCACGGCCATTTTTAGTACTACCGCTACCTTTTTTATGTGCCATATATCTATGTGGATTTTCAAAAATTAATATAATAATAATATTCTTTAATAGAGGATATCTTCTACAAATATTCTTGTCAATTTTTGACGATGACCTTTTTTAATACGATTATTTTTTTTAGGTTTTACTTTAAAAACTTTTATTTTTTTACCTCTTAAATGTTTTAAAACTGTAGCTTTAACAAAAATTTTTTCTAAACAAGGTGTACCAACTTGATATAAACTTGACTTAGAAAAAAATAGCACTCTTTTAAAGCTAATTGTATCTCCAGGATTAGCATAAACATAGTTTATATCATAAAATTTTCCTGGCTCAATAATTACTTGATTACCACCAACATCAATCACTGCATAAGTCATAAATTAATTTTAAAGAGATTAAAGTATTTACAAATATCATAAATTTAATTACTAACAATTATATAGTATTTTATAAAAAGAATCACATGAAGAGTATTAATCTAGCATTATACATACCCTCAAAAACTTTTCTAGTATAAAAAGATGACAATAAACAAGATATTTGATAACCCAAAACATTAGAAGAAGTAAAATGAGAACCGTTCAAGATGAATCCATCTGGGAACAAAAAGCTAAAACCTTTTTTAAGTTTACCATATAAAGGTCCAGGTAGTAAATAATTATTTTTTGCTTTATATAAATAAAAAGTACCAGATTGTGCAGATTCTATAATAAAAAATTGATAACAATTATGATCATCTAACGCATATATACGACAACCATATTGATTAATAATTAATCCTGTTTTTAATACATGAATATATAAAATATAACTAAAATTAGTTTTAGAATACTTTTTTCCTAAATCTAAATAATATTTTAAGTCAATTGGAGCATAAAGATGAAGAGACTTTGTTCTTCCGATTAAATTTAATGTAGATAATAAACCTAATAAACCTGCAATACTTGATATGTGTAAACTAGGTATTATAATTTTAGAAACATTGTTAATTTTAAAACCTTGATTTAAAAAGTTGAATTGAGAGCCTTCAATACAATTAAATAACCAAGTATCTTTAATAGCTGGCAATTTAATTAAGAAACTTATATTTGTATTATTAGCAATATAAGTATCAAAGTATAAGTAACGCAACATCATAATAAATAAATATAATTTTTATTAAATAACATTAATTATCTTTTCACATATGTAATCAGATTAAATGGCTTCAGTCAACTTATAGTCATCTAAAGACTTACTGTAAATAAAAGTAGTAGATTTATCTTTCATTAATGACTTAGCTAATGATAATGATTTTTGACTAACGAATAGAGCTTTTTTTCTCCAACTAGATTTACGAGACTTAGATTTCGAAGTTCTTTTTTTAGGAACAGCCATAGTAAAATATAAATTTGTTATAAAAAATAAAAAATATCTAAAAAGTAGAAAATTTAAAACTGAAAATTTTCTACTACAATAAAGAAACTTGAGTTATGTATTTATTATACTATACTACATACTACGAAATTGCTGAATAGCTACTCTACCAATATTATATATTGCCCAAGAACCAGCAGCTATTAAAGGTAAAAATACAATTACTAATCTCATATCCATAGATAAAATTTCCTTAAGTTTTTAGTAAATTATGTTAATATAAAAAATCTCTCTGTATATATTATAAATACTATATTGAAATGATAATTAATATATAAAAAAGAATAAACCTTATAAGATAAATTAAGCAAGAGTTAAAGATTATTAATAAAAAATAATAACACAACCATGAGAGACTTACCATTTACATTAGATCAACTAAGAATTTTAAAAGCAATTATAAAAGAAGGAAGCTTCAAAAAAGCAGCAGATAGTTTATATGTATCACAACCAGCAATTAGTTTACAGATTCAAAATTTAGAGAAACAACTGAATATACCAATATTTGAACGAACAAGCAAAAAAGCTACACTTACAGAAGCAGGAAATTTACTACTTAGATACGGAGGCAGAATTTTAGCTCTATGCGAAGAAACTTGTAGAGCACTAGAAGATATACAAAACTTACAAGGAGGATCTCTAGTAATAGGAGCAAGTCAAACAACAGGTACTTACTTAATGCCAAGATTAATAGGACTTTTTAGACAAAGATATCCACAAGTAAATGTCCAATTACAAGTACATTCAACAAGACTAATATCATGGAGTGTAGCCAATGGCCAAGTTGACTTAGCTGTTATAGGAGGAGAAGTGCCTACTGAATTAAAAGATATTTTACAAATTACTTCATATGCAGAAGATGAATTAGCATTAATTTTACCCACATCTCATACTTTTTCAAAAGTATCTAATATACAAAAAGAAGATCTATATCGACTAAGATTTATAGCACTTGACACTCAATCAACTATTAGAAAAGTCATAGATAAAATTTTGCATCAACATGATATAGATAGCAGTAGATTTAAAATAGAGATGGAACTAAACTCAATCGAAGCAATTAAAAATGCTGTTCAATCAGGTTTAGGAGCAGCATTTGTTTCAGTATCAGCAATAGCTAAAGAACTAGAATTAGGAATTATACATTGGGCAAAAATAAAAAATGTTACAATAAAAAGAATGCTTTCTATTATTATTCATCCAAATCGCTATAAATCTAAAGCGGCTGAAACTTTTAGTAAAGAAATTTTAACATTATTTGTAACACCACATGAAAATCAAATATTCCTAGATTAATGGACTAATAGGGAAGAAATAATGACTGTGACCTAAAGCTTCCAGTATATACAAAAACTAATCTTAATTTTAACCATTGAATAAATTGTTTATCTAACGAGACTATAGCTGCAAATGATTGATTTGTATCGTAATAGTTTATTTTATTATCTAATGAGCTTAAAAACTGTGGATTTAAGACAAACCAAAAATCGATGTCTTTTTTACAACTATTATAATACTGTGTTCGTTCACGTAATATCTCTTCTATTGGTTCTTGATCAAGAAAAAAACTTTGACTAGCAAAAGCAAAATGATAATTATACATTATTAAAATAGAAATAATTATATAAAATATAGTTAAACTATGAAAATCATTGTAATACAAAATAATGAACATGAAAAATTTTTTTAAATTTTACCAACAAAACATAATTACATCAGAATTCATATAATGTCAAAAAAAATAAAAATAAAATACTGGCCTAATAAGCCAAGTATTAATTTAAATAATGCAATAGTAAATTTATTCATTGAAACAGAGAAAAAATTGATGTTAAAAACAAATAATAAAAGCCATCAATATTTATATTTAGATATATTAAATACGATTACTAGAAATGAACTGCTTAAATCAATTTTACATCAATTTAAAGAATTAATTTTAGATATTATTGAAATAAATTTAAATAATACAATAATAATCAAACTACACAAAAAAATTAGAACAATTTTCATAGATCGAGTATCAAATGACTTTTTATTAAAATTAAAATGCAATTATGCGATAAAGAATAATAAAAAATTTAACGATAGCAATAATAATTTAACAGATTACTTGCTAATATATTTAATTTTTGGATCATCATATATAGAAAATAACGTATTTTTATTTGAAACACTATATACACCATATAATCACGTAAAAATTTTACTTGAAAATTTTATTATTCAAACTGGAAATATAATCATAAAACAGTTAATATATAATCTAAATAACTCTCCAAACATTAATAAGTTTTTAAAACAACAAAATATATGTAATAAATTATATACATCTAATAGATCTATAATCTTATTTCTTAATAACTTAAAATGGCAAGATTTAACACAATCATATATATATGATATTAAATCTTTCTATAGCGAACGACAAAAAGTATGGATTATAAGCTCAAAAGGAATGACTACACAATATATATATTTATCAAAAGAGAAAAAACTTCAAAGCTTTAATCAAATGAAAATAGTATTTATATTCTGGCTAGAAACTAAAGATTTACTTATACCAAAAGCTGAAAAGTTTATAGTGCAAATTGCTAAATACTGTTTATACTGCTCAATTAGCTTATTTAGTAACTTAATTCTTATACTGATTAGGATTATAGTTTTCTATTTAAATAAATAAAAATTTATAAATACATATCACTGGTAAAACACTATATAATAACAATAAGATTAGACTACTAACGATTAAAATAGACTTTTATATTGATTAATGAAAACACAAAACAATAAGTTAGCATTTACTGAAGAAGAAACACAAAAAATATTTACCAAGAACTATTCAACCATCACTCATGAAATAGAAAAAATTATTGATAATATGTTAATTCATCAAGAAGGACAAAAAATTATAATAGAAAAAATAGTTAAGCGAGCTCATTTAAAAAATAATGACATTCAAATTATAGATGGATTAATTTATCAAAAAATAATAGCAACAAATAATACTCATATCAAGAAAAAATTACTTACAAAACTACCAAACGGAATAATAAATTTCACAAAGTTTAATCAAATAACTTATCAAAATTTACAAAATTTACTAATTAATAAAAAATTTGAAGAAGCAGATAAATTAACGCAAAAATGTCTATGTGAAATAGTAGAGTCAAGAACTAATAAACAAAAAAATTGGTTATATTTTACAGATATTCAATTTATACCAAAAGAAGATTTGTTCATTGTAGACTTGTTATGGAAAATATACTCAAAAGGAAAATTTGGCTTTTCTATACAGAAAAAAATTTGGATAAAAAATAATAAAAAGTGGGATAAGTTATGGGAAAAAATAGACTGGCTAAAAAAAGGAGTTATGAAAAGATATCCACAAGAATTTATCTGGACAATAGATGCCCCAGAAGGACACTTACCTTTATTTAATCAGTTAAGAGGTACACAAACTTTATTTTACTTATTCAATAATATAGAATGGTAAATAAAAAAATTTTATTTATTACAGATACAACAAATCAATTTAATAAAAACTTCAAATAAATATTCAGAATCATGAGGTCCTGGACTAGCCTCTGGATGATACTGAACAGAAAATATAGGAAGTTTTATATGAAAAGTGCTAGAAATAGTAAAATCATTTAAATTCAAATATTTTACTGAACATAATTTTAATAAATCTTCATTTACAAATTCATGTTTATTAACCGCAAAACCGTGATTTTGACTTGTAATTTCAGCATATTTATTGAATCCAGAAGGATGATTTAAACCTCTATGACCAAATTTTAGCTTAAAGGTACTTAGACCAAGAGCTATATTCAAAATTTGGTGACCCATACAAATACCAAAAATAGGAATATTAGAAAACTTAATTAATTTTTTAACTGTATCAACAAAATAAGTAACTAAACGAGGATTTCCTGGACCATTTGATAAGACAATACCATCTGGATTATATTCAAGAATAGACTGATAACTACAAGTAGCAGGAACAATACAAATACTACAACCTAAAGACAATAACTTTTTCAAAATATTAAACTTAAGACCTAAATCAACTAATAAAATTTTACATTTTTTTGATACAAGATTAATATCACGCAATTTAAAATTGAATTTATCGAAATTTTTACAGATATCAGAATTAATACTATAAATTGTTCTGCTAGTTACTTTTCTAGCTAAATCAATATTACTGATCAATTGTAAATTTAAACTACTAACATACATTTTATTATTAGGATCCAATAAAGCACCATTTGTTACACCAAATGATCGTAGATGCTTCGTTAATGACCTTGTATCTATACCAAATATATGAGGAATTTGTTTTTGTATAATATAATCTTTTAAAGAAAATTGAGACCTCCAACTACTTGAAACTGAAGAAATATTTCTAGTAATTAAAGCTTTAATATGTATAAAATTTGATTCATTATCTTCCTGATTTAAACCAGTATTACCTATTTCAGGGTAAGTAAAAACAACCATTTGACCTGAATAACTAGGATCAGAAATAATTTCTTGATAACCAGTCATGCCTGTATTAAAGACTACTTCACCAAAGCTAGGTAATATTTTAAATAGAGATAATCCTCTATATAAAGTTCCGTCCTCTAAATATAAAACTACTGGGTATAAACTATTTGACATTAAAAAATATAAAATTCTGAATTAATAAGTTATTATAAACAGCTCAATATATGAGCAAAAAATTAATAAATAATTTTTTACTCATAACTACATAATACTAATAAATTTACCAAGTATTGTTTTTAGCTTGACTTAAAACAAAATGAGCAACATTAAGTATTTCCTCATCAGATAAACGACTAGCAAAGGAAGGCATTAGACCAAAACCATTCTCAACTTGATACTGAATTGTTTCAATACTACTTTTCTCATATTTCTTTAAATCATCTAACTTCAAAGATTTCAATGGATTAACAGAATTATTGCCACCTGCATGACAACCAGCACAATTTTGAGAAAATACTTGCTCACCTGCATCTAGATCAATTTCTTGAGCAAATGATGAATGGCTACTTAATGTATATACAGTAAAGAAGCTTAAAAACAAAGAAAATAGAAATCTCATGATAAATATCCCGTCATTATTAAATTTAACAAATAGATTTATGTTTTTTATGAAAAATAAAACTATCTCACAGTTTAATTATATCTTTTTTTTGTATGTATAAGTAAAAAAAGTTAAAAAACTAATAGTAAATTTTACCTCCTCCCCATTTTTCTTGAGCTATCCTTGGTTGTAATAAAATATAACCAGCCATAGATAATAGATCTTCATCAGTTAAATTTCTCATTTTAGGAAAAATTTCTGCACTTTTAATACTAGGATGTAATTCAGCTATCGAGTTTTGGCCATCATAAGTTGTTGGATCTTTAATATAATCAATAAGATTAATAATATTATCTCTCGCAGGAATCGCTAAACTTAGAGATTCTAATTCTAAACCAATATTGGGATTCGTTTTAGTGATTCCACCATTATGACACTGAGCACAAGAATTATTAAATAAACGTTTACCTCTTTTAACTTGTTCAGGAGTTAAAGTAATAGTTTTACTAGAACTATCAAAGACTACAGTTCTAGTAGCTTCATCTAATTCTGTTGAATAAACAGGTAAAATAAAACAACCTAATAATATAAAGGCAGTCGTCAACAACAACAAAATCATGTTTTTTTTAATCATAGTTCACTCACTTAATAAAAAATAATAAAAGTATTAGAATATTAATTACATCTACTATTTAAGAAAAAATTTAAAACCTAAATTCAAGTCATTCAGTAATACATTGAATAAATTCATTAAAGTTTCTTAAATATTACTATGATATATATATTACAATATAGGATAAAAAATATGCTTTAAAATTAATGAAAAGAATTAAAATACAAGGATAATAATTTATATAACTGGTTACGCAATTCAGTTCTAGAAACAATTAAATCAATAAATCCATGCTTAAATAAATATTCAGAAGTTTGAAAATTATCCGGTAGATCTTCTTTAATTGTTTGTTCAATTACTCTTCTACCAGCAAATGCAACTACAGCGCCAGGTTCAGCAATAATAATATCACCCAACATAGCAAAACTTGCTGTTACACCACCAGTTGTTGGCGATGTTAAAACAGTAAAATACGGTAAAAATTTTTCACTATGTCTATAAAGAGCTGAAGATACTTTAGCCATTTGCATTAAACTTAACATACCTTCTTGCATTCTAGCTCCACCAGAAGCACATAAAATAATGAGAGGAATCTTATCATTAGTTGCTTTTTCAATTAATCTCGCTAACTTTTCACCTACAACTGATCCCATACTACCGCCCATAAACCTAAAATCCATAATTCCACAAGCAACTTTAATATTATTAATAGAAGCTATACCAGTCTGTACTGCATCTGATAAACCGGTCTTTAATTTCATATCAAATAATCTTGCGCTATATAGCTTACGATCAGAAAAACCCAAAGGATCAGTTGAAGATAAATTAGTATTAATAGGACACCAACTATTAGAATCAAACAAATAATTAATTCTATCATGACTAGAAGTTGGAAAATGATAATTACATTGAGGACAAACTTTATAATTAGATTCAAGCAATTTATAATACATTAAAAAATCGCATTGATTACATTTAATCCACATGCCTTGAGGCAACTTAACATCAAGCTGCTTAGTTTTATTATTAATTAGTAAATTTCTTCTTCGAGCTAACCATCTAGATAAAGACATAATGTAAAATGAATTAAGATTAATTAATATTAAAAAACAAATTAGATAATACTAACTTGTTATATCTATAAAAATATGCACAAAAATTTAATCTCGTAAAGTTTTATCTTTTTGACTTACAAAAATCAAAGCTAAACCAATAGGTACAACTACTACTAAAGATCCTAAAATTAAACTATTAAAAAAACTAGATAAAGATGAAGTCATTAAAATATCCTTCTTTAATTTGATAATACAATATAATTAAAACCATATAATGCCATAATTATATAACTTATAATCAAGTGACTATTTGATTTATAGCTATATTCTAATATATATAGTAAACAATATGATTATTGATAAGATAGATTACCAACGCACGATAATAGTACCCCATGTTAAACCAGCTCCAAAGCCAGCAATAACAACAATATCATTATGAGATATTTTTTTGTCTTGTATTGCTTCATCTAAAGCAAGAGGAATAGAAGCTGCAGAAGTATTACCATATTTACCTAAATTAGAAATCACTTTATTTTTATTAATTGATAATTTTTCTGCAATAGCTGTTAGAATACGATCATTAGCTTGATGTAAAACTAACCAATCTATTTCTTCTACTGACATATCTAAAGAATTCAGACATTTTAATATACTTAATGGGACTTGAAAAACAGCAAATTTATACACTTCTTTGCCATTCATAGAAATATATTTAAAAGAACCTTGATACAAATCAAGCTGAGGATGAGGAACAATATTCTGTTGATAAGCAATAGAAAGATACTTAGAATAATTTCCATTAGTGTTTAATTGAAAACTCAATATAGAGTTCTCATTAAAAGAACATGCTTGTAAGATAGCTGCTCCAGCTGCATCACCAAATAAAATACATGTACTACGATCAGACCAATCAACCCACTTTGATAAAACATCTGCACCTATTACTAAGATATTATTGTAAGCACCAGTTTGTAAGAACTGAGAAGCAGTTACTAGACCTAAAACAAATCCAGAACATGCTGCAGTTAAATCAAATGCAACAGCATTAACTGCACCTATTTCAGATTGTACTTTACTAGCACTACCAAAAAGATCATGAGGACTAGAGGTTGCAAGAATTATTAAATCTATTTGACAAGGATCCATTGAAATTTTACTTAAAGCTTTTTTAGAAGCCACAACAGCTAGATCAATAATAGATTGATCAACTCCTTTTAATAATCTTCTCTCTTTAATACCTGTACGAGTAAAAATCCACTCGTCAGAAGTTTGAACAACTTCACTCATTTCATGATTGCTAAAACTAGAAGAAGGAATAGCAGAGCCTGTAGCGAGTATTTTCGCTCCTTGAATCATTAATGATTTCATATAAATTTTACAATAGACTTAGATTAAAAAAATAATATTTGAACTTAATATCTTAAAATAATTTTATAATAAATAATCGCATATAGATTAGGTAAAATAACAAAAACCCGAAAAAATACCTAAATAATAGAAGTTAATTGCTGCTACTTTTCAGTCCTGACAAACTTCACTCATTATTTATGTAAAATTTCGAGCTTGAATATATTATAACATTCTAATTAATATCAATCAACTACACTAATAAATGAATTAATTAGACATACTTTGTATAATAAAATCAAAGTATGGAATTACACAATTAGCCTGAGAATCGGATAAAAATTCTAAAGAAGCATTTTTTAAACATTCTATTGAATCTGTCATGCCTACAATTGGAACACCTAAAGAATTATACATCTCTTTGACACCAATAGTACCAAGCTGTTCAATAGATTCTTTTTCTCCAGATAAAACCCCATAAGTAACTAGCCTTAAATACCAACCATAATCACGTAAACATAAAGATCTCTTTCTTGCTCCTTCAGCATTACCACCTGGCGCAATATACTCTGGATGAATTTGAAAAATAGCTTTGCTAGCTAATTTAATGATATCTTCTTGCTTATCCCTTAATATACGAACAATAATAATTCGTTCTTCGCTATGATTAAAATAATTTGTTAGCCCTTCAAGTTCTCCTATGCTAGGATATCTTAATTCATTATCAGCATCAAGAATTATTTTAGTTACTACACTCATAACAATTAATATATAAAAAATTTATAGTTTAACTTTAATATTAACAAAAATATGAAAAAGTTACTTAGCAATATATACTAATAACATACACAGAATGTAAACAATGATAAAAAATTAATCTCTTAATGTTTCATAAACATAAATGATTAAAAAGAAAAAGATAATATATCAGGAAAAAAACGATTAATTTCTATCACAAAACCTGCGGTAAATGTAATCCAAATTGCACCTATAACAGGCACAGTAGATAAATATTTCATAAAATTGTTATCCATAAATACTCCTTAATAAATAATTTGTTTATTTTCTAATTAACGAGGAGAGATAGAAATATCATCATCTTTCGCAAGTAATTGGCCGCTTGTAAACTCCTGTAAAGCGGCTAAGGGCCAAGTGAATCCAGATAAAGAAAACTTCATAGCTAAAGGAACATCGATAATAATTTCTTTTTCAGATGGTTTATTTGATAAACTAGCAGCTTGTAAATAACCTCTACCTACCCATCCAATCCAACCTGTTATATAAATAAATAATAAACCTGGTAACATAAAATCACCTGCATGATTCCATCTACCATCAGCAATTAAATGGGGCAAACCTTCAGCACCACACAAAATTCCGGCTTTACCGTATTTATTAAATCTACTTTGTGTTTGCTTAATTTGATTATTAAGTGCTAAAGCAGGAGGAGTAGAAGGTTCATATTTGGATAAACGAAGTTCTAATTTTTTTATGGACTGCTTTAATCTCTTATTAAAAGCAGGAGAATCCTTACAAGGAACTAAACCAGACACTTCAGCATATACAAATTGAGAATTAAATACAAAAATTAAAGCAGATAATAATATAATTACATTTTTTTTCACAAATATTTTTCCTTAAATTTCAAAAAATAAAAACAATAACAAATAGTTAAATGATATAGATAATTAAAAATAAGCTATAATATAAAATGATAATACACATAAATATTTTATGTATAAAAAGTAACATTTTTTGAACAGAAAATATAGATGTTTTAAGCAAACATGAAGTATTAAAATTATGACATTTTGGAAATTTTTCTTTAACCCTAAGAATTCAATAAAATCAAACAACACAAAATTAGAATTAGATTATGAAACTAGACTATTTACTACAAAAAAAAATACTATAAAGAAACAAGAACATATTTATTTAACTATTAACAAAAGTATTAATTTGTATGAGCTAGAGAGACTTTGTGACTCAGTCGGTTGGGTAAGAAGACCATTAAAAAAAGTACAATTAGCCTTAGAAAATAGCTTTTTAACAGTATCATTGTTTTATTATCAACAAAATAAAAAAAAACTCATAGGTTTTGCTAGAGTAACATCAGATGGTTCATTTAACGCAACAATTTGGGATGTAGCAATTGATCCAGAGTTTCAAGGACAAGGCTTAGGCAGAACTTTAATGCATGAAGTGATAAAAGAACTAAGGAAACACGATATAAGTACTATCACATTATTTGCAGACCCAGAAGTTATCAAATTTTATAAACACATCGGCTTCATGATAGATCCGGATGGAGTAAAAGGAATGTTTTGGTATCCTAATTAAATTATACTTTTCACCGTAAGCTATAAAATGCATATAGCTTATAAGAACAAATATGTAAAAAAATACATAGTTACCCAAAATTAATAAAATTAATAAAATTTAAAAAAGTGACAACTAGACAGATCTGAAATTATTATATATAATACGGTAAACGGGATATAGCGCAGCTTGGTAGCGCGCCTGCTTTGGGAGCAGGATGCCGCAGGTTCAAATCCTGCTATCCCGAATTAATCAAATGCTAATAGAAGATATTCATTTAAGACTACCAGCACGAGTAAATAAATACTTAGCTTTTGTTTCATAACCTAGATCAAAATACAAATAGGCTAAATTTAAAATTACTTTATAATTAGATGGAGCAAAAGATAAAATTTTAAGATAATAATATTCAGCAATACTATAAAAAGAATTCACGTAATAAGAATAAGCTAACGAAGCATAAATAATATCTTTTGTGACTAAACCATTGTTAAATTCTAAAATAAACTCAGACAAAGCAATAGATATTAGTACATTACCACGAAATAAATAAATCTCTAAAAGACCAAGATAAAAATTTTCGTTGAAATTAATTTTTTTTTGTAAATTATTATGTAAAAATATCAGCTTCAATGGATTCATAATAATTACCAGTAACTGCTTAGAAAGAACAAAAGAAAAAACTAATAAAAAAGTTAAAAGGATTAATACGTACAAACGAAAAAATAAAATATTATTATTCATAAATAAATAAAAAAATTACTAAACAAATATACAAATTTCAATAAAAATATATATAATAAAGAAAACATTTAATATAAATAAATTATAGAATACAATAAAGTTAAATGAAAACAGCAACTAAACTAAAGAAAAAAAGAAAAAATGGTTTTTTAATTCGTATGAAAACAAAAAGCGGTCAAAGAATTATTAACTCAAAAAGAAAAAAAAAAAGAAAACAATTGATTAAATAGATTAAATAGATTAAATGAATTATACTCTATCTTTAGAGAAAGAGTATATCAGCATATAATCAATTTAACAAAATCAATGAACTTTGAAAAAGAAATAAAAACAACATTAATATCAAATAATTTTTTAATTTATATTTCAACAGAAGAAGAAGAAAGATTAGAATACCTATTAAGAGATACAATCAATAAATTATTTAGAAAGAAAGTATACTCCTGGAATTTCATTGATGGTTATACAGATAATCCCAATTATATTTCTCAATGTATACAAAATCCATTAGAAGCATTAAATTCAATTAAAAAATACGATAATAAAAAAATCAAAGTATTCTTTTTAAAAGATTTTCATGTTTTTTTTAAGGATATTAGCATTAGTAGAAAATTAAAGAATTTGTATCATTATTTAAAAAAACATAACCAATATATAATACTAAGTGGAATAGAAACTACTCTACCAAAAGAACTCAAAGAATATATTACATATTTTAAAATGCCATTACCTAATAAAAAAGAAATACTAATTGAACTAAATCGTTTTTTCTATCAAACAGAACTAGACAACTCAAAATATAAAAATAGTATTTGCATAGCATATTCAGGTTACTCAATCAATAAAATACGTAAATCATTTTCTAAATTAATACTTCAAAACAAATCAATTAAACAAATAATACAAAATATTTTAAATGAAAAAGCAACAATAATACAACAAACAGATGGATTAAAATTTTATTCCTCAAGCAACAATATATTAGAAGTAGGAGGATTAGAAAACTTAAAAAATTGGCTAAAAATTAGAAATTTAGCATTTACACAGAAAGCTTACTCATATGGAATAAAAATGCCAAAAGGAATATTGCTCGTAGGAATTCAAGGGACAGGCAAATCACTAAGTGCAAAAACTATTTCTAATCAATGGAAATTACCTTTATTTAGATTAGATATAAGCAAAATTTTTACAGGACTATTAGGAGAATCTGAGAATACAATAGAGAAAATCATCAACATCTGTGAAAAAAGTGCTCCGTGTATATTGTGGATAGATGAAATAGATAAAATATTTAGCGAATATAACACGAATAATGATAGTGGGACAAAACAAAGGGTAACAAATATTTTTTTAACTTGGCTATCCGAAAAACAAACAGAAGTATTTATTTTTGCAACAGCAAATACAGTAAATCAACTACCAATAGAGATATTAAGGAAAGGTAGATTTGATGAAATTTTTTTTGTAGATTTACCTAATTTTAAAGAAAGACTAAAAATATTCAAAATACATTTAAAAATTTGTCGGCCAATTACTTGGAATAAATATAATATTTATTATTTATCAAAAATGAGTAAAGGATTCTCAGGAGCAGAAATAGAACAGTCAATTATTGAAGGAATGTACGAAGGTTTTTATGAAAATAGAGAATTTACAACAATAGATATCAAAAAAGCTATAAAAAATATAATACCATTATCAAAAGTAGAAAGAAACAAAATATTAAACTTAAGAAAATGGGGATATTCAGGTAACATTAAAATAGCATAATTAAGATAAATATTGTCCTGATATTGAACTACTTTCCCGGAGAGTGTCCTCTCAAGTATCATCGTCGCTGCAGAGTTTAACAGCCAAGTTCGGAATGGTTTGGAGTGGGTCCACTGCGCTATAAATATCAAGACATAAATTATAATACTTATATACAATATATTCAATTGATATATATCAATATATATTAAATCAAAATTTTGATCTATTAGTACGTCTCAGCTAAATATATTACTACACTTGCACTTAACGCCTATCAAACGGTTAATCTTACCGTGATCTCAAAGAGTACTCATCTTAAGGTAAGCTTCCCACTTAGATGCTTTCAGCGGTTATCTAATCCATACTTGGCTACCCAGCGTATACTGTTGGCACAATAACTGGTACACCAGAGGTATGTTTCTCCCGGTCCTCTCGTACTAAGGAGAAATCCTTTCAATACTCTAACGCCTGCACCGGATATGGACCGAACTGTCTCACGACGTTCTGAACCCAGCTCGCGTACCGCTTTCATGGGCGAACAGCCCAACCCTTGGGACGTGCTACCGCCCCAGGATGCGATGAGCCGACATCGAGGTGCCAAACCTCCCCGTCGATGTGAACTCTTGGGGGAGATCAGCCTGTTATCCCTAGAGTAACTTTTATCCGTTGAGCGACAGCCTTTCCACTCAGAACTGTCGGATCACTAAGGCCGACTTTCGTCTCTGCTCGACTTGTAGGTCTCGCAGTCAAGCTTTCTTATGCCTTTACACTCTACGACTGATTTCCGACCAGCCTGAGAAAACCTTTGCACGCCTCCGTTACCTTTTAGGAGGCGACCGCCCCAGTCAAACTGCCCACCTGAAACTGTCTCGTGGCCGGATAACGGCATCATGATTAGAATTCTAGTTTAATTAGAGTGGTATCTCACTAGTGGCTCCTTTATATCCTCAAACATAATATCATAGCCTCCCACCTATACTGCACAAAATAAACCCAAATTCAATTCCAGGCTACAGTAAAGCTTCATAGGGTCTTTCTGTCCAGGTGCAGGTAGTCCGCATCTTCACAGACAATTCTATTTCGCCGAGTCTCTCTCCGAGACAGTGCCCAAATCGTTACGCCTTTCGTGCGGGTCGGAACTTACCCGACAAGGAATTTCGCTACCTTAGGACCGTTATAGTTACGGCCGCCGTTCACCGGGGCTTCAGTCATTAGCTTTGTATATAAACTAACCAACTTCTTTAACCTTCCGGCACTGGGCAGGCGTCAGCCCCCATACATTGTCTTACGACTTCGCGGAGACCTGTGTTTTTGATAAACAGTCGCTTGGGCCTATTTATTGCAACCCTACAAGGGTACCCCTTCTTCCGAAGTTACGGGGCTATTTTGCCGAGTTCCTTAGAGAGAGTTATCTCGCGCCCCTTAGTATACTCTACTTACCTACCTGTGTCGGTTTAAGGTACAGGTATTTATTACTTAAGATATGATAAGATTTTCTAGGAAGCATGACGTCAATCACTTTAATACCTTAGTATTTTGTATTCGCTGCTTAACTCAAAGTATTTTCACTACTTATCTTAGCCTTGCTAGCTTAAACCGGTAACCAACATCCGGATGATTTAGCCTTCTCCGTTCCTCAATATCAGTAATAAATAGTACAGGAATATTAAACTGTTATCCATCGACTACGTTTTTCAACCTCGCCTTAGGTCCTGACTTACCCTTCGCGGACGAACCTTCCAAAGGAAACCTTAGGTTTTCGGGGCATTGGATTCTCACCAATGTTTTCGCTACTCAAGCCGACATTCTCACTTCTGATTTGTCCACACTCACTTTCGTTAGTGCTTCAAACTAAAACAGAACGCTCCCCTACCGATGTAAAACATCCCACATCTTCGGCAAATTACTTAGTCCCATTCATTTTCGGCGCAAGATCACTAGACCAGTGAGCTATTACGCACTCTTTAAAGGATTGCTGCTTCTAAGCAAACCTCCTGGTTGTATAAGCATTCCTACTTCCTTTACCACTTAGCAATTATTTAGGGGCCTTAGATGGTGGTCTGGGCTGTTTCCCTTTTGACAATGAAGCTTATCCCCCACTGTCTCACTGGTTGACTACACACTTAGTATTCAGAGTTTGCCTTGATTTGGTACCGCTTTCGCAGCCCGCACCGAAACAGTGCTTTACCCCTAAGTTATAGCATCAACCGCTGCGCCAAAACGCATTTCGGGGAGAACCAGCTAGCTCCGAATTCGATTGGCATTTCACCCCTAACCACAACTCGTCCGCTGATTTTTCAACATCAGTCGGTTCGGACCTCCACTTAGTGTT